TCCCCATATACATAAGAGATTCTCCCTATTTGACTCTGCGAACCACCTATCTTCTCTTTCATCTTACCTCGCCCTTGATTTATTCCCCTCAAACTCTTTCTTTCCCTCAAGGAGCATAGCGAAGGAAGGTAAGGGCAAGTTCCGGACCAAACAAATGAGAAGCGAGGGGTTTTTGTGTTCATCGATCACACACATCCGCATTCATAGCATAGATAGAAGGAATCTTCATTGGGATTAGCAGGGGTGAGACAAGGTGTAGCGCGGTCCGGTTAGCGCATCTGTTTTGGGTACAGAGCGCCTTAGGTTCGAATCCTTTCACCTTGATGCGAAACTTAGTCAACCCAAATAATGCGAAACTTAGTCAACCCAAATACGAACATCAATCGGCCGTTATCACCTCATCCTACTATTCACAAGCCGCAGTTTACTCCGACGTTTCCAATTTACCATAGAATCCCCGGGGCTTTCCTAGCCACTATGGTTTCGTTCAGTCCCCCTTTTGGCCCGGAAATAGGTTTTATCAGCCTCACTTATGAGAATCTCTACCAACTTGCCTCAGGTTTATCCGTCAATTTCCCGAAGTTCACTCTAAGCTTAGTCAATCTCACTTCATTAGCGCCGCGCTATCATATGGGTAACGGAGTTCGTCATTTATGGTGGGATTGGGGTTTTTCCCAATCCTCTCCAATAATCCGGATTTCCGAATTTCCTACGTTATGTGTCGCTTTCTCAGCTTTCGGAAGGATTATCCAAAGAATATATTGCCGATCTAGCGGTCTCGCCCAACATTTCTTTATCTATCATCGGAGGGTGAGAGAGAGAAGGAAGGAAGGTTATACCTTCCCCCCTCGCGTACGTAGCGAGGGGGAAGGGAGGCAAGGTTATACCCTTTTTCCCCCCCCTCGCCAGTAGAACCTTGCGGAATTCACCTTACTTAATCTTCTATTACCTTACTTCTCTTTCCTTACTTACGCGATCTTCTCTTACTTACCGGGTTCAAACAAATATGTCCAAATACTCTTAAAAGACCTTTCTTACCCTATAAGGATAGTAATAATAGATTACTGTTCCCAACAGGGGAATTCGTAGGAGTATATTATAGCGAAGAGTTTAAATTTGCACGCAACTTGGGGTACATTATTCTACCACTAAGGGGATATTTATTCGATAAGAAGCCGAGTCCCTTTTCAGGCTTTGTATCAACCCTATACAACCTCAGAAAAGAGGCGAAGAAAGCAGGGGATGAGTCAATGGTATATGTGTACAAAACTCTAATGAACTCGCTTTACGGTAGATTCGGAATCAATCCCCAAAGTACTGTGACTGAGGTATGCGATAGCGATAGATATGATGAATTGACTATGAGAGATAATTTTATTAATGGTGATAAGCTTAGCGAGAAATACTATGTAGTTAGTTACTACACTAATACTTTAGAATGTTCTGACTCTGAATGGAATGCTCCAAAGCATTCGGCTGTTCAATTGGCTGCCGCTATTACTGCTTGTGCAAGGATCCACATGTATAAGTACATCTCTAGACCAGACTGCTACTATACTGATACTGACTCTGTTGTTCTAGGTAGTCCACTTCCAGAAGAAGAGATTTCTTCCACAGAATTGGGCAAGTTAAAGTTGGAGTATGAATTAAATACTGGCATTTTCTTGGGTGGCAAGAGTTATGCACTTGAAACTAAACAATCTGGTGATATCGTTAAGCACAAGGGGCTCGCTAAACAAAGTGTCAGTTTAAAATGGTTCCAGGAGCAATACGCCGATCTGTTTAGAACTCAACAGGTCACAGTGGTCTCTAATTTCCGTATCGATTGGAAAACCTTTGACATTGCCAAGATGAGTATGCAAGTCAAGCTTGGAATCCCTGTGGGAACTAAAAGAGATCCCGTCTATGATGATAACAATGTATGGGTAGACACTATTCCTAAGGAAGTGTTTGACTTCGGTGGAGATGAGCTCTCTATTCTAAAACATGAGAATAAGATTCTGAAGGCGCAGTTAGACGAGCAAGATCAAGAATATGCTCATAGACTTCTCAATCTGGAGGTAGAAAATGAGAGAAATAAGACTGAATATGCTCATAGACTTCTCAATCTGGAGGTAGAAAATGAGAGAAATAAGACTGAATATGGTCAACGATTGGCTATGCTGGAGTCATCACTTGCTAAACTAACTGCGAAGTTAGACAAGAAAGATAATGAATCAGCTAGTTCCGCTGATCATATGAAGCTGAAAATGGTGGATTATAATTTGTTGACTAACAAGGCTATGGAAAGTGATGAGCAGATTGAAGATCTGAAGAAGCAGTTAGACAATAAAGATAAGGTATATGCTTCAGAACTAGCGTCACTACGTGCGCAGTTAGACAAGAAAGATCGTGACGTAGAAATACTACGTGCGCAGATGGATAGCCAGGCTATTCCAAGTGATGAGCAGATTGAAGATTTCTATAAGCAGTTAGAAAATAAAGATATGGTGCAATATAATTATTTGATGTCCGAGGCGCTGTCAGAAGAATCAGCAGCTAAACTACGAGAAGAGATTCAATCGAAGTCTGCTAAGCTTCCTCAGGTACCAGTGAGGGGCCCTAGGACTGAACCCCCAATATTACCACCTACTCGGTTCAATCACCCTACTGAGGGTAATGAGGGTAATGAGGGTAAGTCGGATAAGAAACTCCGATGGGAGCAGCAACGAAGGGATAAGCCTCCCTAAGGGTTAGAGGCATTAGGCAGTGCAGATATAGCGCCTCATGCTGCAATCCATTCGTTAGCTATGGTAGATACGGGATGGTAGCGAGATCAGTTTACATAGCGTTAGCCGAGTACGAAGTCTGTTCCTATATCTATTAGGACTAAGGCATTTAGCCGGGGTCAATTAGCGAGGGTAATACCTTTCCCTTCCAGCTCTGGTAAGGGGTGGGGTTACTTATAGCCTGCTTGAGATAATGAAAGAGAAGTACGTAAGTGAATGTATAACCCTTCTCTCAACTCAAGGATGGTCTTGGACCTGAGCATAGCGAAGGGAAGGTATAACCCTTTCCAGGTAGGTAGAACCAACCTTACACCGTATTTTCAGGGGAACGTTCCTTATAGTATTCTCTAAGTTAGAGGGGACAGGTCGGTCTATTAGAGCTAGCTCAGGCAAGGTCCTGAAAGGAGGTCTAACCTGAGTTGGTTGGAAGGAAGGGTTGGTCCTGCCTGAAAAGGAAGGCGGCATTGCCTGAGCTAAGGTTGCCGTCCTTACAGGCGGGCGGAAAGGGCCTGATAGGTCCTTTTATTAACAGAGGACAGAGGGAAGGTAGGTAAGTGGGTAGGAAGGAAAGTAGGTGGGTAGGAAGGAAGGAGCGCAAATTCTGGAAGTCCGCCAACCAAGAGCTCACAGTTAGGTCCTTAGGTCTTCCAAAGTAAGCGTGCAGTATAATCGTTGGTTAAGGAAGGTCCCATTAGGGTAGGAAGGAGGAAGGTCGAGTAATCGCCTTAAGGGGCAGAGTAGTAAGCGTAGCGAAGGGTTGGGACAACCCTACCTTCGCTATGCTCAGGTAAGTGGCTTACCCTCCCTACGCGAAGGTAAGGTTATCCCTTTCCTGTCACTCATCTATAGTGAGTTAAGTATCATAGTTGCCGTAATTACCTCCATTCTGTCACTATAGATCGATCTTGCCGTAATTATGCCAAATTACCTAACAAATTATGTTCTGGAAAGGTTGGATAGAGACCAGGGGCCGATGATAGTGTTTGTGGATGCAATCTATCCGATGCCTATGTATGGGAGGGAGTTATTATCGAAAGTAATATAGTGTCGGGCAGAAGCTGGGCTGGCTTCATACACCAGTTCCCCATCCATCAGACAGAACGACTCCCGTTGATGAAGTTGAGGGAAGAAAATAGTGCAAGCATCGACCTTTCCAGTTATAGTAACGCGATACCGAGTCCCGAAGAAGCATGTCCGTGTGCACTCCCTTTCGATCGCCCCTATTTATTCGTTTCTCTAAGGTTATATTATACTGATACCTACCTTCCCCTCGCTACTATTAGGGTAGGGGGGGTATAACCTTGCGTGGAAACTACTATAAGGGGGAGGGTCACTGTTGGCGCCAATGTATGTAATGGGGCTGGGAGCCAACAGGTTATCCCAATCTCTGCGGTTTCATAGGGGGGGGGCGAGGTCTGCCAGCCGCTCCCCCTCGCGTATTTATCTCTCTCGGGCAAGCGGGCAGGACATTATAATCATATGCGTTATGTCACAAATTATGCTGAAACCTTTGACTTACTGGGGCGACAACTGATAAGGGAAACCAGAAAGAGCCCATTAACCACCCTTGAATAGATGGAGGTAGGGGACGACCGGCAGGCACCACTAGCACCCACCTGGGCATTTATAAGGAAGGGCCCAGGCCGAGCCGACCCGGGGCTCATTATTATTCTGATTACTGCCTGCAAGGTGAAAGTGATTACTTTACTGGGGGAATTGCTGCCCCCGATAACCCTATAAGTAAGTCGCGTAAGTAAGGTAAGATAAGGTCGAGTAAGGAGTGTAAGATAAGATAAGGTAAGATAAGGTCGTATAGTATAGTATCTGGTGGCCCCTTACCCTCGATCGAAAGGTATAACCTATTTATTTCATAAATATAACCTATTTAATAAATAAATAAATAAATAGGGCCCTTACCTAAGCATAGCGAAGGAAGGTCAGGGGTTCCCTTCTATCTAGGTCGCCCAGCTTATATGCGAAGTGGAGTCAGTTTCCGAGCCTAGATGTGTGTGTGTCTATGCCGGTTAAAAAGTGGAAGGGCTTGCTGGATGCGTTCATTCAAGCATTTCCTATCTATTCGCCCGCCCTAGATTATTCATTATCCGATCCGTCGCTACGCGCCATTTGTTCCCAAGGACTAGCAAAATCAGAATAGCGGAATTCTTGGGTCATCTCAATTGGTTCAGAAACCACACGTTTCTCCGGATCATCGTAGCGTACTTCCACATATCCACTCAGGGGGGAGTCTTTTCGTAATGGATGACCCTCGGAACCATAATCTGTTAATATACGGCGTAGATCCGGATGAGTGATGGAATAAACACCGGGCATATCCCATACTTCTCGCTCCCACCGGCCGGCTGATGGAAATGGACTGACTACCGGAGATATTTGTGTTATTTCGTCTACACTGGTTTGTACACGAATGCGTGGGTTATACCGAGTACTTGGTGAATTATAAACCGCTTCAAATCTTCGTTTTCGAGAGGGATAATCAACTCCGCGGATATCGATCGAAACTTGGGAACGCGTATAGGTATTATATTTCGGGAACCATAACAATTGAAATGGGTAGTCCGTATCGGTATATGATCTATTTTCGTGTTCCGATCTTTCCATTTTATGTACCCATCTATTGGGTGAAGTATCTCTCGGATATTCGAAAATTAATTGGTTATCCGTAAAGGCTTCCTTTTCGTTTCTCAATAATTACTTGAAGAGTCCGCAAGGTTATACCGAGACCTACCTTCCCCTCGACTATAGGGGGGTATAACCGATAGGTTTCACCTTGCTGGGCTGGCTGAATCGAAAGACTTGTTCTTGCCGGCGGCTACTTATATTTATTCCCTTCAAAGCCTGAGCTCTGCTCAAGGGATAACCTTACCTTCGCAGAGCTCAGGTGATTAACTTACCTGAGCAGAAGGGTTGGTTATCCTTACCTTTCGCCGGCGCAGGACCTTATCTGAGAAGGATTGACCTTTCATTCAGGTGATAAGACCTACCTTTCGCCAACCCTACTAGATAGGCCTTTCAAAAGAAGACCTTAGACCTACCTTTCAAGGTCAATCTTTCATGAAATAAGGGCTTAGGAGGCCCTTTCAAGGCCTTATTCTCGAACGAAGGAAGGATTCACCTTAAAATAGGACCTTTAAAGGCCTTACAGTATTCACCCCGAACGTGACTTTAAAGGCCTTACTGGGAGCCATGCCTTATGTAAGTATTCCCCGCCTCCTTTTCTTGATGGGCTAAAGTATGGAATATAAGGAGATGGCTGTCCTAACGGTAACCTCCGCTAACTCACCCCCGCCTTGCCAAGCCTTAGCCTTAGTGTAACGAAGTATACTTACTTATTTCCTCACCCACTTAGGGTGAGCCTGCTTGCGCATCCTCTCCCTCACCCATATGATGAGTTTCTTTCGCGTTAACACCCTCTATTTTGGGGCCCCTACCCAAAGCGGCTCGTACCTCGCTCCTCGATCTCCCTTTTGGGGGCGAGACGCTTAACGCTCCTCGATCTCCCTTTTAAAACGATCGAGCAATAAATCCCTTGGCCAAACCCCTTTCGCCGTATCAAATTTGAGGGAATAAAATAGGCTAGCACGTGAAAGGGCCTTACCATGCCTGCTATTTTTAACCCGTATTCTCCTAACGACTTTTCTTGATGGGCTAAAGTAGTGATAGTGTTATGGAGTTATGTCTTCTCTTTATGCACTTAGATACCTGGCTAATTATCGAAATGAGATAGGACATTACTGAAAAGAAACACTTCGTATAATAAATCCAAAGAGTTATGTCACTACTATTTTCCTTGGCCTCCTTGGCTTTCTTATCTCTCACTATACATGATACAAGCTCGCGGGGCAAAATAAAGTGCCTTACAAATAAATACTTTGTTATGCTTTCTATGGTGGTATGTCACTATTTTCTTCCCTTGCTTGGCTTTATACTTATCTCCCTGGCTCTAGTTACTAATGTAACGTCATTTTTAATTACTTAGATATGGGTTATTTAAAGACCATGCATGTAGGTGTTATGTTCATTCTTTCTTTATGCTATCTCTAGTAGAATTACTTAAAATAGATCAACCAGAGACTTGGGAAAGATTTGAAGATATTGTGTAACTTACTATAGAAGCTTTATTCTATCTCTAGTTACTTTATTATACGTAAATACGTTATAGAAACACTTCGTCAAGGAAGAGCCAATTAAAATACTTTCAAGGTGCAATAATAAAGCCGGGTATATTTATTTCATGTCGTAAATAAGAGGCTACTTAAAGTCATAATGCTTTCCTCTCCTCTATGGTGTTCTGTCTTCTCTACTAAGGGCAGCCTATTACTTATGAGTATCTGGTAGGTGGGAAGAATCACTGAGCTAAGATAGGTGGGAGGCCTGAGGGGAGCTATGGTGAGAAGGCAGGCATGATCCCAAGGTAGGTGAGTTAGGGTAGGTGATAGGGCAGACTTTAACTCAAGCTAGGTAGGAATGGGTGGACTTGTTACCAGGTGAGTGATGGATGGTAGGTCAATAAAGGTCGGGTAATAAGGGTAAAGGCAGGAAGGTAATTAAGGGTAAAGTAAATAAGGGGGGGTAAATAAAGGAAGGTCAATAAAGGACATAGCTAGTGAAACTATCCTTTCTCTTATATGTTCTACCTTCATGGAAGTAAGCGATATTTAGAAGCTAAAGGTGGGAAAAGGGCCAGCTGGGGGTTTCAAAGGGCTAGCTGGGTTCGGGTGGGGCCCCAAAATAGAGCGATTCGCTCGTACCTCGCTCATCCTTACCCTCTGCGGGCAAGCAAATCAATTTCCTTCCAGCAGCAGTTCGGTAGAATCTTTCTTTCTTCCTTCCAGCAAAAGATCAATCCTTCCTCTCCCTCCTTCCTCTCCCTTTGGTCTTTATTGAGAGCGGCTCCGCACCTCGATCTCCCTATGGTCAATCGAGTGATAAATCCTTCTAGTGATTGAATATTCGTATCAGTCCTTCCTCTATCCGTACGAGTGTGTCTTACGTTTACTATTGGCAGGTTGTACCTGTAATAGCCAAACACTTCTATCTCCGGCGATGACGATTGATGAATCGATTCTTCGTACTTGGGTAAGAGAGATCCCTCTCCTTATTCGTTCATCCAGGTTCTAGATCAGGGCTATTTGTTGCTATCCGAAAGGGTATGCATGCGTATCATATGGGGCAGTGAGGCCAGGACCAAGATTCCGTCTGTCTCAGGTCTATTGAAGCAAGCCTATCGAATAGTAATATTCGATCGAGCAACCCCCGATCGTTCGTGCGTGTAAGTGAGGGGGTGGGTAATGGACTCGCCGGGGTTTGGAACTCGGGCCCAATGGATAGGTACATACTTGGTTGGGCATGAGTTCCCGCATTACATTACATTACATCAATGGTGATTCGTGCTATACTCTCCTTTCAACCAAGCCACTTACAGTCTATAATTGACTTCCAATAGAGAGAGTAGAGAGAGCAGTGGCAATGGTGCCTAGGAACATAGATTCATGAAGTAAAGCGTTATTGAACGCCCGTGCAAAACTCTAAGTTGGGGTGGGTAGCCGGTCTATCTATCAAGGGTTGTTAAGACGCAAGGTTTCTAGAGCATGATGCACGTAAAGGCAAATAGGCATAGGTAATATGACTGGTCAAAGTGCCAACCCAAGCCGGCCGGTGGTAAGATCCTTCCTAAAAGTTCAAGTAAGTAAGCCGGTAATATGCAAGGTAAACAGGACAGGTTGGTAGCAGTCGACTGAAGGTAAAGTAGGGTAAAGTCAATAGCAATGTGAAAAGTGCGCAACGCAAGCAAGCCCGCCGTCCAATCAATAACTAAGTTGGAGGCACGGAGTGAGTTAGTGAAAGATTGTTCAGGTGGATAGTTGGTAAGAGTTCTTAATGAAAGGCAAATGGACATATATATCCTAGCAATGCTGGCTGTCTTGGGATCTCCTATCAATGCTGTATCGAACGCCCGTGCACCGATCTCTCTCCCTCCACGTGAAGCCCTTCCATCTAATCCAATGCTGTAAGTCTAAGTGAAGCAGGCAGTAAATATGGGTGCCCGGTTTAAGCAGGTGGATAGTTAGAGTAAGTAAAAGAAAAGTGCAAGTAGGGCTCTTCCTCTAGAGTAGTTGGTAAGAATTAAAGAATCGTATCCAGCCGGTAAACGCTCGGCCCCGGAACAATAGGGAATAGTGTTCACAAGCATATTTAAGCAAGTGTGATGGCAGGTCTGTGAATGGCTGTCTGGAAGGCGGTCGGGGTTGAAAACTCGGAATTTGGGCTTGCTTGAACTGGCTAAAATCGCTTAGCGGAGCCACAGTTCTGGATGGTAATTCATTAAATAACTCGTCCGACCCCATAAGAAGTACGAGTTTGTGTGTGCGGAGGTACGGGGCCAGCCAAGTTGAAACGCTCGCTTTCCCGCATCGGGGTAAATTACGTATATAAAAGCAAATAACAATACAAAGGCATATAAGAAGGGGGGGAGGTATGCAGTGTATTCAGTGTGTGCAGGGCAGTATTAATGTCTTCATGGGTTGGCTCATCCCGGCCCGACAACAAGATCAATAGTGCAACGACAATTCTTGCCTGCCTGAAGCAATAGGTTGGGGCATAGGTTGGGTAAGTAAGGCAGTATCCATAGGTTGTTAAAGAGGAAAGGTGGGGTGGGTGGATAGAGTAGGTAAACACTGAAGTTCAGGTGCAAAGCAGAGTAATAGCAAAGGTCGAAGTGCCCAAGCCCTTCCTTCAAATATCTGGGTATCCGGGGTCTGGTTGTAGTTCCTCAATCCAAGAAAGTTCCTTCCGACGCCACGATCAAACTAGCTGCCCAAACAGAAATAAATAATAAAGATTCAAAGTGTAATGGAGAAATAACGTATATAAAGGCCCTAAATAAAAAGTTGAGGCTCGAGGATTCCCATCTGAAAAGGCACCCGGTTTGGGGCTTGCCACCGAGAGATCTTGCCACCCCCACTATAGAGATAGGCGTCCTGCCTGCCTTGAATTGGAGAAACGGGCAATGGCTGGCCTAGCTAATTCAGAAGGGGAGAGGTACTAAGTGGTGAGGGCTGGAGGAAGGAATACCCTACCGAAGGGTTATCCCTATAGACTTCCTTCTGTCCTGGTCTTGTTAATCGATATCAATCAAGAGAGAGATCAATCCTGAATCCTAGAGTCATGAGCTTCGGCGAATTATGGTTTTTTCAGTCAGAATTGCTTCACTTCGTCCCTCTCGGCGATTTGGTGTTTTCGTGGCACTTCGTTCCTTGGCTCTGCTCATAAAACTACCTCTTCACTACCGTGCCTTTTATTTCTTCTCCTCAATTCGTCCTGTGCCGGTTAAAGGTAAGGATAACCCATCTTTATTCCCCTCAGCAGAAGGTCAGGCCAAGAAATAAATCTATCCGGCCAGCCCCGCTTCTATCTTAGCTACAAGTACAAGTGGGAATACTAGGACTATTGGGTATACTGGTACTGACCAATTACAGAACCAACTTACTCTAACTGGATCGTATGACTCGTAATATGCTGCCGGCACTGGAACTACTACCCTAGCTGCTGGCTGGCCAGAGAAACCGCTAGGTCTATAATAGGCCACCTTGAACTATTTCAATTACCAACCACCCTATAGGCCAGGTTTATTAGGGGAATTTACCAGTTGCTCACTAAGCAAGACCATCCATCCCAACCAGCCATCGAACCAAGCAATCTATCCAGGCGAACTATCATTCCCTTATAACTTTGTAATCCCTCCACGGTTCTCCTAAAGGTGGTTATCTCTTCAAAGCTCTCAGGACGACCATTTCCCTATAGCTCCCTAGCTAGTAAGCGGTCATACCCCTATAGCTCTAAGGGCAATTGTCCCTCCATATGAATGGGAATTAATAAACAAAAGAGGATTGATACGAAGAGTAATACCGATAGGAGAAGTTCACTTTTCGAGATGGCTAGGATAAAGGTGACCAGCCACACAAATTGATTCCGAGAGAGATAGCGCATCTGATCGATCTTGGGACACATCAAACAAACTCTTTATACGGAGATACCTAGCCACCAGCCCATTGAAGATTAAATAAATATCTCTATTGCTGAGAAACGGGATAGCCGCCGCTTTCTCTTCGAACCATCTCGCTTTTTAACCAAGCTTATGGTGTTGTCTGATTCAACAGGGCTAGGCGCTCTTCAGGCAACCAGTATTTATTGTTCCAAGAATTCCTTAAGTTACTGATTGGGTGTGGGGGCTGCCGCGAAATCTATTCTGAATAGGAACAACCGGGATATTTTTCCTTTTCCAATTGACTTCTCCCCATCTACCCCGGCTCACCCTTCTTTGAGATGAGAAAGACATGTCTTCCCGGGCCGTCCACCAGCCGTTGAACTAGTCGAATTGTTAACGAAGCTGTCCGCCCCTTTGTTCATTATGTAATAGAAGGCGGCTCGGAGTCCCTATCTTTCTGAGTCTGGGGATCAAAGCCTCCCTCTTCTAAGGCAAATTGAGCGCGCTTCCACCCCACTGTAAATATGAAAAGGGGTTGTTCCCCACCTCAGGGGCTCAAAAGTATCTTCTCTGAAAATGGCCATATTTGCACGCTGCTGACCACCCATCATTTCCATTACGGCCTAGTCCGAAAAAAAGAATAGCCGTACGTAGTAGTAGTAGTTCGTTCTTAGTGCAGGACTCGATAGAGGAGCAACAGTAGTTCTTAGTGAAGGACTCGACCAAAGAATTCCATTCCGCTTCCTCCCCCCGGATCAGTCCGTCCTTTAGGTCAGAAGATTCACTATCCTTTTCCATCAGTCAGTGGTGTGGCGTTTCTTCACAAGATCAGACGGAGAGCGTAGCAGTGCCCTTCAAGAGTAGGAGATCTCCCATTTAAGTCAGGCGCTTATACTCTTCACGGCACCTATAATCCTCTTTCTCCGCATCCGATCACTGCACAAGTCGTATCCGACATAGTACACTGTGCCTAATAGAATACACACTCCTTTACCAGACCCAGCCCTTTCTGATCGAGAGCCAGAAGCATACCTGTAAGTTCGATAGCCAGAGTAAGTTGCAGTTCCAGGTCTAGCAGTCGATCCAGAAGCAGGAGTTTCAGTTCCACGTACAGATGCTCGTATATAGATATTATTAAGTTCGTGATCGAGATCGAAATTCAGTGCTAGGCACCCCTTTCACTAGCGAAAGATGCAGGCACAGTAGTCAACCGACCTAAGGCCCTTACCGTCGTATGGCTATGAAGATGAAGTAATAAGAGAGCAGCTATCGAGGGGAGACGCCTGGAGAGAGAACCCTAATGAGGTGCTATGGTGACGGAGCGGGTACCGAGCATTTAACGAGGGGAGAAATATACACGCCAATAAGTATACACGCCGAAAAGTGGGTACCTTTACTGCGATCAAATTCCAGTAACCAATAAAGCCCCCGATAACCCCCGGTCTTGTTTCGGTGTTTTCTTGCCTACTCTTTTGCCTCTTTGCCTACTCAAGGCTGGTACCTCTTTCTAGCAAATCCGCTCTATCACAAGACAAGCAAATCCGCTAAGGAGGAATCCGGGTGTTGGCCAAAGGTATTGTTTCGGTGTGTTCGACCAAGGGATTTCTCACTGAATATCGCCGGGGATCTCCAGAAACCTTATTATGCTATATTATTTTAATATAGATATTTACTACGGTTAAGGAAGCAGCTAATGGTCGAGTGACCCTAAGACTTACTCTAGGAAATACTCTTGAGTGTGCTTCTATAGCAAGGTCGCCCGGGGCAGCGAAGGTCACCCGGCATAAAGGCGTGTGTGCTATAGATGGAAGGAAGGTCCATACCACCAAGGTCCATCCCACAGAGGCAGTGCCGGTCGAGCGTAAGCGAGGAGTACGGTCGCATTCGGACTAAGGTCGCAGTAGATCAGGATAAGCCCGCTGCCCCTGCACCGTACACCGTCCCGAGAAGAACAATAATAGTGTACAACTGGGCCTACCTACAGCTGATGAAACCAAAACATGGTTATTGGGGCGAAAGTAAGGTTCTTTGATTCCTGCCTTCCTTCTTTCATCGGGAAATAACCACCCACCTTTCTCCGGGACCAACAGCTTAGAAGGAGACGGCTTCTGCCCGGCCCCGCTTCTTGGCCCTGGCCTAAAGAAGGTAGTCGGTCGAGGGATTTATTGCTCGACTGACCATAGGGAGGTCGAGGGGTTTCAAAAAGCTAATGGGTACCACCTTTCTCCACTTCGAGCGAGGCTACCTCGATACGCAGCTGATGGGAAACCACCTTTCTCCACTGGGGCCTACAGCGCCAAGTAGGTAACAGCACCGAACCAATGGCATATCCCTTTCCACATAGTATAATGGGCACCAATGGCTACTGCCTTTGGAACATCATACGTAACTACGTATGTAACAAATAATTAGAATGTAAAGAAGATGACCTGACCTATCAGGTGAACTATGGAAAATAAATAGGTCCTCCCCCGTGCTCTCCCTTATCGTATAGGTCGAGTCCTTGTGTCGAGTGCTCCCTATGGTCGAGAGCAGAAATGGATAGGTCGAGCGCTCCGATATACGCTTTGGTGCCCTATTGATAGGTCGATCTCCTTCGGACCCTCGACCTCCTGACTCATAAAGAAATAGGTCCCTATCATGTTATGTTGTTAATATCTAATAGACTGAACGTAAAGCATCGATTCATATGGGTCGTCTACCTAAATAGTAATAACGATGTAGGCTCGACCGACGTCTCCCCTCGACCTACCTATATAATAGGTCGAGCTTAGTTCGCTGTCGCTCACTGCACCGTCTCCATGGTAGGCGAATCACTAAGTTGCCTTAGGTTGTTGTTGAAGAAGAACGGAAGGTGGAAGAACGTGTTGAAGAAGAACGTACTCCGATTCTATGGTCTCTTTCTACCTACCTTCCTTTTATCGCTGTAGACCATATAGTAGAATGGAGGAAGGGAAATAAAACATCGATTCGAAAAACCTGAACACCGAACCGGAACTTATACAAAAACACCACCCGTCACACCCGTCCGAATTACTCTTTTTCGATAAGAGAGATGCGACGAGAAAGCTCCTCTCAAGGTCTCTAGCGAGCGAGGCACTAAGATCAGAACTTAAAATGGAAGGGAATAGAAGGCGTGTCGGTTCACGAAGATTGTGTAGTCGCTTCGTCACTTAGGCCCACCCAGTCAATAGGGTTTCTCAGGTGCTTCTTTTTATCGTCTCGTATCGTAATAGATAGGAATGAAACGATATACTTGAAACCTTTTCACCTTTTTCGTTCGGTGTTCAGCATGCTCTCAACACAGATAAAGAATTGGCAGAACCAATTCATTCGAGTTAGATACGTGTGTAGGGATCAGAGGCGGACGGAGCGAAGGTATACTAATTCGCCGAAGGGAGGGTGGAGAATGTTTGCCGGTTGACCCAACCAGTGACAGAATACTACGCTCATCGAACACAGAGAAATGGGGCGATCCCACCGATGAAATGGAGTATACAAAATAGGGAGGGATTTTGGTTGTGAAAGAAGATGCCGCGCCACGTAGCATGCATCCATCTACTCCATCAAAGAAAGTGGTTCATCGATCAGTAGGATTGGGAAATATTGACTTTCCACTCTATATTCTACAATTTCATTCCGGGTGAACAAAAGAGGGTTGTATCCGTGTAGGTGAATTACCTATTTCTTTCTCCACCTAGTCCATCCCTAACTAATAGGCTTCCAACAAAAAACAATGTCGATCCAATCCAATCTCAACCACGAACCCGGGCCGGGGAGGCGCTACAGGGAACAAGCCCGGATAGACGGAGCTAGCTAACGGCAATGGGCGGCAGAGAAAGCGGCATAACGTCTTGAAAGGAAAGAGTGGGATGGGAAAGGAACTACTACTACCTATTATCGCTACTACTCCACGCATTTATCAGGGCCAACAAATCAATATGGAAGAAAGGGCGGGGATCTCAAAAGCTTGCTTATTAAAGAGAGAGAAGGAGATAGATGATTAACCAGAGAGAGCGGCAAAGTAAGGCTTCGTTCATGTTTCTCACTGACTGTTCCCTCCACCGAATCGAATAATGTGAACGTGAGAGCGTAACCGAATATAGATGGGCCTCTTCTTCACAGTCGCAAGACTGAAACTCCAAGCAAAGGCAATAGGGTTGAGAAAGGGGATTAGTTGAGTTCGGGGCGCCCACGCTCGATCCTTTCTTCTTTCTATTCGTTCGTAGAGGCACGCGAGCAGGAAAGGTTTAGTCGCAGCACGCACCTGTGATGATTCCGTAGTTTCTACTCGCTCGCTGACCCACATCTATACGTCAGCTTGGATACGGTTTCGTGGCACTCTACATGGATCACGGTCTATATCTCCCTATGTTGCCCTTTCGCCTCTGGCTCTCAATGACTGATCCGACACGATAGGCATTTAACTTGCTGAACACCGTAGGTAGAGGACCTTTAGGTAAGGTAGGTCCTATCGGTGCCTCTTGCCTTACGTCCGATTCATTCACTTTTATTGCTTCTGACAGACTTCACCGCCGAACTATTGATGATAATATATCATAAGACTTAATTCGAGATGCCGTATCAGAGATCGAGATACCGAGGATGTCGTTGATTCCTTACTTACTGAACCGGCCGATATCATATACGTAATATGACTACAAGGTTGATTCATTATCTAAAATGACAATGGCTTCTCTTGTTCCCGAGATCAGGGCATAAAAAGGCACGCCATAAGCCCTGAATAAAATATCGTTCTTCAATAACTCATCATTTCAATAGCGGTTCACAGAGAGGATGCTAGCTAGTTTCTGCAGTCAGCAGCGTGATCAGGCAGGGTATTTCGTTTCATTCGGAAGAGATATTGACACGATCATTTGTGCTCTAGTTCGAACTACAGATAGATTCAGCTACGGGATCTTATCACTTTTATCACTCGTGCGTTCTTCGTGACTGGACGGGAGTAACCGTGGAGCGCAATCAACTGAACTTGATGAGCGCCTTCTAGGGGGAATATGGAGAAAGGCCCTCTTTCTCGTGAATCTCCCTGCAGCTGCTCCTTTCCTCTCCCACTGTCCTTACTCAAACCAGAACGACTCTGTTCTTACCGTCCGTCCGGGACGTGCCGGAGATCACCCTTACATACATACACCCTTAGCGCTGAGGCACAAATATTGGCGGCCTTGCCCTCGTTCGGCAGCCGAAGCCGTTAGGTGGGACAGGGAAATCGGAAACGAAGGCTCCCCAACCTTCTCTTGAATCGAATAGGGCTCCCTCTATCATCTGCTGCCCCGCCAAGCGAAGAGAGCATATATTGATCGGTCGCCCTCATCTAGCCCTCCCGATCCCGAGCCTTCCTATTCTGAAGATGCCTTGACGGATACCGCCTTACTGTAAGTCTATGCCATCCTGGCCCCTGATATTCGTCACAAAACCCGACTCACTCTAACCAGAGCAATCCTGCTGCTCCTGCTACTTACTGAGCTGAGCCAGTAAGGTGTATGGTCCCGTCCTATTGATCTCCCTCCAATTATGCTTACCAACAAAACAAACGTCAATCCGCCAGTCTAGGGTATCCAGAGCCTCTCCGGTCCCACTCACTCATTATAGATTGAGCGCCGCCGGGCGTCTAGATGGATCGCGCTCTCTGTCCTGAATATAGTCGTAGAAGGATCTGTGGAAAGTCGCCTAAGGTGACCCAAAGCCGAAGAGCTGAGAGGCCTCTCTCCCAAGGAAAATTACAAGACCGAAGTCATAGCTCTACCTCATTGATGGCGCTGGCTGGGCGGCGGCAGTGAAGAAGTCCTTGAGCAGGCCGAGTCACATTGCTGTTGGGGTGACCGTAAAGCAGGTCTTGGAGACTTAGGAATGCCTGTGGCAAGGGGACCTGATAAACCTATTGATTTTCTGGTTCCCCTCTCCCCCAGGATATTATGGATGGGTCCATTCCTTACTAAAACCATACATACAGGTAGATCCAGGTAAGTCCTGACAAAGCCAGGCCGTATCAAATAGCTACGCCTTACTTACTTATCTCCTTGGCTTGGCCAAATGCCAGAAAGGAGCGGAGCTGCTCGACCCAAGGGAGAGGAAAGTCTGTTCTTGCAAAATGGGTCCTTCGCCGACCAAGGGGCGGAGCCACTCGAACGACAGAAGGAGATCGAGGAAATAAGTAAGTGGCTGCTGGTCATTCTTTATATATGTAATTACGCTTTTTTTCTTTATGGGCGCCAGGTATCTAAGTGCGCTGCTGGTCATTATATATGAAGTAATTACGCTTTAGCATTTCCTATCCCTATCGGTCGAGCGACTCCGTTCTTTCTTTTATGTATGATGCTTGACTTCGGTACGAACGTCATAACGAACGTCATATCTTTTCTAAAAGAATAAATAAGGCCTTAGAAAGATTCCCTAAAGAACTAAGTAAGAAAGACGGAATAGCGCTAGAAGGGCCATAGGAAAGCTGTATATCTAAGATGGCAAGATAGCGTTGGCAAACCACCGCAACATATATAATAGAAATCGAAATCAATCGATAGAGATATCTAATATGGCGATGGCGCAAACCATTGAAACATATATAATGGAAATCGAAATCAATCAATAGATATAGATCAGATTGCAAATTGAAAACCACAGAATAATATCTAATATAATATCGATCGAATTGGCTTTGAGGGGAATCCATTCGAGCCAAGCTTTGTTGGCCCTTTCTGATCGGTTACTAGAATTATCCGGTCTTTAAATTTTGATCCAGGTAGGTTTAGATGCCGGGAATCGATACAAGAGTCGACCCAGCAGGTGGTGATCACTCAATGCCAGGTGGGGTTCCAGCCTGCCTTTTATCGCTGCCCTGCTCCTCCCTCCCTGTTGTTCCTTGGTCGTGTGTTGTTCCATAAATGAGTGAGATATCGTAGCCCAGAAGGCTCCAACTACGACCAATGCAGACATGCCCCTACCAGCCAGAATAACCTTATTTTTAAGTGCCTCGAGAATCTCATTACTGCCTCGAACCGAACACATAAGCGCAGTAATAGGAGCACAAAAGAATTATATGAAGATGAAACGAAACTAATGAAGAAGCAAACCACAGGACCCATTAATGAGCACCCAGATGTAGCAACAGGAACGGAAGGAAATAGTCGATACTGTAATGGATGGGAACATAGACGATCGGAATATTGTAAGTCAGCTGGTTACGGGAAGAAGATAAATTGGTAATGCGCATGAATGAGTCTTTCTCTTTTCCTGGCTCCCTATGAAGGAAGAATCTATCTTTAAGGCCCTGCCTGAAAAACGGCGTGGTGGGAGAGGCCAATATTGCTTGAAAGGCAGTGGGCTGAGGTCCTGTGCCGGCCTTCCTTCCTTAAAGTGCCAACCTTCCTTAGTGAGTTCGGGGTAAACCCGCGGTATAAAGTATAGAACAGAATCTCTCTTGATGTTCCACTGAGCTAACGGTCGGTTGGTCCTGATTGGTTTGTTTGATTAGGGGGGGCCTTTTGATTGATTGGTTCTGATTGGTCTTGCAGCATTGGTTGGTTTCACCCAATTTAGTAAGGTCATGGTTAGTTAGTAAGGTCATGGGTTGATTCCGCGGAGCAGTGTTCTAGTAAGGCTGCGATTTAGGGGGTGAGGGGAAGGGGGGAAGCACTAAAAGTGAGTTACTTTAAAACGGTCAGGGGCAGGTCATGACTCCACGGGAAGATATGATCTGCTGGGGGGCTTTTCATGCATGCCCAATCCCGCCCGCCAGACACCAGAGTTGGTCCTGACTGAAAGGTAAACCCGGATTTGATATAAACCCCTTCCTTATTTCATGCATGAAGGATTGATCTTGAAAGGTGAATTGCCCCCACCCTTCTCTGCCGAATGAAGAGTTGGCCTGTTCATTCTTCCAGTTATCCTTCTTTATAAACGTAAATACTTCGATCAAGGTCCTGAAATAGCATCTATAAGATGGCCACCACTGGCTGTCTGTTAAGTGAGGGAGGGCGGGCGCCATATGTACTTGGCGTGCCTGCCGGTCAAATTATCTTATGAACCAGCACACCCGGTTCGGGGTTCGGGTCCCTGTTATTTGTCTCGTCTATGTTTGTTTGATGAGGGTGATCCGATTCAGGAAGGCCTGACCAGAGTCCCTCCTGGCTGTAAAGCCCTCTCCCTTGATCCGGTGAACTAAGGTAAGTAAGGTAGAAGACCAGCCGTCTATCTAATCTCATGGTGTGCGCAAATTAGGTGTTGGTCCCGCAACTTAACTTATCCGACCGAAAGGCTTTGGGGGAAGAAATATAGTGGCGCCCAGTCCGTCCCTTCCCCTGAATCCCTTAGGAACTAGACCCTACGGGATGGGGGGGGATCAACCGCAAAAAAAGAGAGATATCATTCTTTGGCCAAGTATCTAAGTAATGTGCCCGGAAAGCAAGAAAGCCACTAAAAGCCAGGAAAGCAAGCGGCCGGATTAGTAACCCGATACCGGGGTCAGGAAAGTAAGGAACTAAAGGAAAGCGCTATCTCTCCAGGGCATCACATCAAGAATCTCGTATATAAGGGGCTCTCTAAATGAATGATAGAATCCTTATATATGTAATTACGCTTTAGCATCGTACCCCCGAAGAATAAGTAAACCCAGATGCTCTTATGACATAATCTATCGTACCAGGTATATAATAGGGCTACCAGAAAGAAAGAGTGAAAGTCCGGCATTCGTAGATTCAGAGACCCCCTGTGCCCCAAAATACTTTCCTAGGACCCCCACTATAGAGGATAGGGCCCTTTATATAGTAGGGTCTATAGAAAGGGTGGATAGGGCGAGATTCCTCATAGCAAAAGATCTGGAAGAGGCCTTCAGCAATCCGCGCTTCGTTCGAACTGGATAAATGTGTTTGTGCTGCTGGGATGATGGTATGTTTCGGCCAACCGACATGATCTCGTCTATACTAGATCTCGTTTCTAGGCACTAAGAAAGAAGGGCGCCATTATAGAGTAGGGCCGCGGCCCTTTATAGTGGTAGTGGGCTTTAAAAACACCTACTATGGATAGGGACCCATTCCGATCTATGGTAGTACATGGATGCTGCCACTGAGAACCGCGAAACTAAGCTGCGACTAAGATTGTTAATGACCGCTCTCCATCTCAATCCCGACCCAACCCATCCCATTATCTACGTTCTTGAAGGCATGGGAATACGAACCCCTATAGATAGTAGGGCAAGCGAATCATGCGACAAGTTTCGTGTCTTTCGCTCGCAGGGGAGTGAATGGGAAGAGACGCTCCCTGTCGCTATCTGTGCCTGACCGACCCGTCCATAGAATGAGTGGTGGTGGTGCACCGTGGTTCGCCCGGAGGGAACCTATACCGATCGGAAGAGAGAGAACGATATAGAAACGATCGATATAGAGTGGGGAATCACACTTACTCCTGGGGGTAGGGGTAGGGCGAGATAGGGTAGATAGCGCCTTCTCTACGTTTTTTCCCGCCGATCCACTTCAATCGCTAGGACGTAATATGACCGATGACCGGCATCTAGTTAGGTCTTGTTTGTTACCGTGTAGGTCCGTCCGATCGAACGCTAACCTAACTATATGCTTATGCTCAACACATGCGGCCCCTACTATCTATAGGGCCCTCCCTCTTAATATCTCCGTGTTCGCCTGGGCGAATCCCTAGTGATGCCACCATCTATCTATCCATGCCGATCGAGTCAGTCTCTATTCCGTGCCTGGATCAATCTCGGGCTAGATACGAACAAGTGAATCGATTCGGGAATGTATCGACATCTATCTTGTCTCTTGTTGGCCCTATTCGAATTCCCTATAGATAGTAGGGATAGCTGTAAATAGTTAGTTCGGTGCCAGTGATCTAGTTCTCACATCCTTTCCTCCTTGCCCGATGCAGACAAGCAATAAATACCTTCTAAGCATCTATCTCTTTTACAGCATCTCACTTGGCGGTATATAGGAATTCGAGGCCCTATCTATATAACTGGGTGGGCATATGGATCACCGGGGACAGGAGCATAAACGGATTAAAACGGGATGGGGAGGTGGGAATAGATAGGTCTTACTTATTAGCGAAGGGCGAAGCGGGGTTATCACGGGACGAAGATTATAAATTACGAGGGAGAGTTTAATAAAGCTTAAAAAGTCTCAAAGTTGGTTGGGAGTTGAGGGCTTGATCGAAAACACTGGAATCGCGGTACCTATCTATCCTCGAACTCGTAACGACATAAGTGCGTAACACCGAATCGTAACAAGCTGGGAGCGGGAAGGATATCTACAGGGTGGTACTCAGATCCCCACGAGCTTGATCCATTACTATATCTCGATTATATCTCAGTTAGCCATATCGGAGAGCTTTATTCGAGTATTAAGGGGAAGAGGTAGAGTTTCGGAACGAGATGCAGAAAAAACATGAGGTGCAAGGGCGGTGGGAGATCCAGCTTCTACCATATCACTAGTGGGTGTTTGATTTCCCTGGCAAAACGTATTTACTATCGGGGGAGTGGGTGGAACCTTCAATGAAACAGAAATCGAGTGCACGCGGAATCTCGGTCGCATTTATATAGTTCAGTTCCGCGCTTGCTGCCGATGCCGACGGGCGAATGAATCCCCCCCATCCGGCAAGCAAGGGCAAGCAAGATATTATGCTTAAAACGCATAAGTAGTGAGGTTTATCGAATCGGGGATCGGATGTTTCCGTGGGCAGTAAGCAGCAGGTCTCTGTCCAAGACCATTTGGTTGGTGAAGCTGGTGGTTTACGTGACCGGGCCTGATCCGTTCGGTAGATCCGGTCGAGGTGGGTGGTTTTTACCAGCGCGTGCGTGGTAGAAGTCCCTATGAGTGTCTCTAGCCCCTGTGAGCATCTTTCCTGAATGTCTTGAAGAGGGCCTCTCTAACCGAGAGTGGTTGGTGTCCACTCATCACTTCGGCCATTCCTGGCTCGGCTCCGATAACGCTATTCCGGGAGGAGTCGGGATAAGGGCACTGGATCCCTTCGTCGGACCAGGAGGGATATCGTGTGACGCTGGGTTGGGGTTTGGTGAACCAACTGGTCGCTCCTCTGGTTTCAGTATTGGGAACTCACTTTTTTTTGCACCCGCCGTTGCCTTGCCCTGGTTACACCTTCGGAATACCCCTACAAGGAGATCCATTTCGCTCTACTCCCCCCAATCCGAACTTTACGCCGGGGATACTCTCCGTCGTGGGATTAGACCAAGGGGAATATCTATAGAGTCCCTCATATTGTTTGTGCACGTAGGAGGGATATAGATCAAGACATAGCCGCCCGTCGCCATCGCTGAAGGACGTTTGGCGAGGAGGAACTATCGTTGCTTGTCCTCGTCCTCGGAAGGACGAGCGATAAATCCCTCCTCGGGCAAGGAACAGCGAAGCCTGACATAAGGGTGAGGAGCGTAGGGACGGTCGAAAGACACTCGACCGACGCGACGCAAGGAGGTCGAGGAACACGAAGATTTTGGGGCCCCATAAGGATAAGTTGCCCCAAAATAGAGGGTTTTAACACGAAAGAAAAAAAAACCAAAGGGAGAGGATAAACTGCTCGCTTGACCAGAGAGAGAGCGAGGAGGGTAAATATTTGGGTAGATATACCCACCCATATATACCTAGACGTACCTGTATATACCAATACATATGTCTCTATATAGAATAAAATAGATTTGTCCCCCCCCCCTATTCGTATATTGGCTAATATTGCCATAACGGATGGAAATTATAATTTTATAAAATATCCACCCATAATATAAGTCGTAATGTTGACGGGAATAACATATATCGGTAGTTGTCCGGTCGTACCCGAACAATGATATTCCAGGGGGAAATGCACCTAAAATCGAATATTTCGAGCCGGCTTCCGTGGGAAATTCAGAGTTCCTTTTTGATGCTGCGATCACGTAAAAACATGAACTTTGAGGCTCAATAGCTAAATACATGGCAATTGAATCATGAGCCGGGATCATAAAGAGCGTACTGCGAGTAGGAGGTAGAATTGATACGATGGATTCGGAAGCATTAAACCTCTCTTGTTCGAAATAATCGAAACACATCAGGATGGTACCAGCCGTACTTAATAATGGAAAGATTTGGCAAAAATATGTAGAATCGTCTTTCCTCAAAAAATGATTCCGGAAAAAATGGGCGATAGTTAGGAGAGGTGCGCCAGCGGCGAGCAAAAGCATGGTTATTAGATACCGAAGGCGGCCAGAACCACACATGCGAGTTTCCCTGCATGTGGCTCGTCCGTGATGACTCATTCAGATTTGCGCGAACTAGCGGAACCGTAGGTAGGTAGGATGCGCATGAGCGAACCTTTTCGGAACTGATGGGCATTCGATGCCCCCCAGCAGGAGTATATGGCATATGCCACTATCCCAGCCCGGATCTAGGTTATATCGATTATGTCCAGACGCCTTCGAGTTCGCCCCTACCTACCTATAGGTAGGAATTACCAACAGTTGTACCTTGTCCTCAATTCAGGGGGGCGTCTTTGGCTTTACGATAGAAAGCAGCCAGATGGAGGAATCAATCAGATCTAAACTCCGGAAAAACCACCTTGCCCGATGCGGACAAGCGGCTTTGCTCCTTCTATTTATCCCGTGGAGGCCTTTGGGATATCCCATATAGGTTCCGGCCGGCTCCGGTGCGTGCGTCCAGAATCGCCATAGATCGCTCACTCAGCGGGTCAGGCGTAGCGTAGCATCCACTTGGATCCAGAGTGGTGCCTGCCTATTCCTTCCTCGCCTCGTTGCGCATGCATATTGAGCCTAATACTAATATGCGCTATTATGTATGCCCACCCAGGAGAATAGCGCAGAAGCCCACGAGACCCAAAACCACTGTACGGGTCAGGGCAGGGGGTCAGCTGTTCGGCAGATCCCGGAGCATATATTCCCCATAACTCACAGGATCTCTTGCCTATCCTGTGCTCGATCGATAAGGTCCTATCCAGTTAGTTCCTCGGCTGCTTGGTTCCATTTAGTTGTATCATACGATATTACCCAGTCTTTAAACCCATATTGGTTGGTATGGCATTCTCCTGATTCGCCCATCTTCCGATGCCCTTTCCGCGGCGCAGCACGGGTTCGGCGGGGACGCGCGGCGTAGGACATCGCATTACCATCTACCGCCCTTTCCTCCCTCGATTCAATATTCGATGAAGAAAGAAAAGAATAGGGCTATTCACGCATCGTCGTATGCTCGACAAGCATCGGTTGCCGGTGCAATAGGAGTACACTACGGCAGGATCAGTCACCCTGGCTGGCGGGCGAACCAAACCCTCCTCCCTCCCAAATTGTGCTATGCCCCACTTCTCGCCCCGATCCCTATAGAGCGAAAGAGCAGCCTGGTGATCCCTAGGTTGCAGCACGTTCGGTCGTTTACTCGCCGCTGCCGCCGTTTCTTTCCAGCCCACGCCGAACCTGTTAATCACAGGTACTAATCCGGCCCCGGGTCGGTCGCACATTAATAATAGCGTTCGGACTCATGCGCCTTCCGGAACATCCTGAGGGGAGCTACCTCGCCCCTGTTGCGATTAGCCAGCCTTGCGGCGGCAAAACGATGATAGTACCCCCATGCTACGGTTCCCTGCGGTCCGAACCCGCGCATGCATTAGGTGAGGGAGCTATTCCGGGCGATAAAGACTTGAACCCTTCGCATTCCGAAGCGCGCTGCCCTCCTAGGCGCACAACACTGGGTAATCCAAGCCAACCCACATTACTTGCTGACGGTGGATAATCATATTTCTTAGAGGTACTAAATACAACTCCATGAATGAGCAGAATTAGAGTGGCGTTAATGGGAAAGATCTCTGGGAAAACCGCTGGAAAAAGATTGAACATGTGGAAGAAGGAATAGGAAGGGATTCGGAGATCTTTTTCATCTCCGGCTTGGGCTAAATTAGCGCGGCGCAGCACTAAGTTAATGTAGGAAGGCCTGGGTTCGGGTGATTCCGCAAGGTTATACTAGTCGAGGGGTAGGGGAAGGTATAACCGCAAGGTTATCCCTCCTTCTTCCTTTCCCGTTATCCCTATCGGTTGGGGAAACTACTATACTCTTATATAAGATATACTTTATTTGCTGGTTTTGCACGGATGGAAACCTTTTCCCCTTACATAATGGGATATGTTTCCTAGCATCCACTCCTTCCTCTCGCGGCCTTCCTTCCGCCTGCAGGACCAGAGGACCAGGTCCCCCATAATCCTTTCTCATTCTCACGGAATGTACAGGTCGCTTCGTTGACAACAGCTGTTCTCCGGGAGGCAGGGACGTCGATTCGGCTGGTCCCATGGTCAATGATCCCTTAGGAATCCGATCCATCTCGTTATCCCCCCTATATATATAGATAGGTACCGGCCGGAGCCAGGATGAGCGCTCAGGTCCTTTCCATACATACATACATCTTTACAATGGGGGCTCTTATGGCCCACCCAAGTGTACATAGCAGCCCCTTAAGAGATCGCCCCTTAATCAGCGATCTCAGGTTCTCGCTACAGCTAGCTGTAGTCGTTCAACAGGCCACGAGCCAGTTATACCTATCAATGATCTCGTTGTTCGTTTTCCCGTGTTGTGGCTCTGCCGCAGGCCCCGCATCCTGAGTCTCCTCTTTCTTAGTAGGGTCAGTCGGATCTCCCCCCTCGTGGGCAGGGTAAGTTTATTACCAAGAACGCGTTGAAGAGAAGGCGTAACGTATTGAAAGCGCGCACCCATCAGGCAGGATGGCTCCACGCTCTGTACATACCCGTACCCAATTCCCATATAGTTTCCCGTGGGCATTTTAAGCCCCCCACCAGGCCAGTATTAAGTCGCGTAAGTAAGATGGAGATCCATATCCGTATCTATGTATGGATCTATATCTGTATCCATATCGATATATGGATATGGATGTGGATATATGTAGATATATGCATATATGGATATATAAATAGATCTCTTCTACCCATCTATGGATGTATCGATATGATATATGGAGATGCATATAGGTGCGTGTGCTTCTCAGCCTGTAACTCAGCAATGAGACCGGGAATGAGTACCTATCCCCTACGGGAATCGAACCCGTGTCTTCGACATGAAAAGACGATGTCCTAACCACTAGACGAAAGGGACCGAGAACCCATCCCTTCTATTTACTAGATCTTCTGTTCCGATCAGAATGGGTTTTTTATTTAAGGCATCGGCATGTTCTATCTCTATCTCTCTTTGTCTATAATGGGTGGGATTGAGAAAATAAAATAGGCTATCGCCGAGGATGCGCAAGCAGGCTCGACCAAAGGGTGTTAACGCTCACTCATTATATGGGTGAGGGAGAGGATGCGCAAGCAGGCTCACCCTAAGTGGGTGAGGAAATAAGTGGCTGCTGGTCATTCTTTATATATGTAATTACGCTTTTCCTTCTTTATGGGCGACTTATATAAGTAATTACGCTTTAGCATAGGGTATAATACCTAATCTATCCATAATATCATATACAAATAAAATATCATATACAAAGAAAGAGAGATATCATTCTTTATATATGTAATGAATTACGCTTGCCTTATTTTCCTTAACACTTTGTTTTTAGAGCCTCTACCAGCAACGCCAATAACTTACTTAGGAGTTGTGTCTTCTCTTTATTCACTTTCTAGTTACCGAAATGAGACTCACGGGGCAAAATAAAGTGCCTTACAATGAGTTAGCGTGTAAAAGCAAAAGTACAGGACAGATATCTTCTTTACCAATCCAGGAGAGCCAAGGAGATCAGGCTGGGAGCGAGCCTTCCCTTCCCCTAGCTTCACTCCGCAAGTCCCCGAACGACTAAAGTCAGGTTTTTTTCCCTTTTCATAGTCGTTCTAACCCCAAAGTAGGTTAATCCGAACGAGTCACCCCACTTCAGGCAGGCCGCCCTCTGCCCGTCGTTCTACCCGTCGAAGCCAAACCGTACCTGTCTTCTAGCCATATAAGCCTTTGCGGGGTGGGTTGCCTTCCTGTATAAGCCAGAGAGAGAGGCGAAATTAGCGTAAATAAGAGGGGTTAGCATCGGCAGTGGGTAAACCCAAAGGCGAACCCAAGGATGGAACACTACGAAGGCGAAACATAAGGAATAACCCATCTGGGAGATCCAAAAGTGATATAGATACCTCCTTAATCAGGGACACATAATGGTAGAGACAGGTGGAAGGGATGGGGTGGGTGCTAGTACCAGCCTTTTAAAGAAGTAGGGGCAGAGGTAGGATCGATAGACGTCGATATATGTGATATCAGGTGCAGTAACTGATCCCCCGAAGGGGTGGTGGCATATACATGAATCAATAGGTTACGGTGTCCCGGTCTGTATGCATTGATAAATAGGTTAGGTGTAGTCTACTCCCCTGGTCTAATCCAATGTCTGTATCCGTTTGTGATGCCTATTGTCTCTGGTTAATCAATGTACGAAATAGGTTAGGTGGCCACCCCTTGTGTGTGGCCCGCGTCGAGATACAGACAGAATCTTTGGGTTCACACCTTACAGTAGTGCAGTTTTCCGCTGGTACTCTTTTACAGCCTCGCCGAGCGGCAGACCTACTCTTGGATTTGAACCAAGAATTCTCCAACAGAGAGATACTACAACCCCTATTCGGTTTAGTAGGTTACTTATGCTATGCAGCTTACGCATTCGTTCAGATATTCTTCATATGGACAATCAATACCATAATATACGATGCCGCCGATGCATTGCGTTTCAATACCATCATATACGATGCATCGAAGGGCCCCACAAATATGATTCCTTCCCGTGCGGTTTCATTCCTTTCGTAGTGAGGGTAAGGGGGCTTTCCCATACATTCAAGTGATTTCACATAGATCTGGGTTAAACCTGCGCTTGGCCATACTATCACGGTTGGCAGTGACCCACCGACAATAGTGAGCCACGCCCCATACCCATATCAACCCAGCCAATTATATTATTATGAATAACACAGATGCATCGCCCCGAAAGAAGGAGGCAACTGCAGAGGGGCTTTCTACTATCAATTTATACGGGTAAGAACGCTCGTCGTATCCGAGATAGGGGATCTTTTCATCCTGGTTACCCGGGACAATCTTTTCAGAGGAATTCCTTGGGACAGACAAAGACCATCCAGCAGAACTCGTTCAACTACTTCTTGCTGGGTAAAACCCAGCCGCCCTACATCCAGTTCAAAGTGCCTAACTAAGCAAGCCAGCTGGTTCAAAACAAAAAGGTATTGTGAGGCCAGTATTTCCTTTCCTAAATCCAAGCAAGCAGTTAAAAGATCCTACGATCCAAGACTGGGTGGTTAGCTGTAGGTCCAACTGAAAGTAATTCTTCCGGCTAAAGGTAGGTAAATGGCGGCGATGTTTTAAGTGCCCGCACCACCCAATCTCATAAGTTCTGGAGTAGTTCCTAAATAGGAAAGTTGCCACGCTAGGTCGCACAAGCATGAATCCAGTCGTCAGTAGGCTGAGGTAATAGAAATGGTGGTCTAAGTACCCATCCAACAGCCCTTCTTTCGAACCTTCCTTCCATCCCTCCAAGATCAGGGGTCTTATTGTAGGTAGTTCTTCAATCCAAGAAGGCAGTTCCCGATCCGAGAATTCCACAAATTAGCTGTTCGACATAAAGTATTCCTGTAGGCTTACCCTGGGTCGTCCTTTCAGGGGATGGCCTGAACGTTATTCTTCCCTTCTGTCAGGATGTATCAACCAACCTTGTTCAAACTCTGTCATTGTCTGTAAACAATGGGTTCTAACCGGATGGGTACGGGTATGTCTCTCCTCTCCAACCATGAGGGTGGGTATGTCATTCCTCTCCAAACATTTGATAACCTAGGATCAAACAGTAAGTCTAGGGTATGTCTGACCTAAACCTGTTCCTCCTTTCCTTTCAGGGGATGGCCTGAACGTTCCTTCAGACAGGATGTATCAACCTTGTCCGATACCGGATGGGTATACTCTAAACCTGGTCCTAATTTCAGGGGATGAATGGAATCAACCTTAAGTCTTTCTGTCTAAACCTTTTTCGAGTTCGGCAAACTTTCATGGCTATAAAGAATCGCCATAAAAAGGGCATGGGGTGATAAAGAAAAGAAAAAGGTTATAAAGACTCGCCCCATATCAAACTGGCACCCTGAGATAGAACTCAAAAGGCAGGCACCCAGTCAGTTTGTTAGTAAGAGTGGGGTCATAGGTTTCTAACTGTCCGGGTACGGGTCTGTCTGTCCTTCTCGAAGATGGATGGGCTGGTATCAAATACGGGTATGTAAGAAACCTCAACTTTGTGGGCACTTTAATTCGATGTTGTAAAAAGGGAGGGGAAGATAACATTTTTTGTACAACTCCAGTAGGGAGGGGAAGATAACGCCAAGGGGTTCTCAGGGTCCAAGAAGACTCAGTAAGATGGTCATGCTGAATCGGATCGGATTCAAGGGAACCACGATGCCAACTATTTGTTCCGATTCATGTTGGCCCGCCCTGATCAATGAGTGGAATTCACCCATGCGATTATGGGGCCAGTTCTGCCATTGTAACCCTGCTGCATCACTTCCCCTATACATACTCACGAGCCTTCTTATCAGACTGACTTTGGTACTCTCATTCATTCTCTCTCTTCCCGAACTTGCATGTATCCGAACTACGTACCTTCTTTTTGATCTTATCATGAAGCCGGGATCAGAGAAGAAGATAGCAGCCCTTGTCCCTCCGAAGTAGCAGTTGGAAGCTTTAAGTAAGTAGGGCCCATCGGTACCAGCAAATGGATATATATATTCCCGCCAGAAGAAAGAGAGATAGAGTCGCGATGGATGCCCGCCCAGCAACAAATAGTGATTCCCGCCAGAGAGAGGAGAGAGAGGCGCCAATCATCCATCTTGACTCGCACCATGAAGCCAGATCGTGAACCTATATAGTTCACCCCCAGCCAACTCCCATGTCGATTCGCCGAAGCCACATCCCCAGATCGATGCCTTGCTCATGTAATAATAGCCAGCCTAACGTTTACCTTGACCAGCATTCCTTGGCCGTGACTTCAATCGCCCCTTCCATCCCGCCTCTTCTTTCTCTCTGCCTTGCCTTCCTTCCTGCCTTACATTTAGCCTTCCTTTTACCCCTAGAGCAGGAAAGGAATAAACCCCGTCCTTGCCCCGTGATAGCTGTGTAGGGGCGCAACCAACTCACTGGCTGTGTAAATGCGCAACAAAACCCTCATCTGGGGACCTTATTCCTTGGGACAGCGGGACAGCGTCAGCAGGACATTGGGACCTATAGCCTTCTTCCTTGGGCTGCTACCCTTGAGATTGAACCCCTATCTGTATGCCATCCCCCTTACCCTATTAGTTCCATCTATTCCAATTATAACTCACCAATCAGCAATCACTACCTCCTAGTCATCAAGTTTTAACGAAAAGGCCAAATGCTCTATAAGCATCGCCACATGCTCGAATCGATTCTAGTTGTTCTTTTTCTTCATTGCTAAAACTTTATGGCGGGCTTTGCTAGATTTATGAACACGGACGGGACGGCTGCTTGCTAGATTGTGGGCTTGGCAAACACGGACGGATGCTGGGAGAAGAAAGAGCCCTAGGAGAAGAAATAAATGGCTGGCTGGAGAGATCGCGGGCTTCGGAACTTTGTTGGCTACGATGCCTGATGGCTAGATGTGTGCGGGATGGCGGGCGCCTGGTGGGCAGAAGATTTATAGCTGGCTTACCTAGCTGGGATTAATGAGATCGCTTATTCAATTGCTGGCTGAGCTGGGGCTTAGTCAATGGCTTCATAAATTCTAACATATCTTATCCCAGCAGTGACAATATAGAGCCAGTTCAAGCCCTAAGGCCCTAGAGAGACATGCAGATCAGGGAGGGCAGGTTAAAATATATATATATATAATATTAGTAGGCAGGCAGGCCCACAGATAATATATTTGCATAATTACGTCTATAAAGAATGACCAGTAGATACGGCTAAAGGAGAAGGAATTTATTGCTCGACTGTTAGGGAGAGGAGAATGAAGTGTCTTGTTTAGTTCAAACGCGCCACTTAAAGTAAAAACACCTTACACATGTTTTATTTTAATCCTTCCTATTCTTCATATCTGGGTCATCTGCAGACTGCCTCCCTCCTCTTCTCTTTATCTGAATCAGGATCATCAGCTTGTAACCACCTTTCCCTCTATTCGAGATTAACTACCTGTTTTCTATAGGGCTGAGAGTAGAAATGACTGTTCAAGGAGCTAGCTGCATCTCTGCAAATGAATGACTGTAGAACTGTATAAATGAATGGCTGTATATCAGTTCAAGTCCCTGAAATGAGTGTAGGTGGGAGGCCTTCACCCGAGGGTGAGACCGAACCTGGATAGGTAGGCGTATTTACTTTTTAAGCCGGCCGGTTAGACAGGAAGTGCGATGCTACCGTTGTGGTGGGAGGTATCATGGCGTAGGAACTGCCCTATAGATTCAATATAGCCAGACGATCTTTGAAGGAAGGAAGGGCTTCTTGGCTGGGTAGAACATTGCTATTTACTTTCTGAAACCTACTTGCTTTACTTTCAGTGCCACAGGAACCACCAGGTGTGGGAGGAATCATCGTACGTGCTTGGGTAGTAGGCACTTTGAGCTTTGCTATGAACCGCTCCGCTCCTGCTTGGATTAATCTATTTTTACAGCTACCCATGTGGGTGTGGGTAGGATCCTCAGAACTACTGCCTTAGGAAAGGAATGAATGCCAGACCCCTTAAATTGAACAGGCTTGCTTGCTTAGGCGCTTAGACCATGACCATTGGGATTAACTTTAGATGCCTATTTTAGTAATGGAAGTTGGACAGACAGGTTGGACAGTTACCAACTGTTGTGGGATTGGTGGAACTGCCTTCTTTGATTGAGGAACTACTCCCAGCAAGTGGAGATTGGAAGGGCTTGGGCACGCACTTAGAGCTTTGGTATTGACCTGCTGGCCTACTGGATTAATTTCAGTTTTACAGCCACAACTTGTGTGTTTAGGCCTCTTTTTTACGAAACTTCTTATTAAGCTTAGGATATGTCATATCTTCTTTATACACTTCTTATCGCTCCGCGCCTATTGATTACTAAAGCCATACCCCTTATATTTGATGGATGGAAGAGAGGCACGAAGTGGGTCGGCACTCACTTTGAACTGGACTATTTACCTTTGCCTGTAATACCTTTCTGGGAGGACCTAGACTAACAACTTAGCGAGCGTTTTAACTACCTTATATGGGCTACCTTAACTTTGAGCATTCATGGATTATCCTATTAGCCAATAGGGGGAGGGAGGACCTTTAGCAGATATCGTGGAACTGGCGGATGGATTATTGGATGGATTATGGGTCCATCAGAGAGCCTCGTTGGGATGGATGGAGAGATTTATGGATGGGATGGAGGGCTTGCTTGGGTGGGCACTTCGAACATTGCTATTATCATCCGCCTACACCATGAGTTCTTTCTTCGTAGTAGTACCTTACTTTACATACCTGGCCTGGCTCACAGACCTGAGCTTAGTACAGTCAAGTCATTCACGGGCTTCCGCTGCGCTCCTTGCCTGAATTAATCCGTTCCTAGGCACTAGTGCTCTTGTTCGGGACGAGCTTCACCCGTCCAGCATGTCTCTTCTGTTCTGGCTGTTGAGAATCCGGGGCAGTTCCATCCACGATCTCTACTGAAGTTACCAGGATCTCCCTCCTCCGCTAAAGGTTCTGGGAGAATCAATCCAATCCGGCAGTTCCTTCCACACCACGACTAAAAAGCTCCTCTATTGGAAGCCCTTAGCAATGTACCCAAGTACGATTGATTCTTTCAGCAAGTGTGTAGTTTAACATGCTCTGTTGAACACCTGTCCCGAGCTGCCTGTCCGGATAAGAGAGAAGTCTAATGCAAACTAAGCATGGATGATTCAAGTGATATAGGGAGACCAGAAATAGTTGTTCGTCAGGTGGTAGAAGGCCAGGCAGTTCACGACCTCTCCACTGCTTCATTGGCTTGGCTATCGAGAGAGAGAAGGCAGTCAACGCCCTCAGCATCAGTATTGGCTGTGGAGAGAGAACCATCCACTTCCTGGCCAGCCAACAAAAAGCTACCAACTCCAGCTAATAGGACCAAGATGGGCTACCCCCGCCCCGGGTGAGATGTGCTCCCTGCTTTGTTTTATTCTTTTTGCCTTCGGGAACCGAAGTATTTCACATATCATACTCCATCACATCTCTGAACCACACGCGAAGTTCTAAATAAGGAAGGATCACTTCGAGTTTATCGCGGCGGTTTCTTCGTGGAGGAAGGATCTTGGGACGGCTTATTCACTCCTAAAGTCTGGTAGAAAACAGTGCACGTAAGTAAAGGTATAGATGGTAGAGAGATATCCAATACAAGCGTGCCTCATGAACCGTTATTAAGGTCAGGCAAGCAAAGGTAAAAGGTAAAGGTCAGCGCTAGTAACCTAGCAGCGCTAAAGAACACGAGAAGGAAAGGGAAGCCAAACAGAACGACACTCACTTACCAAAGGAACCACTATTTACATGTCCCAAGTCTCAGTCAGAAGTATCCAATGGCGGAACTCGACAATTCCCCTAGGAAATTAGACGATGGCGGAACTCTCCATTCTCTGTGTATTATTTACTACTGCCTTACTCTAGCCATCATAGACGCGGGCATACCGGGTTTACTTACTGCCTGAAGCACTCTACAATAGGCTCTCCTCATTCACTTTCCTACCTACCAGCCCATTCCTAAGGTGCTCGTGCTGGCTACAACTCAGACCTAGAAAGGGAAGGAAAGGAGATTAGCCTTCCAATCAGACATTATACCGCTAGACATTCTGCCATTGATAGGAAGAGGTACCTATAAAGGAACAAAGAGCTGGCTAGGTTTGGGACGAAAGAGCTGCCAACGAAGCATCAGGAAGAGAGATTTATACAAAAGAGTATGCCCAGTCTTAGCAATAGGTAAGCTCGGCTTCTCCTTACTAGTCGAGTCTTCCTTACTGACTGATCTTTGCTTCGGGTCGGACATTCAATCCCTTCTATTCATCTATCTCACTTGGTGGGACACTCCCTAACTTTGTGGGCCAAGCATCTTACTATAAGGCTCACTTTTTTCTGCCTATCCTTCCGTACAGGCCTTATGCACGAGCCCCACCAAGCACTACCTTTCTTCTGGAGTGACCGCGGATTCACCAATAAGAAAGAATCCATTGAGAGAAATCCAATCTTGCATGGAAAGCCTTAAGACTGCTCTCTTATTCCAAGGCGCACATTTGACTCGCTTACACTCAAACATTATCATTATATATGTAATTATGCTTGTATCGTCGATTTCTGCCCCTTCGCCGGAGGCTCGGGTATCGCTTGTCCCCTTCGGTTCCCTTCGGGGAGGGTTGCCTTGGGGATCGCCCGGTGGGCGTGATCACCGTGATCCCTATAGCGTTAGCGTCCCTTTCAGTCTCAATCTCCTTATGAGACAGACAAGACCAGACCAGACCAGACGCCTGGGGCCATCAGAAGCAATATAGCGCGTTACGGTGGGGTGAAGTCGTAACAAGGTAGCCACAGGTTTCCCTCTGCGAACCACCTATCTTCTCTTTCATCTTACCTCGACTTATTTCCCCGGCTTGCAAGACGTTACGCTTTCTATTTCTTCCCCAATCCTTTAAGAAGTCTATATAACCCTTTAGACTATAATCAATAATCCTTTAAGAAGTCTATAAGACCTACCGACAGAATCGACAAGATAAGCTTCATATACAACTCCATCAACAGCAGAACCAACTGAAGAATCGACTGGATTACTGGTGGGTCTCTAACAGGTAGGGATGCTGGTTATGGATCAATAGGAACTGGGATCTTTCTGCCTTGTATCTCTTCACTGACTCTCTTTCTACCGGGTACGGGAGACGAAACTACAACTTGACAATACCACGCTCCATCCACTAGCGTATGAGAGGAGATTAAGTGCTTGTCTCAGTAAATCAAAACGTCTTTAAAGCTTGATTAGGTATTCCTAATATTCTATCTTTTATTTATATACGTAATAATACGCTGCAGAGGAAGGTCTCGCTTCGAGAGATCGGTCTGGTCCTACCTTGCTTATTGGTCTCTGTTTCAGTCCATTCCTTTCCTTGTTCCACGCTCACTTACTAGTGCTTTCCTCCTGCTTTCAAAACGTCTTTAAAGCTTGATTAGGTATTCCCTTTATGGGAATCTCGTATAGCGATATACGAAAGATTTGTTTAACAACTTGTGCTATGGAACAACACACGACCATGGAACAACAGGGAGGGAGGAGCAGGCTGCCCACCAGTCATCGATCGCTACCTGGCATGGACTCTTGGATTACCGGAATCGACAGCATCGCTACCTGACATTGACACCTCGATACCTATTGGCTGACTGGCAGTGACCGGGAATGGCTATTGGCTATGACCCTTTGTCAATGGACCGGCTGGTAATGACCGGCAATTACTGGACTATGACACCTCCCTAAATGATGTTGGCAATCAATCAGCGTGCTCCTTCAGAGAGGGGGTTTTACTAATGCCCACTTGAAAAGGGCTGCTCCCCTTGATTGAATAGGGCGGAAGCCCACATGAGAGGGTGCTCCCACGGACTACCACTGTCCACAGCCACCAGTCAGAGACAGGAGGCCTAACCGAGCAGAGACAGCAGGCCAGGAGGACTAGCCCATAAGGTGCATTGCCAGCCCCAGGTTGAGTAGTGCCATAGCAGCAGCTAGTCATATACAGTCATTGAAGGAGCCAGCAGTCAAGGTTCCAAAGCATCGATCCCGGGAGCTAAGCGCTGATAAAATTGGGCTAACCAAGCCAAGTACCGACTTCCCAGCCAAGCCCATCCCATGAGTCCAGGCCAGGCCGGCTATTACCGACTTACAATGATAGGCTATCTTAAGGTATAATTACGTATATAATGACTCTTGAATGGCTCACTGACTTCCTTCGATTGGAGAGAGAGTCAATATGTGGTTTTTCTGATCGATGTGGTAGATCGATGATGACCCGAAAACGGGACATTCCTGACCGCAATCGTGCCCCGCAAATGTGCCATCCCTTACCGCAATGGTGCCTATGACCCGAAAACCTATGACCCGAAAATGTAACATTCCTTCCCGTGCCTATCGACAGGCAAAGAAAAAGAATAAGCAAGAGTTTAGTTATGTACTGATTCCTCCTTCGTGTTATGCTGTAGAATCTATATCAAGTTATGCTGTAGAATCTATATCAAGCAGCCCAGAGCAGCCCAGAGATAGAATTATACGGGCATGGATGTACAGCTGAACCTTCCTTACGCTGTATAGAGTGACCAGCCTTATCAGCTTTAGTGTCAATTAGTTTTCTCCATAGTGTAAATTAGTGTACTGATTCCTCCTTAGTGTCCAGTAACTAGTCCAATAAACAAATCTCAATCGAGAGGCATTGGTACGGACGCTTACTTATCCCTTCCCGCTACTTCCCTCCCTCTGCCATACTTAACTCTTGCGTACTTATCTGGGCTGGGCGGGCTCTACAGAATAGCTTAACCCGAGGAAAGAGGCACTATGATAAGACCCACTTCGAAGGTTAAAGGCCATTCATTAGTAAAAAAAATGATGAAAGATTAACTCAATGGGCGGAATAATACCTTTCCCAGAGGAATAGACCTTATCTCCCAGCCAGACCTACCACCCCTACAAGCCAGCCCTTCCCAATCCCAATATCTAGGCAAGGATCAAGCCCTAAAAGTTCAGATTCATAGTTCGATGAAATGCCCTGTAAGTCCAATTACTCTAGCTATTAAAGCACTTTGACTTATCTGACCGAAAGGCTAGGTAACTTCCGGTAAACCAAGACGCCTCGGGTTCTTAATGGATGGATGGTAAGGCTCTAGCAGGCCTGCATGGAGAGCGCTCTTGATGGAAGTAACGCCAAAGCAGGTAGAAGAAGGTGAATGGAGGGAATTCAATCTAAGAACAGGGCTCCCTCTGTGCTTGCCCTGAGCCGAGCAGTGAGAATCTATCAGACAGATAATAGAGATAGATGCATGCATTATAAATGAAGTAAGCTGACTTAACGTCAATAGGCAGCCTTATATATATTCTTTGGGAATGCATTTGCGGTGCTGAAATGATCCGACTGACTGCATAATCTTACTCTGACTGACTGAGAGGTGAAAATGGAACCTGCCTGATCATATCGACCGAACCCGAAGATAATACCTTGAAAGAAAGTTAGGTAGGATAGACGAAGTAGAATATCAAGAGATGGATGTTGGTTCTCGGCTTTGAATAACTCAGGGCGAGAACCGACTTAACAAAGAAAGTGAGGTGGGCTAAAATAGACGAAGTAGAATATCAAGAGATGGATGTTGGTTCTCGGCTTTGAATCGCTAACTCAGGAGCTTCTCTTCCTGCTATCTCTAGGTAAGGCATTTGAGCCTCTAATCTAAGGGGCGGAGTAAAAGGCAAGGGCTAGGGCAGGCAGGTTACCTGGACCCAGTAGTAGATTCTTTTTCTCCTGTTAAGTCAGTATCTGGAGACAATAGCTAACTCTGAGTATCAATAGGTGGCTGCTTGTCATTATTGATATATGTAATTACGCTTTAGGCTCGAATCATCGTAAGAGAAGCAAGCAGCGGCAGCTTCAGTCTGATCCTCCTCTGACTTCCTCTCCCTTACAGACTCTTCAATGACCGGCAGTGATGGGCTCTCGGCTAAGTGACCCTCTGGCCATCAATGATGGGCACTTACTGGTTCTATCTATTGGTCTCTGGCAATGACACACCACCTCCTGGCTATCAGCACTCACTGGCTCTCGGCTATGACCAGCTATGTAAGACTGGCGTATGAACCTACAGGCTTAGGTCTTTTTGGAGTTGTTAAACAAATCTTTCGTATATCGCTCGTTTAGTAGGAATATTAGGCAGAGGCAGGCGCTCAGCTTGACCAGTTAGTTAGATCGGTTAATAACTCTTTCGGTGAAGTTCGATCAGTTAAGGACTCATTAGGGTACCAGTTAGATCAGTTAAGTTAGACCAGCCTTAAGTTCCGGTATAGATATCAGATAAGATGAGCGGTATAGATATTCGATCAGTCAGGGCGGGGTGAGATCAGATCAGATAAGTGCAGGAATATATCGGATAGTGGAGCGGAATAGATCGATAGTGGTTGCGGTATAGATCAGATAAGTGCCATAAAAGTAAGTCGCTTTTCGAGGACTAACAGATCCACCCCAGATCGGCGGGCGTATCTCTATTTTTCCAATCCCCCCACCCTGAGAGTTGCGCTGAACTGCAACGCCTTTTCATAGAGCAAGCTCGTAACCTCGCTTCCAGGTTCACAGAGGAGAATTTACCACCGCACAGCTGGATAGACTAGTTGGACGAAAGGCAGGGATGAAAAGTCCTCCTTCTGCCGAGTGCTGATGACCGAGATTCAAGTCATGTTTTCCGAGTGCCAAGCCAAGGAGATAAGGCCAATGGCCCAGGGAAGTCTTTTCATAGCCCCACAGCCCAGGGAAGTAAATTAATAGCCCCTATTTAGCGAAGTGTTGCTTTACCGTAAACTAATATCTCATTTCGGTCACTAGCCAGGGCCCCCCACTACCAGATAAGTAAATTGATAAGTAAGTAAGGCAAGTTCTATTCTACCGTACTTTACTAAGCCAAGCAAGGCTTTACTTCCACCGAATCTTTAAGGGCCAACTCCAAATTCGGTGATGTATTTCGAGAGAGTTAGGCAGGTAGATCGCTTGCTTTTAGGTAAGGATCCAAATCTATGCTATATACATCCTACTATCTGTGAGATCATCCCGAGATATACCGAAACCTATGATTATCCCGAGACCTTTCTCGCTAACTGGGCTGTTCAACTTATCAATGATTAACTCCGCTATTTCCCTCTCCCTCTGGTCGAGCCTGCTTGCGCACCCTCCTACTTTGCTCCGTAAGCTTCGGTTGTACCTTACTTACCTCCCTTCGTCAGTCGGTTGTACAAAAGCAGGAAAGAGAATAAGCAGCGGTAGCGCGTTGCTCTCTTGTTTAATAACGCTGTTTTAGCGGTAGCGAGTCTGATCCACCTCGCCTAACCTAAGCTAACCTAAGGTGAGCTAACCTAACCAGCCGATAACGCCTAACCAGCTCGCCTAAGCTAAGCTAAGCTAAGTAGCGGACTCATAACCCCGTTGGAGCGGTAGCGAGTCTGATCGACCATTAGCGATAAGAGAGAGAAACCATATCTGAATGGATGTATGGCTGCGCTTTCCTTCCATCTATAGGCCCATCGGTATTTATCCCTCTATACGCCCATCTATAGCAAGAGCAAGAGCTGCTTTCAAACATAAATAGCTGCTGGCGAACAACTATCCAGGTAGGCATAGAGGGCGAAGCCCGATAAGAATGACTACGTCTCAATGACTTCCCGGATGAACAAGCTTGGTTCGGGTAGCAGCAGTCCCAGTGAGAGTATCCGAGGTTGACCAGCCCAGCTAGCGAAGTACGAGGGAAGACTCAAATGAATCACTCTTTCTTTCCCCATTTAAAGTCCTTTTAGTAGCCTTCCGGGCTTGGGTTCTCGCCTGACCAGCTGACCAGGCAGAGCTTTAACTACCGAAGATATTTCCCGTTACGGATTGAGAGGCCTTCTCTTTGGCTTGCCTATCGAAGCTACAAGGCTTTCTCTCTTGCCCATCCTGCCTGCCGCCAATCCCCTGTTCGTCCTCTTGTGGATACCTGCTCTTGTGGGTGGATGCTTCACTCATCTCTGGAAATGACATCTCCATTCCATAAGGGGGCTAAAATAAGGCGCCTAAAGGCCCTCTTTCCTCTTCATTGGCAGGTCTCTGCGGGTTATTCTCTCCTCACGGAAGGACGGACTCCTCACGGTCGGTTTATTCTCCTCACGGTTCCTCTCCTCCTCCCTCTTTCCTTCCCCACCAGCCAGCGGGACCTGGTTTCACTTTCGGACAGACCTATCAGCAGGTCTCCTCACGGTTCCTCATCTATTAGACCGATAACTCAGGATGGCATGCTCGTAAGTAAGAGAAAGTAAGAGATAGACTTTAAGTGGCTTCTAACAAGGGGGCTTTCTTTCCTTAGATGTCATTGGTTCCCTTCTTTGCACCCTCCCCATAACGAACGCTGCCTGGCAAGAGAGAATGGCCTGCCTACCGGGTAAGGTACGTCTCCGTTCCTTCCTTCCATCCTTCCAAGATCGTCTGGGTGCAGGAATCAATCACATTGGTAGGGCGAGGGAGATCCACTCTCAATCTGACTTAGGTGGACCATTGGGTACACTCGCTCGGATACTGCATTATATATGACCGGGAAGGTCCTCATTCGGAAAGCATTGCTATTAGACCCTTTAGGCATTTGGAGGGAGGGCCCAGAGACTCTTACTTACCTTGCCTTTACTGTTTAGTTATTTAACAGAAGATTCAGGAAGAGCACCAAGAGAAGAGACAGACTCACTTCGGTATAGAACAGCAGAGCACAGCAGAGCAGCAACACTAGCTTACCTTGTCTAGAGTTACAAGCAGCAAGCCACAAGATGAGAGGATACCTTTATAAATTGAATTAACTGGATAGGATAGGAAGAACCATACTTATTCATTTTAGGAGAATGGTCCAGCTAGAAAGCAGCCACCGATAAGAGAATAGATTGGGATTGGGACAGCTAGAGAGCTGAGACCTTTAGGTAGGCTTTTACCTCGTACCCCTTCCTTAAGCGGAACCACTAGCTTACTTGTTGAGTGAGAGTTACAAGCACCCAGTACAGATGGTTGGTCACCCTAGAGAGCAGCCCCACAAGAGATAGATTAGATTGGGATTGGAACAGCTTCCCAGCATAATCAATTGAACAAGCAGCGTTCCCAGCAGCTATCCAGCGTGCAGTGAAACCATAGGCCCAGCATCACCAATCAGCTTCATTCCCAGCAGCATCTCCATAAGCAGTTTAAGGAGCATAATCACTAGAATCTGACTTGCCTTGAACAGATGAGCGTGTTTCTGACCCTAAGCCTTTAAGGAACTAGAAGACTTTAAGGAACTAGAAGCCTTACCCTTTAAGGGGACTAGAAGACTTACCCTTGAACCTAAAAGAAAGAGAAGCTTCAGTCTGAGAGGAAGACCTTTCAGTTGAATCAGTTGAACAGCTAAGTTATGCGTCCGTGGGAACTGCCCTTTCGAATTGAGTCTATACAGCTAGACCCCTTAGATTGGATGGGCTTCCTTGGGTGGATGGGTTGGATGCGTGGAAGAATGGAATGGAATGGTTGACTTAGATAAATCCCTTAAGCTTATCTCGTTTCACTGCCAGATGGCTTGGATGGATGAGGGTAAATTAGAAAGCAACCTTTTGTTGAACGGATGGGCTAGTGTTGCTAGGATATGTACAGTTTGGATCACACTTGCTCGAATATGCTCACTTGGTACAGCTTGGACTTTGTCAGAACCTTCAGCAGAACAGAAAGAAATTGTTTAACAGCCCTGGATAGTTAGTTTGATTAGAAACAGCCAGAACTTATGATGACACAGAGATGGATGGAGGGTGGTTTATTAGCCGAGGATAAGGAGAGAGAGGGTTGACCTTTAGCTGATATCCTTTTAGCAGATATCGTTGAACTATTCTCTATACTGCCAGTCATTCACCAGATATCGTAAAGCACTGATGCTGAGAACTCCCTGATTCTCTCTCTCGACAGCCATTCACTATCGTACGTACGGCACTTATACTGGATAGTTTGGTTGCAGTACTATCGCTCTTCTCTAGTTGGAGCCTTAACCCTACCTGACCTTATCTCTCTACAGCTAAGTGTAACGGGCGGGTGGGAATCTTCTCTCTCTACTGCCTGCCCTGCCTTATATCTCTTATCTCTAGTCTAGAAGAGAAGCCAGGAATAATACACCAGTAGCCAGGGGCATATCACACACTACTCTTTTACCTGCACCAACTAGACCTGGAGCCAGTTTGTTCGCCTCTGTATTAGGAATTAGCACCGGTTGAGCCATTATCACGCTACCAACCTGGTTTATTAGGATGGTTTTGAAACAAGCACAGCCTTTCGAGGATCATTTGCTACCGACCCAACTCGCCTTTACCCACTTACTACCGAGCCTACAGCACCCATAATTCCCCCTGTATGAGGAACGAGCACCGGTAACTAACTGAGACATAGAAGCAAGGTACGAAATAAGTAAGGAGCAAGGTACCCAATAAGGAGCGAAGGCTGGGAATGGCCAGTAATCAATTGAGGTTCTGAGGAGGTTCATACATATAGCTTTTCGTTTAAGGTAAGAAGGGTCAGGTCCAGCCTGCTAAGGTGGCCAGGTAAGGGTCCGGTAGGGTCAGATAAGGTATGGTCACGTCACGTCAAGTCTGGTCTGGGAAGGGAAGGTCTAAATCAGGTCAGTCGGTCGTTCTTTCCTGAGTGGGTGAAACTATCTTCTTGACTGTCTGGGTAATCTATACTGTCGGTCGGATCGTGACTGGCTTCCAACCTAGTGCCTTCATACAGAGGGAGCCCGGAATAAGAAATGATTTAATAGGCGCGAAAGCGGGAGAGAATATACTTCTTTTTGCTCCTCACGAAGCCGGTTTAGATCAGGCCTTTATATACGTCATTTCGGGCAGGCTTTATATCTACCTTTAGCCTATATGAAGGGCGTAGTGTAAGGTTATCCCACATAATTTGTTGTAGATTTGATTCCCCGAATACCTGAGAGAGAAATGATCATAGGAAATGTTGAATATTTGACAAGGATACCTTCACTATTCAAGATTCTGCCCAGTGGCATGCTCGTAAGTAAGGTGCCTGGGTGGGTAAGGTAGGTTATAGGTTATAAGCCTGGGTATGCAAGGAAGGTTAGAAGCTCTGGTCGGTCCAGGAGTGCTTGTCAGTGCTGCTTGAGTTGCTTGAAGCCTCTCCCTTCTTCTGTCCCTTATTTCACTCTTCAATTACAGCTACGAAGGGTAGGTCTTCGAAGATCCCTCCCCCGAAGGGAACCGAAGGAGACAAGCGAAGTGAGTGAATAGAGTTAGTAATAACCTTTAGTGCGAAAGCGTAATTACGTATATAATGAGGGAAGGTGCTGGTTAGAGTGATGCTGCTTACTTGCCTTAGCCCGGCACTTCATTGACGAAGCTCCCTTTGCTACTGATGCTGATGCTGATGTTCCTGCTCCTACCTACCTTTCCCTTGCCTTTGCTGGTGGTGGAATCTGGATCTGTTTTTCCTTCGCTACTCGGTCAACTACTGGGATCAACAGGATCTACTTTTGCTTCATCAACCGAAGCAACGCATAATCTATCGCTGCATCTCCGACTTCCGCTTCATATACATAGCTGCCGCTAGTGAGGATGGTGCTGGAGGAAGCTGGAACTGAGCGAAGGGAAGCTTTTACTGGCACTGGATCATTCACTGGCTCTGAATCTCCAAGGTTAAGGCCAACTGTTCCTAACCTGCCACAACCAGATATTCACAGGCCCTAGACTCAGGAGAGCAGGGCCTTGGAGGGATGGGACTCAGACCTTACCTTAGGGGCAATAGATTGGTGGGATTGGGGTGGGTTGATTGATGAGCCCTACCTTAGACACCAGCCTTCACTCTCACTGCCTGGCCTGCCTTTGTGTTGTGTCCGTCTTATGATTTGATAATCATCGGAAGGAAGAGCGATCTGTGTAATATTACGTATGTAACAGCAAGCGCTTAAACCCGACCGATCCACTGTAACCAGCAATCAACAAGCGGATCAACTTGACATGCTGTTTAGTAGCTAAACATCATGCTCGCTTCGGGCAGGAAGGAAGCTAGCGATAGCGAGCGATAACACGCGCGACCTGAATAGCTCAATATCATTCAAAGCTCCCGATCGATAGAGATATAAAGGGATTCGGACGGGACCTAAAGGAAGGCAGGCCAGGTGGTGTTTCCGTCCTAGGAGAGGAGAATCTCGTTCGTATGTAGATCCTTAGGTAGGAAGGGTGGGAGCAAGAGTGAGAAGCACCTGGAGGAGATCCATTCAAGAAGCATCCAGGCAAGACCCGGGGGCATCCAGGGAAGGAGCATCTGAGGGAGGAATGTGAGGGCTCATATCGTTCGTTGATCGGCGAGCATCTGAGCGATCTGACTGAAGGGAGAACTGAGCTGGTGGGGGCCCCGTCAAATCACGATAGCTGGGTGGGCTTGGAGCACCTCGATATAGAGAACCCTCAGTCAGTCAGGGTGAGTCTCATTCAAGCAAGGTTGAAACTCATCACAAGAACGGGTTGTCTTGTAGTACTTGAGGGAAGGAGAGAGGTGGGTGGAAGCTATAGAGGGAGCTATAGATCTATATCTAGCTAAATATAATAGAATAGTCGTCGCACGGCGGGAAAAACACCGGGCGACACGGCAGAAGCCAGCCAGCCTCACTCGGGGCCACAAAGGAAAGCGGGGTAGGCTAGCAGGAGCCTAAATGAAGAGATGATCAATAAGGTTATACCGTGCATGCAACTTAAATCAATAAGGCCAGAATGCAACTACTGCTACTGCTTGCTCGCTATAGTGAGGTGAGCCGTAATTCACAAATTCTGTGCTATACTAGATTACAGAATTTGCCGTAATTCTGGCACAAATTTCATTTAGGTAGGCGGAGATCGATAAGTACCAAGCGTGAGCGAGCGATAAACAGCCAGCCTTCCATATCTAGTCGATCGAGTGATAAAGCATCATTAATTCCATTTATGCATATCCATTTATACATTGATTCTAATATATTACTCTCTATCCATAGATTTAGACTAATGGATATATACGTATATATATATATATATATATAATATATATATATACGTAGCTAACCACCTGAGCCAGCTCGAAAGAGGACCATGTACAATCCCCCCAGTTTGGTTCTTCAAAAATTACCGAGTACGAACGCACATCTGGGCCGTCGGGTAGCTGCTCACCATTCCGAAGTATATATATACGGTTCCAGAAATGAAATTGCTATTCCCGATCCAGACAAGACACTGATTTGTTCACGAAACGCTTGTCATTCCATAGGATCTCCCATTCGTGAAAAAGGCCTTTTATTATCCGTAAATACCAATTCGTTATCCGATGATATAATGGAACAAATGGCGACGAAAATCGATCGGAGCTGTATAAATGATTATCAATGGAGGATCGGGGGTTTTTTGACCAATTCTTCGAGTATGCATCTATTTCCGATTCCGAGAAAGATCCGTCTTTCACGTTCGAGGAATAGGAAGATCAATTTTTTCGGAGGATCCGGCCAACAACCAGATCGTGTAGCAATAATGAATGCAGATAGGGAGTCCTCGGTCATACTCGAAGCTGATCGATTACAAATACCTATCGTATCTCTGGTGGATTCGAATATCCCATTGGGATTATATAGAGGAATAACTTATCCCATTCCAGCGAATGATTCTATACAGTTCGTATATCCATCTCGTAATTCGATCACGAAAACAGTTCCTCCTGAACGGGGAAAAATGCGATGGATGAAGGAGGGGAGAACGACTCATCGATCAACTTCTTCCAATGAGAATTACCATTGCATGCACCAATCTACAAGTCGATGAGATCGGTCGAGTGGTCCCAGTTGGAGATGGGTGTCTGTCTATGGATTGAACAATATTCCCATTTGGTTGGAACACTGCTGGTTCGTTCCTAATCGTGGTGGTCGGTACACAGCAGCCAACGTCCCTCCCGACTTACTCGATCTTATCTTTCCTTACGCGATCTTATCTTTCATCTTTCCTTACTCGATCTTATCTTTCATCTTTCCTCGACTTACTCCTGTATCAATACGTTACGCCTCATAAATTATACCTTTCCCGGGCGGGAAAAAACCTCCCTTCTATAGTAAGGGAAGGGGGCGCTTACTATGCGGAGAGCAGAGGTTTGCCGGACGAAAAGCTGCAACGAGACTCTCTCTAGGGGGCTGCGGGAGGGGTTCTTGTACAAATAGGGCAGGCAGAAAGCGCCACATGCAGAACTGTATGGATTAAATTCCCGCCCGACAGAAAGGTCCTGAAAGGTCAACCCTGAGTTAGAGTTCGGGAAGATATGAAATCAGGTCTTACCTGAGCTCTGCTCAGGGTTGGTTATCCCTTACCTGAGCATAGATAGCGAAGGTAAGGGCTTAAGTACATTCCCTCCCTTCCCCGTTGCCCTTGCCTTTGCTTTTGATGATGGGTCTCGATCTGGACTTGTATCTGTATATAATGCTGATATAGCTATCCTTGCTTCTCTAGTTACCTTTGCTTCTCCTGTGTTTTCTGTCACTTAGCGAAGGGAAGCTAGGACCTTTTTAGTCACTCTACCAACTACACATCTTATCTTTAGGGGACCTCTTCAGAACTTAATCGCTCACAACCATATACATAAAATTGCTCGGCAAATTCTATACATAAAAGGAGCTCCCTTTGTTCGCTTCGCCTCTGGGGGAATACTTGCTACATTAGGGAGAGGCTTTTTAGTTACTGCTAGAAGAGCTTCAGAGCACCAGTTTTGGACCTTTAGACAAACACTCGCTACCAGACAGAGATTGCTTGGTTGGTCTAGGGGAGCCCCAGATCATGAGGTCTTTAGATGAGCTGCTAGAAGAACAGTTACAAGTATCGGATCAGATTTTAGAGAGGGGACAGAGATCGGATCATGGACATAGCCAATCGGTTACAGATCCCTTTACCTTCTATTTACCCACCTACCAGACTTAGAGTCTATAGAGAGGAGAGCAGCCTATCATGAGGTATTTCACGAATAGAATCATCTTTGGAGCCACAGCTTATTGGGTCTTGCCCACGTGGGAAGGTCTTGGCAAGGAAAGCGGAAATAAATGGACTGGACTTGACTGGACTTATGCTGAGGTGGAAGGTCACTTGACTGGAGAGGAACCACTTGACTTAACAGAGGAGGTGGGTAGGTAGGTGGGTCGTGCTTCACCGAACTGCTTATATACGCATTTAGACCAAAGAACCTGGGAATAAAGCAAGCTCCTTTCACTGGTGCTGGGAATTCAGCCATCATCACCAGAATCAACAAGGACAACAGAAGGAATTGGAACCAAGAGCCTGTAACCAGGAAGGAAGGAGCCTTTAGCCTTCACAGCCTCACCAAGTCCCACAGAAGAAGTAAGCCTTGAAACTTAAGAACCCTGCAGCCTTTCTCCATTGGCCTTAACCCAAGAGCCTGTAAACTAGGGACTTCAACTTTAGTCTTTGGTTTGAACCAAAGGGCATTTGCTTGCGTTCTATGGTCACTTAAGACCCCAGAAGGATGGGACAGGTTGACCGAGCCTCCGCTTTGGGCTCACGTGTGCTTGATGCCTATCTATATCGCCTATATTGCCTGGCTTTATTCCCTTTGAACGAGTACCTGGGACTAAGACTGATTGACTGAGAATGGGTTCCTCACCCTCCTCTGTCGAGCCATCCTTCCTCTTGAACTATTTCATCCATCAAATGTATATCTGTTTTTTGAAACTACCGCAACGTATATAACGCACGTACTAACACGGATCGATGCATTAACCCAATCGCGGAGATAGGAATGCGGGCTTAATGCGTATTTCACTGCCCTTCCTCACCTTGTGACTAGGGACTATGACTAGGGACTCTCAGCGAAGACAACTGGGTATCAACAAGCACTTATATTCAACGACTAACAACTATAAGCAGCACTTCCTAGAGCTTCTTCATTCATGCACCACCGACTAGAGCTTCATGCTGACTGAGTATAGGTTAAAGCAATGATACTGTAACAAGCAGCACTGACAAGCACTCCTGGACCGACCAGAGCTTCTTTCCTTCTAGAGCTTCCCTGACCTTCATGCTGACTGAGTATAGGTTAAAGCACGGGTGTGAGGTGCCTTACCTTCCTCTATATACTGATAGCCAAGCGCTCAAGGTTGGGTGGGACTCTATTACCAAGTGTAAGGGTGGGTGCCTCTCTATCTACTGCCAGCCATTCACCAGATATAGTTGGATCGTTGAATGGATATGGAAAGAGGAATCGCTTCATTAGCCCCTTACCTTCTTCAGACTATACACCCGCCAGAAAGAGATTCTCTGTACCTAGCTACATGCTGACGACAGGAACTCGGGGATACCTTTTTATGCCCCTGGGATTTACGCTTTCACTGCTCTAGAAACTATAGTTCTTATGCTCCTTAAACTGCTTATGGAGATGCTCACTTTTGCTGCTACGAATTAGGATTATGCCGGTGATACTGGTTATGCCGGGGATGACCCACCCTGGGAAGACCCAATAATTTGATTGGGCTAGTGCCGCTTATTATGCTGCTAGGCCTGGGAATTATACTTGTGCTGGTCAAATGGTGCCGATCCAAATGCTGGTGTTGGGACTACTTGTGCTGCTGGGAATCCAAATGATGATCGCCGGTTCCAATGCTTATGGAAATCGAATGCCCCGACTGATGCTGGAAATGCTGGTCGTGTGGAACTGATGGAAAAGAATCAATTCGATTCAACTGATTATGCTGGAACTGATCCTGAGAATGCCACTGGGCTGGGTCAACTGCTTAGGGGATTGCGGCTTTTCCTGGTTCTCTTTTATGCTTATTAGCCCGCTGCTTTTGCTGGTTCTTATTATCCTGGAAATAAGGATGCTGCTCCTTTAACTGCTGATGCTGGTTCAACTGCTCTTGGAAATGCTCTGGGAACTTATGATGGAAATTATACTGGTCATTGTTCTGCTTGTGCCGGGTCTACTGGTGCTGCTGCTTATTGTAGTGCTCCTGGTTTTGAGGCTTAAACTGCTACGGTAACTGGTTAATATGCTGGGACTCCTTGTGCTGCTCGTACTGAGAATCATACTTGTGCTGGTTGTTCAGCTTGTGCTGCCTTTGCCGGTTCCACTGATGCTGGGAAGAATGCTGGGAAGAATGCTGATGGTAATGCTGCTCCTGATAATGCTGATTTCAATAATGCTTGGCCTGCCCTTTATTGGTTCACTGGTTTTAGTGGTCCTTCCTGATCATTATGCTTTTTTTGCTGGGAATCCTAGTGCTCCTGGTTCGGCTGCTGCTTTAAATGCTGGTCATAGTGCTGGTCGTTCTGCTTGGGCTGCTGTCGGTTCAATTGGTGATGCTTCTACTGGTTATGCTGCTTGGAAGAATGATCCTGGGACTGCTACTCTTGGTCCTATTCAACTAGTTGGTGTTGGAACTACTTCTGATTCTGCTGGTTCAACTGCTCCTTGTCATGATGCCGGTCCAATTGCAGCTAGGGCTGCTGGTTCTAATGCTGCTTTGAATGCTGGTTCAAATGATCCTGGGATTCCTTTTGCTGCTTGGGCTGGGAATCCTTGTTCTGCTGGGAATTATTCCGTTTCTTATAAATGACCGTGCTCAACTGCTGATGGAAATGATCCTGGAACAACTGATAATCATAATGCTGGTTCTACTAGTGCTGCTGGTGCTACTCTGCTTGCTGGGAATGAGGATGGTTAAAGTAGTGCTGAAACTGCTGCTAAAAGGCTTTACAAATGTAATGAAATTGAATAGCTTATTGGCAGTCTGTTCTAGCTTGCCTCTCTGTTGTCTCTTATTGGCAGGCTAACTGGCAGGCTCTCTGTTCTAGCTTGCCTCTCTGTTCTTCTTATTTACACTTATAAATTGCAGTTAGTTGAAAGGCTTATTGGCACTAATTTACACTAATAAATTGTAGTTGGTTGCCTCTCTGGCAAGACTTACTGGCAAGACTGACTAGCTTACTGTTTCTAGCTTGCCTATCTGTTCTAGATTGAATTGCAGAGTTGAAAGACTGGCTGGCAGGCTCTCTGGCTTACTGACACTAATGAAAATAGAAATTGCAGTTGGTTGTTCTAGCTTGAATTGCAGTTAGTTGCCTCTGTTCTAGCTTGCCTCTCTATTGTCTCTTATTGACACTAATTGACACTAATTAAAAGCTGTTGAAAAGCTGTTGTCTCTTATTGGCACCAATGAAAGGTTGTCTATCTGGCTTCAATGTACCAATTGAAATTTATTTCAAGCAATAGACAACGAGCCATGCCCTGAAGCAAGAGATCTAAAAGCCATGCCGATTGGTCCCAATTCCAAAAACCTTCTGATATGCGTTTTTTATAAGGAAGACCTTCCTTGTTTGTCGGGGGTCCTGGGCATGATATTCCTCCTCCATTCTGGGTTACAGAACTCAAATCCCCAACAACACCACTTTGATTTAGAAAACGTGCATTAGGTGGGAGCGCTTTTGATCGATTAAACCAATCTACAAATACGAAACTAGCTTCTCGGGTGCCCAATGGACTTTTAATAGCTGAAGCTCCTCACCCGCCTAAGCCTCCTGCCCAACGACCTATAGCTAGCTTTACCTCCCTAAGTCGCTCTCACACTCCCTCACCCTAGTGCAAAGAGATAAATTCTATACTGAAGGGTGGCGTTGCCTATAATGAAAAGGTGGCTACCCCGCTCCAGCCTCTTTATGCTGCCCCACTAGCCTTAGAGGAAGGAATCACCTTAAATGCTGCGCATTCATCAAGCAGTTCCCACGTGGTAGCTGTTCTCCCTACCACTTCCTGTGTTCCTGTAGACTAAACCTGTCCCTCCAATCAGGGGTTGTTTTATAGTGTGATACCTAGTGTAAGAAGGTCTGAACCATCCTTCCTTGTGGCACCGGGGGTCCTAGTATTGGGGCACCTACCAGGCAGGTTTGAGGGTTAAAATCCTAGCAAGAAGAAGGGGTTATCAATAAAATAGTCTATCCCGTCGCATATTCTACTGAAGGTTCGGTGACAAGGCACGGTGTGTTGTTTGGGGGTTCCAACAGGTATGGCTCCATCAGGAGGTAAATAACTCGCTTTTAGCTTATGTGGGTGGATACGTGCGTGCATGGAAAGGCCCCTTCCTGGGATTATGGATGAAAACCCGAAGTACGTACCGACGGCTTACCGTTGGAGAGATAAATAGAGATGAAATTGGTATGGTAAATTGGGCCATTACTACCGGTCTTTATGGCAATTGGTCGAGTGCCATTCCTTCCCTCAAACGTGCTTATGTATGGAGTAGTGATAGGCAGGTTATGGTCGCTACCCCACCCTGGTATAATGAGGTTAGGGCTTGAAATGAGGGTTGTAAATCGTTCGTATTGATATGTCAATAGCTTTAGAACGTCAATTGCTACGTCAATTATTATTGAGCTTATTTAGGAGGGTGAATGGAGGGTGAACGGAAGGGATTCTATAGCGTCAATAGCTTCTTTAGGGGCGACTAGCGTCACTAGCTGCGGCAACTAACGAGCTGCAGGGCAACTAACTCTATAGCTACCCAGCTTCGATAGCTATTCGGCAGAGGCTTCTATAGCCCGGTTTAGACAACGTTATAACCAGTTCGATAGCCCGTAGAGGCTAGGTAGAGGCTAGATACCCGGTAGAGGCAGGAATAGTAAGTGTAACCTCATACGTCCTCAGTGTAGCCCTGAAATGTATAGTGAGTATAGCCCTGAATAGCAAGTGTAGTGGGTCCGGCTTGGGCCTCGCCCTTGAGAGCCTCATGGTTTATTCGATGGAGCCTCCTTCTTTTCTTCCTTAGGTCCCTTGTTTCTTTAAGTACCCATAGAATTGATTCGATAGGGTGAGGGCTCAGGGTTATGAATGGATGAACTGCTGGGTTATGAACGGTTTAGAACGGAACAGAACTGCTGAACAGCTTTCTACAGGCGGAACTGCTAATTCCCTGCTTTACTTGCTTTCTCTAGGCCCAATGCTAGAACTAATAACCAAATATATCCATCCACAGGCTAGGTAGCTGGCATCTATCAACCCAAGACCGCTGGCATCTAGCGACCCAAGCCAGAATAAGCGACTATACACGGGCTTGAAAGTAGGTGGGCAGGTTGGAGAGAGAGAGTGCCCTTCCTGGGCGGGTGAAAAGAAAGTGGTTCAGTGTCTCTATTGTAGTATTGGCATGTCATATTTCCCTCATTGGATTGTAGGAACGGTGTTCCGTCCATAGAGTTCGGGTATCGAGCGTTAGCGGTACTAATGGGCAAGCAGCAATATCTCAAGCAGGTAGGTGGGATGGGAACACGGGGTAACATAATTGATATCGTGTGATATCGTTCGATGGGTGAATTTGTAAAGCGAGCAAGGATAAAGACGCTCAGGCTAAAAGCAAATGATGCCCATCCCGCCAATCTCTATAGAAATGTTCTGAAAGGGCATGTTTCATAAAGAAGAAAATCCATCTCAGCGCCCCGATGAGCTATGCATGCATGCTCGGATCCCTCAAAAAGAGGACCCATAGGGACTTGCCATTAGTAGTCGCCCCCCCACCCAATGAGTAACTTAAGAGTTTTTTATAATTGATTTCCAACAATACTTATTTCCTGCTCCGATCCGGGTAGTCCAGGCGAGTAGCCGAGCCCCCAATCTCAGGAGCCCAGTTGAGGGGCCAAGCCAATCTGAGTAACCAAGCCCAACCGAGTAAAGTATAAAAGCCCGCGCAGCTCTGGCATTGCAACCTGTCATCGAGTGGATCGACAGCATCAACTATCGGGAATCGGCACCTCCTGGGGTGGGGATCTCCTCTCGTCTGACTGACAGTGACCGTGTGGGAATGAGGTCCTCCCGACAAGTCTTTCCAACAAGTTTATTGGCACCTTCTGGTAATGAGACTGGCTATGACTGGTTGGTTACAACTACTGGGGTTTGGGCTATTGGGCCCTTCTGGCTATGATCAAGATCGACTATGAAAGGCTCTATCGCCTAGTGTATCTCAGATCTAGCGCCGTAGGAATGGGACCAGTTGGACTTACAGGGGGGGGTGCCTTACTGGGCGGACTGTGCCTTACGCGGACTGTTCTGGGCGGAAGGGTTTGTTGTAAATAGGGCATTTATAGGCTCAAGCAGGCGGCGTATTGATAGGTCCGGTAGGTCTTGTCCTTCATCGGGCAAGGACGTGTGAGCATTCTCTTCTCTATATCATCTTGACACGCCACCTTTTGTTCCTGAATTTACCACTTGGATAGGCCACCCTTTCACTTTCAAATTGACCAGTTGCTAACTAAGTCATTCCATCCATCTAAGTAATCCCAGCCAAGCAGCTCATGTTTCCAACTGAATATCCCAACTGAGAAACCGATCCCGGTATCCAAGCCAAGTCGATTAGCCAAGCAGCCAAAAGCCAAGCAGCCGAGTATCCCAGCCCATCTATGACTGGCATTTCCTCCTGGGATCACCACCTGTCATCGAGTGATCGCCTCTTGGCTCGACTCTTGGAATTGAGTACCGGCATTTAGTACCAGATCGAGTACCAGCATGAGTACCGGCAGCGCAACCTGATTATTGTCTTTTCTACGCTATATCGGGTATATTTCCGTATATAACAAGCTGTTGTAACTTATTATTGAAATGTACCGCCACCTCATTCCAGGGCACGGGGTATTGCAACTGCTGGTGGGGATTGGGCTGAATGCGGTAATGCGGATTGAATGTGTAATGCGGACTGGGTATCTGGGTAACGCCTTTGTTGGCAGGTCAGTTTTTAAGCGTGCATTATATATGTAATTATACAAAAATGGGCTTAGCTTCTCAAAAGAGGTGCCATTGTAAGATCGCGCATCGGTTCCAAGAAGACGTCTTCCATCGGTTCCCAGACAAGAATACATGGGCACCTACCTTACATTGAATGCATCAACACTTGTATCGCCTCTTGGATCTCCTACCAGCATCGAGTGAATTACCTCCTGTCATCGAATCACCACCAGGGAATCATAGGTAAACGATCTGAAAGGGTATAGTTCAGTGAGGAGAAAATACCGTTTCATTGCTCTGATGAGGAAATCACTCGGCTTCCTAAAAAGAGCAATTTATTTAGCCAAGAATGGTGAATGAGGGGCGCAGCGGTTAAATTAGTTCCAAGCGAACTTAGTACCTGCTCCGAGTCAAGTATCCCAGCCCAGCCGATGAGGCAAGGGCAAAATCCCAAGCTTGAGCAGCCGAGCCGATGATCCAAGGCAATGATTCCAATGATCCAAGCCCAGCGATGAGCGGAAATTAATGGGCAATATGCCTCTGTGAGGTAGACATATCATCGGCACATGAAAGTGGTTTTTCTTCTTACTCCACTAGGCCTTTCGGGAAGGTTTTATATGACAGGCAGGATGGATTCAATTGGAGGTTGAGGGCCTTTGTGCTTGTTGACTCTTCGCGCTTTACAAAAGAAATAGCCCGACGAATAAAAAGATTAATATACCTATACCTCGACCTCACTTAATGCTACGGAAAACATTTGAATGATCCTACCTGGGTTGATCGGGCTGGGATACTTGGTTTGGATCAGGGGCTGGACAAGGGACTGGGCACACGGCTACGTCTACTCGACTTTTATAAGGGGCTTGGCTTACCACGCATGGAGCACCCCTATAGAATTAGGTTACCAGTTAGACCCATATCAGACCTTAATAGCCCCGGGTTTATTTGATGGTGATATGGATGAATCAGCCTTACCCTTAGGTTTTACTGCCCAGAACCCTAGACACAGCGGTGGGATTATGTTTACTTTACCCACCCAGATATTAGACCAGGACAATCTGTAGTAGTAGGGAACAGCTGTCTCAGAATACCCTTTACTTGTTCATACAATCCAGATACCTGCCAGAAAGACTTTCTCTGTAGCTGCCACCATGAGGTCCAGTTACCTTCAAGTTACCGGGTAGAACCACGAATAGAATACCTTAGAAGCAGCACCACATTATGGAATGGGTTGGGATTGGGATTGAGTAAGTAAGCCAGGAACACAACAAACAGTAGCTGGAAGGGATGGCCTTACTCTTGGTTTACTCTTTCACCCACCTTAGGATAGGATATCTTCAGCCCTAGACCTTGAATCAGAGCATTTTCGTGTTGGTAGTCACCGGTAGACCTAAAAAAGCTGCTGATGGGATCGATCGTGGGATGGATGTTTAATCGGTTCATTAGATCTTGTTCAGACAAGCCACCACCTGCCACAAAGAAAGACCTTTATCTCAGCCCTAGAACATTAAGTCTTTGGAGGGACAGCTATAAGACCTTACCTTCCCTTGTTTACAACCCACCCACCCGATTAATCTGGTGCTGCTGTGTCTTCTAGGAGTGTGCCCTGTAACCGGTATAAAGTACCTCTCTCTCGTTTTAGGGCAGAGAAAGTCTTCCCTTCTTCTTTCTCTTCTGTCTAGTAGGTGTATGGTTTCAAGGTAAGGGGTCTGGTTCTGTAAGCAACTGTAGTGGGTAAAGAGCCTGTAAGTTGTAGGGTAGTAATAACTGAATGAAAGGGGTGCATGCAGCAGGTAAAAGGCATTACGATTCTAAAGTATTTCTAGGGCTGATGAACCAAGCGAATCTGGTGCTCCTCTGAGTATATCCTTCCACCCACTACTTCTAGGAAGGAAGGGTCCAGCTAACCTCTCGTTCTAGGGCTGAGATAAAGTCTGTCTAGGAGGTATATTGTCATAACAAGGAAAGTGATTGTGATAGGTTCGCTACCGCTACATCTCTTCCTGGTCTAAAGAGTAAGTTCCTCCATCGAATCAACCTGGGGCTTGTTCGGTCTAATGACCCGATGCCCTACCTATTGCCTATGATCCGGTCCTGTTCTGAAAGCATTCCCTTTGCAGCATGTTGTAGTACAGTTCCAGATAAAGGTCTGTCTAGCAGGTGTTAGTATTCAAAGTAAAGTTATAGTGAGACTGTTCCCTACAGCAATGAATCTTCGCTTCCTGGTCTCTCTGGTCTATCTAATTAATGAGTCGGTTGGTTCGTGTATTATATATGTAATAACGCGAATTTCTAAATCCATCCCAATCTGATCTGTTGTTATGAAGCTCTTCTAGCAGTGCCTCCCTCCAAGGCCCCTAAATGTAGCTTCAACAAGTATGACCAAGGTAAGGTGTAAAGAGTCCCCTAGTGATCTGATGTTGAGGTGACTCACTGAATTGTCGTAGCCTATTCTTCCAGCAGTAAGAATCGATAAGGGTAAGGCAAGAAGAGCAACCCAATAAAGCAAGCAGGGCATCTAAGGTCTGATGAACCAATTGCAAATCCCGTCCCACGAAGCAAGATCCAATCAGTTGTTGCTCCAAAGATTCTTCTAGTAGTGCCTACAAAGACCTAATGATATGGGGCTCCCACAATCTCTCTCTGTCTGGGAGGTGGCTTGTCTAATGAAGCAATTCCAAATTCCGATTCCCGATCTCCTATCGCCCATCCATCCAAATTGTATCCGGCACTGGTCCTGGTCTGGTAGATTCCTGTTTCCAGCATGTAGCTAGGACTGCTCCACTCCATAGAAAGAAAGTCTGTGTAGCAGGTGAAAGAGTGATAGGGTATGTAAGCGATACCTTCCAGCTACTGGACTGTTCCTGGCTTCTCTAGACTCAATGCCCTAATGCCGGTGCTGCTCTGCTTTTTCTAAGATGAAGGTCCTGGATTAGGCATCCTCCATGACAAAATTGTCCTAGGTTGTCCGGTCTTGATAGGAGAGTAAGAAGGGTGGATGGAATGTAATATATCCATATGGTAAAGCTATTCTGGGTGGACTTAAAGGTTGGTAACAGTCAAATCCCGCCCTGGTGTTGTTAAAAGTGTGATATGATATTATTATATATGTAATAAGAGTAATTCTTATTAAAAGATAGTTTGTTCCGTCCAGCTTTCGGGCCTGTTCAGAGCGTGCCTGCAATATTGGGGGCTACAAGGTCGGTTCCGGTGAATCAGAAAAAGCTTATCATCTGGGATGTTTCATATAAAGAAACCCGTTGTTTAACTGGGTAAAGTAATCAGTTATCGGGTGTTCTAAAAAGCGATTCTCTTTAGGGAAGTATATGACTGATAGCATTTAATCCGCGTCGTTCCGTCCATCCTCCCTTCTCTCCCCTCCCCTCTGGCATAAAATAAAATAAGATCCGGCCGGTACTGATCCTGCTTGGTTTTGTCATTCCGTTATAAGCATGTAGCTAGGGCTGTAGAAAGTCTTTAAGGCAGGTGGTAGTATTCCTTCCACAAGGTAAGGCCTTCTGATAAGAGACTGTCCCTCTCCAACATCTATTCTGGGTCTCTCAAATTCCTGGGTAAGTGGCTCCATGGCATAAACCTGGGGCTTCAAAGGTTTAATGAACCGATTCAAATTCCCTTCCCATCCAAGATCCAACGATCCAATCTGTCTGTGGCTCCTAAGGTCTTGTAGATTCCTCCAAAGCCCTCATTAGCTAGGGCTGTACATAGAATATCTGTCTGGGAGGTGTATAGTATGAACAAGGTAAGGGGCCTTCTGAAACAGTTGCCTACAGCTAATCCCTTCCAGGTTTAAATAAAGTTCTTCTATCGTGTGCTAGCCAGCCTATTTCGTTCGGCATTCAAAGGTCTAAGGGTAAGGTTCTTAAGCATAAATGGCATCTTCCGGGGGCTTGCTTTCAAAGTGCTTTTAATGATGATCGACTCACTGAAACTGAAAACGTGCATTCCAGGTGTCTCTAGCTCCAGGTCTACAAGTGGGTGCAGGTAAATAGTAAAAAGGTAGTGTATACTAGATGCCCCTGCTTCCTGTCGAAGTATTAAAGGCTTCTATAGTGTATACTGTCTGCTCTGAGGATTCTGGTCTAAAGAGGCATCCCCAAGCCAATTCCCATGGCCATGTGGATGATTCCAATTCCAATTCTCACCCATTTGCATCCAATGATCCAATCCGATCCGGCACTTAAACTGGTCTTATAGCATTCCCTCTAAAGGCTTCATGATATAGGGCTGTTACATAGAATGTATGTATAGCAGGTGTATTGTATGAACAAGGTAAGGGGTATGAAAAGAGTGTCCCCTACAGATCTTGCTGGTCTCATTCCTGGCTGGGTTGTTGGTAAGTTCCTCCTCCATCCGTCCTCCCATAAACCCGGGGCTTGCTTCTAAGGCTCAAGATTCCTGACTCACATTAGCTAGGTGATTCTTTCAGTTCTATGGCTCCAGGTAGGTCTAGCTCTGGCAAGTGAAAGAAAGGGGCAAGGTAGTTTATTCTAGCATGTGCTGCTGCCAATTCAAAACTGAAGGGGTTGGGTGACTCTGGGTGATTCCATGCCCTTCATCCCATCCATTCCGTCGCTACGCGCTTCGTGTTGAGAGGGGTCCAAAGCATATTCCCCATCGAGGTCGAGAACTCACATGAACTCAAATTTCTCTTTAGGTAACTGGCTAGCGGAGCCGCAGTAGAAGGTAATTAATTAACTAACTGGCCCGACCGACCTAAGAAGTATGAGTTCCTAGTGTGGTTGCCCGCCCGAAGTAGTACGGGTAAAACCAAGCAAGGTGCCCACTCGCTTTTCTGCCGCATCGTAATTACGTATATAAAATCTAGGAAGCATTTCACTCCGTCCCTTTCCCTGAAGCAAGATATAAAAGTAATGCCGATGGGTCTCATCCGGTTCTAAAAATGTAATGTTTCATTAAGCAAGTCACTGATTTCCAGCGCTCTCTAGCACGATATACACGATATAAAAGCAATGTTAATCCCTTTTGTTGTTCCGTCCGGTCGATATCAAAAAGCTTCTGAGAAGCGTTTCTAGCTATATTCAACCTGTCATTTAATGGTTCCACCGCGATATAAAAACGTGCATTTCTATGTAGACAAGTCAATTGCTGATAGAAGGTGATTCCCCTCCCACATCATCCGATCTGATCCGGCACTTCTCCTGGTCTGAGCATTCCCTCCCTTGTAAGCATGTAGCTAGGTTTGTACATAGAATCTTTTTCTGGCAGGTGGCTAGTATTCAAAGGTAAGGGCGCTAAATTCCGATTCCGATCCAACGATTGCAGGATGCCACCCAGCCCAGGCTTCAAAGGTCTCTAGATGGTTGACTTACTGACAACGTGATTCCAGGTATCTGCTGGCTCCACCAGGTGTATTTCTGAAAAGTGAAAGAAAGGCAAAGGAAGTGTTTCATAGCATGTCCCTGAACCTGAGGTGTTAAAAACTTCTAGGGTTGGGTGAATCCTCATGCGATCCCAACGAGGCTTTCTGATGGCCCATAATTGAGCTATCCGGAAGATTCAGTTCAACGATATAAGCTAAAAGTCAATCCTTATTGGCTGACCATCCTCCCGCAGGAGCATGCATGTTACTACAAGTCCTCGGCTATTCGAGACCATCCAGCTATGTTTCTGAAGTCATGTCTCGGAAATTCTGGCAGTTGAGAATCTATCCAGCAGTGAAACAATCTCTGCTCAAGGTTCTGGGATTAATTACTAAGGCATGACGATCCAACCTGTCCAACTGCAGCAGTATGGGGTAATTCTAATCCGTGCCATCCAGCAATCGGGGGAGCAAGGGTAACTACAAATAATCGACCATCTATCCGTTTATTGGCTCAAGGTCCTGCGAGCTTCGGACCAGTCAAGGAAAAAAAGAAAGATAGCAGGCATAGCATTGAGGGCACCTGAAAATAGGATGACATACGGCATGGCAAAGTATCCGGTTATACCTGAGTTTCAAGGTTTCGCATCTTCTAACGCCTATGAAAAGTCCAATTAAGATGCCTATATTTCTTTGATGGCAAGCCCCTACCTAAATGAATGAAAAGTAAAAACCCTTGCAAGGTAGGTGAGTTATTTGGTGATTATTTCGTTAAGGTTAAGGTGGGGTACTTTTACTTATCTAAAGGTTAAGGTGGGTTACTTCTCCTTATCTGTCTGAAGGTGGGAAACTCTTCTCCTTATCTTTCTTGTAATTATTTCGTATTTGGTGTATCGTAAGGCGATTATTCCATCCAGATATTCATATTCTATTCGCCAACCCGCCACGCCTACTGTTAACTACCCGATCTTACTTACCGCACTGCCTTTATTACTGTCTGTTTACTACTGCCCCTAACAGGTAAGGCACTTACTTCCTTTGCTTTGCGAGTCTTCTGAACCCGAATCATAACGAAAACATGATCGAATAATATCGTATACAAAGATATATCTCATTATAGATGTAATTACGCTTGCCTTATGACTTGAAACGAAGTGTTTCACGAACGTCAAGTTAGGGTGATTCACTTCACATTCCTTTCCCTCCTGCTGTCGGGCGAGCGGTTCGTACCCTCACCCCTCGATCTCCCATGTCAATCGAGCGACTCCGTACCTTCGACTCACATCGAATCGAATCGAGTGTTATTACATATATAAAGAATGACTGGAAGAATTGCTTAAGTAGAAACTTTAGGAAGAATTGGCTCACCTGAAGTATGAAGGTGAGGAATAACTGCATTTGAAGCGAAAGGGCATTAGTTTCACGCTTTCGGATCGCATAAAATCACGAATCTAGTGTTATTACATATATAAAGAATGACTGGAAGAAATGGACCTCACCCTTTATTTCTTCCCCTCAAAGAGCTCTGCGAAGGTAAGGTCCTGAAAGTCCTTACCTGCCTGAGCTCAGGTAAGTAAGAACCCAGTTCTTCAGAATTGGGGCAACGTAGATCTATAGTGCTAAATTCTGGAAGCACTTTTCCGGCCCGGAAATACGGTCAAGTAATCACTTGACCCCTAATCACCCTCATCTTGCGTTAGAAAGAGGATCCTTCTTAGCGTTTCCTGCCGGCGGCCCGGGGCCCCTCCCCTACCTATCTGGCTGGAATAATTTATCCCATTCCATTACTCATTTAAGGGTGGACACCCACCCCCGACCCACTTTCTTTTGCTCCTCCTTCGGCTCCACGAACGCGTCACTCACCTAGAAGCTCATGGATTGAAACACTCTCAACCCCATCCAATAGATAGAATGTATGTAATAGCATGGCCGGGGGATCCGGAACCGGTAACTCAAGTGGGAGAGCCGTGTCATGGGTGACCTTATTGCACGGTTCAGAGAGCACTTGTGTATGTGATGCATGCAAGTGAACGTGTACAAAAAAGCTGTCGCGAAGTTCCGTTGTCCGTTCTGTCGTCGACCCTATTTATGTTTCTATGATGGCCCAGGAACACGCTTATCCTTCAGCTGTAGAGAAACTTCTGAATCGCGAGGTACCATTACGGGCTCAATATATACGAGTGTTATTTCGTGAAATAACTCGAATTTCGAATCATTCACTTGCTTTAACTACTCATGCTATGGATGTGGGAGCATTAACTCCGTCCCTGTGGGCTTCTGAGGAGCGGGAGAGATCGTTGGAATTCCATGAAAGAGTCCCGGGAGCCAGGATGCATGCCAGTTTCATACGACCAGGTGGAGTGGCACAAGATCTGCCTCTTGGCTTATGTCGAGATATTGATTCCTTTACACGACAATTCGCTTCTCGTATTGACGAATCAGAAGAGATGTCAACCGGCAACCGTATCTGGAAACAACGATTAGTGGATATTGGTACTGTCACTGCACAGCAGGCAAAGGATTGGGGATCCAGTGGTGTAATGCCAAGAGGTTGCGCGACACGAAGACATTGGTAGCAATATGGGGGAGGTTCCCATCAGGCAACGACGGTTCTGCCTGACCCTACTCAAGCATGCCCCTACTGTTGCAAAGACTTGGTGTGAAGCCTCGGGGACGACGTACCCCAATAACTGGGGGGCTAGGGTGAGCTGAGGGGGGACAGCGTAAGTAAGCGAATGTGTATAAGCCCAGTCAAACATTACTGTTCCAGGCGGGCCACCTTTGGTGTTTGGCCGTGCGTGGACGGATTCGCCTCTGGCCTCTGGGCACGTCGTAACCGCATGAGTCCACCGGGGTAGAGCACGGTCCGCCAAAATCGGCATAGGTCAGGTGCTATTAATGGAACACGGTAAGCCCATATTTATCCATATGGAGGTGCTGCGGGCACATAGATATGTGGGTAGAGGAAGCCTCAAAAAGCGAAGGCCGAGCTGTAATGGCTCGGATAGGGTTACGTGACCCGCACCGAAAGGTGGCTGACTTGGTGAAAGCGGCTTTCTCCAATTGGAAGCAGATCAGCTCGGCTGCCCCATTATATCGATACCATGCATGGTCGAATCGGGCGGCCCCCCTGCCCCGAAAGGTGGGGGGAGGTGCCCACCCACAAGAACCCCCTAACTAATTGGCTATCGGTTATACCTTCCCTATAGTCGAGGGGAAGGTAGGTATCGGTATAACCTTGCGGTTTCACCTTATGTTTAGGAATTCGGATAAGTTTGGGATCAACAGCAGTCGAATTGTGGTGGTACGGAAGTCTCCTGAGAAGCGGACTCCGCGAACCGGCGCCCTCCACCCTCAACCTTTGGAACCACATTCCTCGCAGCTAAGTTTACTCTATTGGTTGGTAATAGTTGCGGTCCCCGCCACTTTTCAATTCGGTGGCGCATAAACGGGGATGCCTGCGCCTGCTGGGCAGGCATCTGAGAATGATTCGAGCCGCACGAAGGGAAACTTCCACGTACAGTTCTCAGGGGGGGGGAGGAGCCCGACGGGGTCCCCCACTTACTTGGGTCTTGGCCTAAGTGGTGGGCCTACCCATCCCAACCGGGAGTATGCTGGGATTCGCGAAAAGCAGCACCTTACGATGCCCATGACCAATCGGATTCTGACGTACCAGTGGGTACCAGAGGAGATTGCTATGATCGCCACTGTATCCGTATCGAAGAGATGCGACAAAGTCCTCGAATCATTGTGCAATGTCCTAATCGAATGCCTAGTGGCATGATTAAAGCCGATGATCGTAAGCTATGTCCCCCATCACGATGTCAAATGAAACTACCCATGGAATCGTGCGCCGTGTGAAACGTAGATGCATGCCGTTCTTAACCGAGACTCAGGTTAAGCCCCGTCTCGGAACCGATAGGGGTTAGGAGTAAAGCATCCCGAGGTGGCGTATCTCGGATACGTGGAAGAGCATTGGGAAACCCGATTTATCCATTCGATAGGGGAGCAGTTTTTATCCGGATGAGGTTATACCTTTCCCTACCTCTAGCTAGTCAGGCTATAGGGGAAGGCATAGCGCTTCGCCCGTTCACTTATTGAATAGGGGGTGAAGGATTTTTCGCCCTATCAGTTATACCGGTTATAAGGTTATACCCCTCGCTACTTACTATAGGAGGTAGGGGGGGGGAAGGTATAACCTTGCGTGGCCGGCTACTATAAGGGATCGACTGATAAATCTCTTATTCATCGATCTGAGAAGGGAAGATTGGGGAGCTAGCTAGACAGACAGTAAGTGGCTTGATGAGGATAACTGAGCTGACACGCCGGGGTTGGCTGCTGGCACAACAGGGTGGTGCCTTACCGCAGGCGGACGCCGCCGCGGTAGCGTTCGTGGTGGTGCATCAGGATTCCAATGTACTGCGTCCAGGCAGGATCAGAACGAGCTTGCCGGCGGACCACTGCCGTCCCATTATTTAGTGAGCTGGAGCGCAGCCATCTCATCCACTGAACGGAGAGTCGAAACACTAAAGGATATCCCATAATTTGTGTGTGTAGGCAACTACAATATATAGTGCACAAATTCTGCAAAAGGACCGGAAAAGAAACGCGGCGGCATAGTAACCACGGGACCGGATAAATACGATGTACGGGATCCTCGTAGTAGGCTGGACCAACATCCAGCCGAGAGAGGACAGCCTTTAGAAGAAAGAAGCAACAGGTTGGGTGGGAAAGAGAACGCGGAGCGTTTCGGGAATCACCAGATAATTTGTGGAGGAAAGATGATTCTATAGTGAATTACGGCAACGTAGATCGATCTATAGTGACAGAATTACGGCACTATAGATAGATCGTAGTTTCCCTTCGGATAACCTTAATTTGTGTAGGTTATCACTTACCGGGTGAAAATTAGGTTCGGGAAGATATGACTGACCCTTTATTTCTTCCCCTCAAAGAGCTCTGCGAAGGGTCCTTTCAGGCTAAGGTAAGGTAGGTCCTGCCCACCCAGTAAGGTCCTGATCAACCCAGTAAGGTCCTGATCAACCACCCTTCTAACGCGAAGTAAACCCTACAGATATGATCCTTATAAACCCTTCTATTTTTCGGAAACCCAGACAGGTCCGCATTATAAAACCAAATTTTCATGCCATAGTGCTGGTTCATTTTCTCTTTATGGCATAAATAGGGTTTGTGTTGGTTCCATTCAATTTTCTTTATCTCTTGTGAATCTTAACAACGCTCAAGCAGTGCAGCCCATCAAGAATCTATTACCACATTTCCTATCAACAAATTTAGGTAAAGATCATGGCTTCCAGGGGATCAAGACTCAGCACAATTTTTGTTAGTGGCAACAATTCCCCCCCAAGATCAGCTCACTACATCTAAGTCATACCATTTCCAGCAGCAGCATAACAACCTCTCTCCATAGCATACCATAAACATGGGTGTAGATGACGGAAGAGCACAAACAACGAATGAAGAATGATTAAAAACTTATAGAGATAATTTTGTATGAATCCATGCATGGAGCACATGAGGTATTAATCATTTTTCCAAGAGGTAAGGACACAAATCCATATTCCAAGAGAGAGTTCTCATCATGACATGTGGCAACATCAACACTTGTACTTTTTCTATCTCCCACCCTGTTTCCCCTCTCATTGTCTCATAGCCCCTCTCTTAGTCCTAGCAAGTCAACTTCCATATGCACTTTATATATTCTATTTCTTGTGATGACATATGGTGACATTATTTAATATGCCAACTTAGAATTGGTCAGGGCGGATACTAGCAAATAAACCCCAACCAAACAGATTTTGGATATAAGGGCATAAATCCGGATCCTTCCCCTTCCTTAAGGCTTGCAAGGTTGGTGAACTGCCTGCCCATCAAGACTTTTTAGAGTGCTTTTCCTTCCCCTTAAGGCCGGCAAGATAGTGACTCTCATGCCTGCCTCTAAAGGCTAGATTTAGTTACCGACCTTGCTTCTTCTCTTAAGGCTGGAAGGTTTGTGACTTAACTGCCTGCCCCTAAAGGCGTGTTGAAGTGCTTTGCCTTCCCCTTTCTTAAGGCTGATAAGAGTGGGTACTCCCCTTAAGTTAGCTAGGATAATGAGGAGGTCAATCTAACCTGAAAGTATGAATTCGAAAGATGAGGTTTATTGTTCTAATTCCTATAGGGAAATGGCTCTAAACCTCATTCCTCAATTGGGGGCTCTAAATAGGGAAATGGCTCTAAACTAGACTATTGGGGGCTCTAAACCTCCTATATTGGGGGTTATAAGAAAGGAAATTGGGGGTTATTAGATCAGGGATAACCTTTCATTTTCAGAGCCAGTGGCCAGCTAAGGGAACCCGACCTTCCCATTCCACTACCCTTAACCTTCCTTTACGATAAGTTTAATCGCTTCAGCTCAGTTCAATCGCTGAAGCCCAGAGTGACTTTCTTTCTTTCCCAACTCAATTTTCTTTTGCTTCAAAAGGACCCTTACTCCGAGAGTTAGTCTCTTAACCCAATAAGTATTTCTCTTAACCCAGGAACCAGCTCCCGGCACTGAAAGGAAGGCCAGGAAGGCACCTATTCCCAACCCAACCTCACCTCCTATTCCCAATCCAACTCCCTCAATAACTGCTCTAGAACTGCCTCATCACCATAGCAGGAATCAGAGGATAAAAAGGGGATCTATTAAGAAGCAGGTTGTTTAAGGGCTCACCTGAAGTATGAGGTAGCTTGAGGAGCTTCATACCGGGTAAGCGCTATACATACCCTATAGGGTGGGGCTTGGGGTACCCTACTTTTTGAATGGCTTTTGAATGCATTTCCTGGCGTGACCAATATAATGCTGTAACCCATCTGTATGTATAATATAGTATACATTAAAACAGAACAAATCGTATGGGTTTGAACCTAGCTATGCCTGGCCTACCTATATATGGCTACCTTTGCTTAAGGGTATCCTGGTAAACGGGACGGGTTCAACTTCAGCAGCACCTGGTGGAATTCAATATAATGCGCAATATAATGCGGTGGTCCTAGAACCTACTGATTGTCCATTTCTCTGTCTGGTCAACCCAAATTTCAATGTATCTGGTCCGACCCGTAGAGTGATCTAACCGCAATGTCTCTATCCAATAAATACCCCATTCTTTCTTTTATTTCCTAACTGTATTCTCTGCCACTTTGTGACTGTCCTACTGTCCTTTCCTTATCGTTATTTTATCCTTCCCTATGTGTGTGTATTGACTGATGAATGTATTCCCCTTGCCCAATGTCGGTGAGAATGGATAATCTTCTACTGGTGGTTAAACTTCAATGGATACTTATACTCACTATGGCTCGTTAACTGGCTTTCGAACGGGCGAAGATATTGACTCTCAAATGGAAGGATCTAAAATTGGGATTGAAACTGGCTCTTGGTCTCGGGATGGAAGGAATGCTGCATACCCCCGAATTGGATCTGTTTCCACCCTCCTTGCTTCTCCTACCTTTGCCTATGGTGCTGCTGAACCCTTCTGCTGCGGGGTAAACTGGTTCTGGATCGATTGGATAAAATGTAACTGGTTCTACGGGTGTCCTTGTTCGGTCAACTTAAACCGCTTATGTAACTCCCTATGAGCGAGGTAATAGCTATAGGATTGTAGGGAACGCTGCATACTTTATAATTGGATCTACTCCGGCTCCTCCTGGGTCTTGCCGATAAAATGCTCGTGCTACCGGATCAACTTCTGAGTAAACAGCTCCCGAAACAGGCACTGGAACTTCAAGCCTATCTTTTTACTAGTTATATAGCCGTAACGCCAGACTAGAGATGTGTAAAAAGTCGGAACAGCCTGGAAGGTGAGGTAGGGGTGCGGTGTGGCGGCAGCTTAACTACGGCTGTGTGAACAAGGGCCCCTTCCTTTCCAGTTGCATTCAGTCCCTTCCCCCCCAGTTCCGGATTGCTAATTTAGTTTTTTAGCATTACTGATACTTGTTTGTATCATCCGGTCGATCCTTCAACCCTATGCTCGAACCTTAGGGCCAGCCCGCCCGCGCGTAACCAATCAGCTTTACCATTAACGAATTGAATCGGCGTGTCAAGATTTCTATGCCCGAAGCAAATACGATAAAATGATTCACTATAACTCTTAAAAAGAAACAAGTGATATAAGATATTTACTAGTAGGTAAGCAATATGTAAGCCATCTCTAATCCGCCTAACACTAAGGAGGAAGGCGCCCTTTACATTCTTACTCACTAAGATTTATCCTCCCGCTCTCCAAAAAAGAAACGAAGGGATAGCTCGCATTTCGATCATGCGATAGGAAAACAAACTAATTGGCAGTTCCTCAACCTCAGGCGAGTAGCGACTTAGCAAGCAAGTGGCTCCTTGGAAAATAAAGCTATCATTCATTCTTCATGCCTGGGAGTAGCGAAAGGCATGCTAAGGTTGCTCGTCATTTCCTTGCCCGATGCGGACAAGCCATAAATACCTTTCATTCACCTAATTTTCACTCACTCGCTAAAGGCACAAGTGATATTTCAACCCCTAGCCTAGTGAAAACCCACCATTTGTTGTATTGCGTGGAGACTCTACTAATAACTAGTCGTTCTTCATGCATATAGAATAAAAAGTAGCAAAATATTAATCCTTCGAGTTGGAGAAGGGTGAGTTATCTTTATGTCATGCTAGTTAAAGCTAGTGGGCTCTTGACATTGTTATTCGCATCTCCAATTAGTGAAGTAGGTCCTTCTTTATCGCAATCTTATAAAGCAAGTCCATCTTTGGTCGCACGAGATCCATGCAAAGCCACTCGCTCTCTTTAGGTATGAGAACAGCCAAGCATAGAGCTTTAATGTTTAGGTGAATCATTGAATTCAAGGAGATTAGGCCTATGACTCACTCTTCACTCATTAAAAGGCAGAAGGAACTTAGGGTTTTCCCCTTTCGCGTTCTGATGATGCTACTCGCTCGAGTTAGTGGAGTGATTTTCCCCTCAATAACATGAATAAGGAAGGGGGTTTAACCCTTTGTTTTCCAAAGAGCGAGTACGTCTAGCACATATAATAAGCCAAAGGGCTATTTCATGGGAGATTAGACATGCCTTCCGAAAAGATTATTTGCCAGCTTGTGCAGATCTTTAGAACGCACCAACCCATTCACCATTCAAATGAAATTTGGGTCTCTAACGAATATGCTCCAGAGCATTAATGTGGTAGGTGAACCGAGTTCATATTAAAACTGAGACGCTCGCCCAATTTAATTCATTTATGAAACTCGAAATTGTGATATCTTGTCTCGTTAGCAATTTTATCCCCTTGGGTGTTTCTCGGAAGTGAATTTGGAAGAGAAAGATTGTGGCAACTAGTTACAATGGAAAAGTAGGGCTAAGGCTAAATATCTCCCTATAGTTGCTTTTATATATTCCTATAGTTGCTTGCGATAAACGGATATGTATCTTTAACTGGTATGAACGTATATGAACGGAGTGGCGATAACTGGCCAGAACAAATAGCATCATTAAGGGTTCGGCACGCCGAGATCTCATGGCCCGAAGGGGACCTCATGGCCCGAAGGGGATCTCATGTCCAGAAAGAAAATATCCATTAGTAGCTCGCTACCGCAGAGTGAATAAGCAAGCGACATCTCCCTTGGTCTTATCCCTTGGTCTTAACCCGGAACTGAAGCACGCACTCCTTAGCTGGAATAATAAATATATCCCTATAAGATTGTAGCAAGTCATAAGGCGGGGCCCCTTACCTAGTCGGCGACGCCTCCCTTGTAGCAAGTCATAAGTAAGAATGAATCTCTCCCCGGACGCACGCTTGAGCAGTGTGTTTGGCTGGAATAATCAATCTATCCCCGACAGTGCCCGACCGTATAGCGATTTCTCTCCATTGACCGAATATCTCCTTGCCTTTGTGGTACCCGCTGAGTAGCGATTCTCTGAGGAGTAGCGATAACGAGTAGCTATTCTCTTCGAAGCGATAACTGCTGGTCTTCGCTGTTATTCGCTGGTGACTGGTATAATCAATCTATCCCTAGCGGTTTATATAAATATAGCGGCGACCGGATATATCCCAAAGGTCTTAACACGGCACAGAGGGAAGAGAGTGTTTCCCCGGCACTAAGGCAAGTCATAAGGCAAGAGTGTTTCCCCGAGCACAGAGGGAAGCAAGTCATAAGGCAGAGGATGAGGCGCATTCCCAATAGCCCTTTCGTTCATGAGGTGCATTCCCAGACTTTTAGGAACTCTATCCCGGACTAGCGAATCTAAGCGTGCATTCCCAGATAGAATCTCTAAGCGTGCATTCCCAGACTGTATCGTACCGTATCGTACTGTATCGTCAGACTGTATCGTACTGTGCATTCTGATACGACTGTGCATTCTGCTTGAAAGCCTACATCTCAGCCGTGTGCCTACATTCCACTCGCGAAGAAATATAAGCCCTTCTGGTCCACTCGCCAAGAGATATAAGCCCAGCCTTCAGGAAAGACAGATCTTAAGATAGAAATAGAAGCGGTTAGCCCCGGTAAGCACATTGCGGGGCACATGGACAAGCATTACTTTATTACAGATTACAAGGATCTTCACTTGCAAATTACCTTAGTAAACTAGCCCAGAAGTAGACCAGAACAAATGGCATTTACCTTAGGAAAGTCTCCGAGCAATCAGTCTTTCTCACTTCCGCACTTCCCCATCACTTCCGCAATGCGGATATGCGGATCAGAGATGCGGATAAGAGTGCCTTCTCCTAGCACTTACGCAATGCGGATATGCAGATCAGAGTGCCTTCTTCCTTTTAGGTACCAACCAGCCATCTCAGTTTCAGTGTCCAGCTCCACTCCACTGCCCTCCTGGACCCTTACTATCGCTCCTCAAGTTGCCCCATCTTCCTCCCTTCCTTCCCATTCACCCATCACATTTTGAGCTGGCCATCTAACTACGCGAGTCGGACTGCGCACTTTCCAGTTATCTGCATAATTCTAGACGATCTCCTAGCCTATCTAGATTAATATGTGGATTAAACAAAAAATTAATTTATTAACTGTAGACAGCCAACAGATATTAGTTGAAAGCACGGTATCTGGTCCTAAATGGTGAACCTAATAAACTAGGAGTCTTGCTTCCCACCCACGGTAGCTCGGATGGTCGGAAAGATGTTAGGTAGCTATTTATTGCTCTCCACCCAGGGTATCAAGTTATCCTTGCTCTCTCTCACCCACGGTTCCCCCCTGTTGACCGGATAGCCCCAGATTAACATGCCTCAACTACTTAGCTGGGGGCCCCTACCCCTTTAAAGTATAGGACGGAAGGTCCCGATACGCCACCTTTTCGCTCTCAAATGTACCACCCACTTTCCCATAGGTAAGGTTATTCCTTTTTCATTTCCCAGCCAGCCCACAAACCCATCCAAGTTAGCCAGCCGACAAGCTAGCTTTCGATTCCCACCAGCCCATCATCCCAGCTTGCCAGGCCCACTAGCTAACCTGAATCTGCGTACAAGCCAGCTATCCCAGCTTGCCATCCCAGCTAGCCCAAGTAAGTCTAAACAAGCAGGCAGACAACAGGGGGGGGTGAGAAGCGAGACGACCAAGGACGCCAGGGAAGGACAGAGAAGGAGCAGCGAGAAAGGCAAGCTAGCAGGGAAGCCAGCTGGGGAAGGAGAGGGAAAGAAAAGAGAAGAAGGTGCCGAGGAGGTTGCAGGCCCACCCTCATAATTAAGGGGAGAGAGAGCCGCATGCAATGGTCAAAGGAATGAGATGAGCCCTGAACGAATGAATAGAGGGCGGACGATGCACCCATGGAAGGACAGGATGCCCAAAGAAGACAATCGCTATAGCTTCGAGCGATTAATAATCGAGTAGTTGGGTGATCGCTAACGTGCCTTCATTCGACTGGGATGGACGAAGTCTTTTCTCTTTCGAGATGAAGTGATTGGTTCGATTAGCAGGAAAGTGCCACCTTTCGATGGCTGGAGTCAATATTGAACCTTTATACTATCAGTTGGATTGTCCATTCACTGGCTCTTCGGACATTCTTTATATATGTAATTACGCTTTTCCTTCTTCTTTATCTAGTTACCGAGAGCGCGTTCTTTCTTCCCCTCAATCTAGATAGATAGGGGGTTGGGGTCCCCCGGGCAAGTGTTTTCCTTCCTGGGGTTTGCCCAGGTCTCGCGCTGGGGGTTGGGGTAACTCTCTCCCGGTTATCGTGTGATGAGGACTTCTCCTCTCGCGTATGATGGGGAATCTCGTCGTCTGTTGGCAACTTACTTGGCTGCAATGGGTTATTTTGGGAATGGGTGCTAACGCCGCCGCCTCACGCTGGCGCTACATAACCTCCCTGAATGGCCCTCTTTGAATATCCTCTTTGAATGCCCCTCCCTGAATGGCTCTCTCTATCGAGCCCTCCCTGAATTCATTGCGTATGATCCTCAAATTGTGAATCTATTCCTGGCTGAAGTAAGTGTTGTTGGGTAAGGGCAGGCAGGACTCCATTCACAAAGTAGGGTTGTTGGAGTCTGGTTGTAAAGGGACAGCACTCCATAAACGGTAGGGTGAAGGCGTAAAGTAAAGTCTGGTAACCCGCCCGGGTGTATAGCATTTACGTAAGTAAAAGGTTAATAGCATGCCGCTCCGCTCCTCCCCTCGTCTTCCTGGCTGAATAAATGGGCAGCACTCCATAGGTTGTTGTTGGGTGATTGTCATTGATGAACAGGTTAGATGATGAGACTTGGAACGAACTGTGAAGAACAAATTTATGTCTGAACTACAGAGATCCTTGGGAACCGGGTCACAGGTGCATGGGGAAGCGTAAGGTACATTACATAGAGGTGCTCTCAGACAGTGATGAGGAAGAGGAGACAAGATAGGTCTAGGATAGTTAACATAGCAGTGGGGATGTTGATCAGTCAGATGTAGAGCCTCAGGGTGGAACTATTGCTACTCTTTCAGGTGCTCCAAGATTTAACACTTTCAGGGTTCGAGGAATAGTATAGGGACAGCGTGTCACGGTGTTGATCGATGGTGGGGCAACCTACAACTTCATAGATTAAACTTTGGTGACTAGGAGAGGCATTCCTACGGAGGATTTTTAGGGATTCAGTGTTGTGGTAGCAGGTGGGTGCACGATGCCATGCATGAAAAGGGTTCCACGATTGAATGTAACGTTGGGCAACTACAACTTGACAGATGACTTCTATGTGGTGGATTTGGTGGACACTAATGCAGTTTTAGGAGTTCAGTGGCTTAGTACTTTGGGAACGATCTCACAGAACTATCAGGCCATGGAGATGGGCTTCAATGCACCGGACGGTAAGAGAGTAGTTCTGAGAGGCATGTCTAATGGTTCCCCGAGGGTAGTTTCGTCCAAGCGAATGGAAGCATTGTTCGGGCATGGGGATGTGGCATATGCAGCAGAGTGTTTGATCACGACTTAGAAAACTTCCGACAACAGTCAGCCATATCACGTGGATATTCAGGCATTATTGAGCAAGCATGACAAGGTTTTTGGATATATTCCGCCAGGGATAACTACTACAGGAGGGGGCTAAACCAGTGATAACTACTCCCTACAAACACCCAAAGAAGTTCAAGGATGAGATCGAGAAAGCAATTAAGGAATTGTTATAGATGGGGCATATCAGGCTCAGTTCCAGTCCATTCGCCTTCGGTGGTCTTGGTCAAGAAGGATGGTACTATGCGGATGTGCATCGATTACAGGGCTTTTAAAAATAAAACAATCAAAATAAGGTATCCCATTCCTAGGATTGATGAGCTATTGGATGAGTTGCATGGGGCGGTGTACTTCTCAAAGATTGATATTCGCTCAGGATATCATTAGATCAGGGTCAAAGAACAGGATGTCCACAAAACTGCTTTCCGTTGTCACTTTGGGCATCATGAAGGAACAATCGTTGTACGCCAAGGAATCGAAGTGTGTGTTCGACATGAAATAAATTGGCTATTTTATATGATCAGTGTGCAGGGTGTACAGGTGCATCAGGAGAAGATCCAAGCCATATTGGATTGGCCAACTCCTAGGTCTCTTACCGAGTTGCAGGGATTCTTTGGGCTATGCAGTTACTATAGGTGATTCGTAAAGGGGTTTTCACAGCTGGGTGCAGATCTCACAAAGGAAGGGGCTTTTAGGTTGACAAGGGAATCACAGAAGGCATTCGACAAACTCAAGGAGGTAATGAGCACTTGCCCAGTGTTAGCCCTACCAGACTTCACTCAGCCTTTTGTGCTCGAGTGTGATGCTTCGGGTACAGGAATAGGCGCAGTCTTGATGCAGAATAGACACCCGATAGCATTTGAGAGTCGGAAGCTCGGGGAGCCAGAGAGACTCTACTGTATCTACGACAAAGAGATGCTCCCCATCATGCATGCGTTGGCAGGCAGTACTTGGTAGGTGGCAGATTTGTGGTCAGGACAGATCATAATAGTTTTAGGTATTTCCTGGAACAGAAGGACCTGAATGAGAGGTATAAAAAATGGGTAAGCAAGGTGCAGGAACCCGGGCGTTATTTATTCCCTTTCAACTGTGGTATCAGTGGTGGTGATATGCGGTGGTGGTATGCGGTGGTATTTGCCCCTTCCTTATTTGACCCGTTATTCGGCCCTTTATTTCCTGTCCTGGCGGGTAGCACTCAATCACTCCTTCGCTGTGGCAGGTTCCATCCTAATCCGGTGTACATACAGATGCGGGGGTGATCGATCGTCATCGGTCAGTAGCATAAGGAGGGGCGGGCAGTAACGGTCAGTATCGATGGGGACAGAAGGTCGGGTGGTGTCAGCAGTAGCATCACCTAATGAATGCCTTTGTTCGGCAAGCGGCCCTACATCTATATGAATCCTTGCTGGCTCATTCCTTGCTGGCATAGGCGTTAGCAGAAGGAAGTGTAAGGTCGAATCCAAAGTCAGAAGGCAATCAATAGTGATAAATCGTTTCCACCCTGCTGGCTTATCGAACCTTACTTACTATAATACCTGGCTTATTGAATCAGTCATTATAGCATCCGGCTTATTGAATCACTCGCTATAGGACCTGGCTAAACGAATCACTCACTATAGGACCTGACTTAAAGGACCCTGTCTGCCTGTCTGCCTTCAAATACCTCACATATTGGATCGTGGGGTGTCGGTAGCGGGGCTTCATGTTGAGTAGGGGTGAGTAGCATAGAGAAGGGCGGGTTTATATATAATGTATGAGTCCGAGGTTATTAAATAAAGGTAAGGTCAACGAATTCGAGCGATCCCCTGGCCTTTATCTAGAGTTGTAAGTAAGGTGTTATGCCTTATGCCTGGCATGCTCGTAAGTAATATGCAAAAGGTGGTAAGGCTATGCTGCTGGTAATTCTTTATATATGTAATAATTACGCTTTAGCAAAGAAATAAGGTCTTTTCCAACCAAAGAATGAGAATGAAATAGAGAAAAAAGAAAAGCATTTTTACATATTCTCATTTTGACTAAATTGACTTTGCAACTCAAAGGAATGCTGACTATGCAGCAGGGTAAACTACTTCTTCGACTGGCTCCGCTGCTTGCTTGTCGGATGCCTTCCCTGCCCTCGCTACGGGATAAACCGCGGGTGCCTTTGCCTCTACTAATAGGTAAGCTGCTGCTGGATCTTGAAAAGGATCCCCAATGAATGGCCTTGGATCCGAATCCATTACTGGCATTGGGTAAAATAAGTCAACTAGCTCTGCATCCATATCGGTAACTACAAATGGATAAACTGGATAACTGGGTCAACGACTGAATCAACAAGCTCTGGCTTTCGAACTGGAAGAGATGCTAGGCGAAGTCATAGTAGGTAAACCGGGTGGTTATGAGCAGTAGTCCTTCGTCCAAGCGACCCAGCATCAGTAGAAGCAGAACAAGGTAGGGCCTGAGCGGTAGCGTAGCCTAGCTTAAGGAAGTAATCCCCCTTCAGCGGGATCAGCAGGAGTAGCAGCATTGCAATAATCAAGGGTTTACGAGATCAGAAGGGTTAATCAGCATCCTTCCTCTTACTCCTGGCGAAATCAGCAGCGTATTCGTCAGCGTATTCGTCCCAGCATTAGTCCCAGGGTCCCGGATTCGTCCGTCCCAGCGTCCAACAAAAGTATATCTCTTCTCTGTATAGCCAGGATGCCCTTTAACTCCATGCTGCTGGTAGGTGATCCGCGCTTCCGCTTCAGCTCCTGTATGGAGGGAGCTCCTGATTCATACCTACTAGTTTTGCTGCTGGTTGGTCTGGAGCGCAGATAAGAACTCTTCTCAGTAGGATCTGCTGATTGATAGGTTCCAAAGTGCATAATTAGATAGAGTAGGAACAACTTCTCTATTTCTCTATGCGGGCATCCTTATTTTAATAGTGCCTCTAACGAGCGAGATCCCAGTGAAATCCTGCCTGGGCCCAGTTCGTTCGCTGGAACGGAATAACTCCGAACTCCCATACGATGAGAACAAACTTCCTTATGTATGTGGTGGGAGCAGGTAGACCTCGAAGGAGGATGCTCTGGTTGAACGGTTTCGTCGAGTAGGAACAACTTCTTATTATGCATGCCATCTTTATAAATCAAAACATTATAAGCGTACTTCTTCCCTACAAATTGAGTCCATTTGTTTCGGGAACTAGTCCCATTCGTTGTTTAATGGATGAGCAGCAGCCGGGTTACCCAGCCCGGGTTGATTCATTATACCCTCCCAGCATCCGTGTCCGTGTTCTTCAAGCCCCGGTTCTAATCCCCGCAATCAAGCAAGCCATGTTATTTTGGACCTACCCGTTCCAGTGCTCCTTCCTTCCGTTGGATCACGCAAGCAAGCAAACCTTGGCAAGTTCTTCTTCGTCTCCAGGAATAGATAGCAAGAGAGACGGTCAGCAAGATCGAGACGGACAGGTAGCAAGCTCGATCGATCAGTTCGAGGGATTGGTTTCATTCAGTCTGCCACCTCGATCCCCCACCAAGGAGGATATAACGTTACACTAAGCGAAGCGCCCCATGTTTGTTCATTCAGTGTGCTGGCTGTGGTGAAGACGGGTGACCTTCTTAACGATGGGTGCAATGGGTGGGATGTGTCTCCCGGTTGAAAGGTCGAGGAGGGAGATATCAGATCTCAGGAGGTAGAGATCTCAGAATTTATTTATCAATTGACGGACAACATCTGTTATTCCCTGATGGGGACGTGTGCTGGGTATCAAGTAAGAAATCTAATGGTTTTGGATGGCTCGTATTGGGACGACGTGATATGGGTCAGTTGTAACTCATCTCTCGGAAGATGTGTCAGTGGGTAACGCCCTTATCCAGAAGACTAATCATTTACTTGCTTTCGCTGCTTTCCTTCCTTACCGGCCAGCCTCATCATAAGATTAATAGGCTTATATAAAATCAGTTTGCTCAATGCCTCTCCCGTAATTTGCCCAGTCCAAGTAAGGCAACCAGTGTCCGCCTAAGGAACCTGCAAAGGACACGTTCGCCTAAAGAAAACGCCAAGGAAGGATTACAACTCTGCCACCTGCGAAGTTGTGTAATCTGATGAAATCGCAAAGAAGTGAGCAAACTTGGTCAACCGATCAACCACTACATAGATACAATCTCTGCCCTGTACTTTCGGTAAACCTGTGATGAAGTCCATCGACACACTTTCCCACTTCTACTCTAGAATGGGCAACGGCTATAGTAACCCCGCTGGATGAGTCTGTTCTGCCTTGTTCTACTGACAGATCATGTATTCTCTCACATGTCGCAGTACATCGTCCTTGAGGCCCTTCCATGAGAACATCTCTCTGACCTATCTATAAGCTTTGAAGTACCCTTGATACCCTGCCAACGGTGTATCATGTGTAGCTCTCAGAATCTTCTCCTTAAGCTTGGATTCCGGTACTAGGTATATCATGTCTTTGTAGAAGATGATATTTGTGGGGGGCTTATTTTCTTGTAACTGATGCTGCTTCACTGATGCGTTTGGCGGCTTCTACAAGCTGCTCTTCTATTGACGACTCCTTCAGTGACGGCGACCTTCTGCAACTCTTATACGGCGGATCCTCCCATGGCTTTTGCAGCTCTTTTGATGCCCACGTTGTACGGAACCTATGGTGGTTCAAAGACTAGGCGGGTGTGACAACTTGTACGCTCAAAGGCCAGGGTTGTGGGACACAACTTACCTGGTGTAGTATCTAGGCCAGAGATTCTAATGAACTAAAATAGCATATGGATTAATAGTGAAATGAATGAATTGGAGTGATCAGTTGAATTAATTGACTATTCAAGAAATGTGTGTGATTTTGATTATATCTTATAAAGTGATCGCGTAACATTGATGTCATGAGATGTAGAATAGAATCTTGCGTCCAATATTTGTCACATGGCGCGTATCATATCTTTCGGTAACTAGATAGAGAATAACGAAGAAGAGAAAATAGGGTAACCTCCAGCAGTACGGCTACTTTTATTGCCCTCCCGGTCTGGTCCATCTATGTGCACGGTTCGAAGCGTCTGTCCTGTTGAAGCGGGGGGTGATCACAAGGGGGGAGGAACAATTCTGTCCTCATCTCACGGTTCGAAGCGTCTGTTCAGCTTAATGAGTGTAATTGCCAGGGGAAGAACTATTCTTTAACGATCAACGCCATAATTGAGATAATCATATTAGTGTAACCAAGCTCCTTAAACCAAGCTCTTTCACCAGCGCTATTTAAACCAGCAGGGCTATATAACCAGGTCCTCATAAGGGTTTCTCTCTTTATAGAGCGCTCTTAAACAAACTGGGGAAAGCAATAGCGATCCTTCCACATAAGGCAAGCAATAGCAATTACTCATTGAGTACCAACCTTCGCTCCTCATCTCGCACCTATCTCTGTTCATTAATATGGAACCAGGATAGTAGCCGGCTCTAAAACCACTCTACCGGAGATTATCTGGAACCAGTCATGTCTATGTGAACCATGGTAGTTGGCTCTATAGCTACCGGGGGTTTATATGAACCAACAAGTCGTCTATCGGAACAACCGGGGCAATTTGAACCGGGCTCCCTCCTCAATAGGGTTCTTCCTCTTTAGAGGGCTCCTCAATTACTTCCTACTTGGGTATATCATACCGATGAAGTGCACAGAACTAGGAGATGAATAAAAAAAACTGGATACAATAAAATTGGGCTCCACCCCCTCCCACTCCACTCCGGAAACTGGAAACCCGACACCGGACCGGTCGGACCCCATCCCCGCAAACACGAGCAAGCAACATTGGAACCCCCACACAAGCAAGCAACGGACTGACTACCCACCCCACGAGTGAGAGTACCTGGATGGAGTTGATCCAATGCCATGAGTTAGTACCTGGATGGAATTGATTCGTCGAAGACAGGACATAGCTTACTTTAGCCCAACCCATGCTTTCACGATTGCACCCATGCCCCGATTGCGGGATGGTCGGGTCAATTAGCCCAGAGGGTTTAACTTTAGCATATATAATTGAATTTCTTCCGGATGGCTTGGATTATGATGTGGTTGGTCCATCAGAGAAGAGAGCCTCGTTGGATGGGATGAACGGGCTTCAGACCTTTAGAGGATATTCTTCACACTTGCCTTTAGGATTCCTTTCTTCCAATCTAAGGGGTATAGCTGTATCGACTAAATGCAAGCAGTTTCAACGATCCAAGACTGGGTGGGTTACTTCCATTTAAGGTGAGGTGATTCCTTCAATAACTGGCCCGACCTAATCCGGGGTTCCTAGTGTGTTCGCCCGCCCGAAATACGGATTTTAGGTGATGTCTCCATAGTGAGTGGGGATTCGTCTTTCTGAGTGGTCCTCAGCTGTGGAAATAACAAAAGATGTACTCCAATACATAGATAGAGACCTGAGATTTATTAGGCTCCTAACGCTTCGGAAACGGCGGCAGAAACAACGAACGTCGAAACAAGCCTGAATTAAGGGTCAAATGCTTATTGTGAATTTGAATAGCAGCTTAAGGCTGCACGAGTAAGTAAGTGATTCATTCCTTCTAGGCTGGAAGGGCTGGCCTAGTTGAGGAGTGTCTGGGCAACTTCACCAGGCAACCTCATACTATCATATAGCACGTATGGGAGAGTCGTGCCCCCACGCACGCATAAGGCCCTCAAAAGCGCTTCTATTTTATTCTTGCGAAACGTATAATCTGTCTCTAGAATAGTGCCTTTAACAGATCATGCATATCCTGTGATGCCAGGGCGTGGCCTAAGTTATCATTGAAATCTACAATATATTAAGAGTATCACTGCACCGATTTCAGACCGAAGTAAAAAAGGAGTATACCCAAATCTGTCCACGTTCCGAGTTCGTAGAAGGGGGCTCCCTATTGTTAGTAACTGCGGGCTTTCGGTTCATTGTGCTGCACCGTGGTCTCTTTCATTGCCCAACCAGGAGGCAAGGGGTAGAGCCATTCCTCAAAATTATTAACCATTGTAGCCAAGTTGACACCAGATGAGATAGAAGGACCCTATCGAGCCTCCATACCCGAGAGAAGGTCCCCAAGTTACCAACAGACAAGAGAAAAGGCCCCCCACAATACCCGACCGAGTCACCTTCAACACAGACCCGAGAAAGTATGCCTAGCATGTGGGGAAAGAAAGGAAAATGGATGGCTTGCTTTTTATACTCGAAACCCCGGTTTTAGGGCAGTCGGGGTTAGAATGGGTTTTACCAGACGGGAAGGGGTGGGGCGGAGCAGGCACTCAGTTTGCTTGGATGGAGAATATTGAAAAACCTATTTTACTTATTGGGTGGAGGGGGGGTGGAGCAATATGCCTCGGGCATCCTACAAACACAGGTTCACTTTATTCAAAATAACATTTGAAAGGCTTTTTTGGAGGAAATAGCAATATCTCGAATTGAACTATTTTGGTGTTCCGCGAAGTTGGGGAGGAATCGTAAAAGTACACCCGGCCTTCTCAAAATACACCCGGCATGTGGTTACCCTTCAGGTATAATCAATCAAGTGTTGATGCCATGGGTATTACTCTTTTGGGGGTGGTAGGGGATTCCCATTCCCTTTTGAGTCTTAGCTTGGATCCACTATAAATCTTGGTCTCCCTCTTTCGGTGACTCCCAGCGGAAATCCCAGTAGCCCTCTACAATGATTGAGGTGGCTTGCTCCCTATCTCATTCGTTACGAGGTGGTATTGTAATCTGGGTATGTCCGCGGTACTCCCATAGCCCTCTACAATGATTGAGGTAGTTTGAAGCGCTATCCCATTCGTTACGAGGTGGCAAGGTTTAAAGTGAAAGTGAAGGATAGTCAGCCAGGTTCGAGAGGGATAAATTCTTCCCAGTTGGACCCCATCAGCCAGGTCGTAACCCCTCACCATCTGCCAGTCCGAGCCAGCCAGAATTGGTTGATTGATGAGCCAGTTAGTGATCGAGTAAGCCAGCCTTAATTGAGTAACCTCATCATCGAGTACCATCATCAAGACCTGGGATCAACTCTTGTATTGAGTCCCGACATCGAGTGACTGAACACTTGTTATCGAGTAGCGGGATCGAGCGCATAAAGTAACGGGATCGATTGAATCAACACCTGGATCGAGTGCATCGACAAGCGGCATTGACTACAAACATTGAGTACCAACATTGAGTGCATGAACACCTGGCGAGTGTATGACACCTGAATCGACTAGCGGCTCTCGCCAATGATGGGCTCTTGGCTGACCGTCCGGCAATGACCTCTTGGCATCGGCTAGGTCTGACTGGCATATGAACCTCCTATACCTCTTGTGAATCATCGTACGTATATAATGCTTGGTAATTCATTCCCTCCGTCTATCCCACCCAGGTAATGAAATTATTCCCTAAGGCTCCGTCTAGTTCGAGGTTATAGTTCGAGGTCTCAAGGGCTGTTCTGTTGAGAAAGGCATAGTTTTCAGTAAGAATATAATCCACTTTCATGTCCCGATAGGATTTCGTAAAAAGGCTTATTCTTCCTTCCTTTCCTTCCCTTCTACATGTCAGTTTGCTCTCCCTGCTTCCATCCGTCTGTGGGACCGCCGCCCCTTGCGGAAGACCGGCCATCAATATCTCTCTAGGCAAGCGGGAATATATGTATGGCTGCTATGAGACTGGCTACAATTGGCAGCTCTAGTCAATGATACCCCCTTATGGTGACTACCTCCTACTTATGGGTGACACTGGCTTTCAACTATGATCGACTATTGGCAAAGAATCCTGGATCGAGTGAATCAACCACCTAGGATCGAGTAGCGACATTGAATAATCAGCTTTGCTTTAATACTCAGCTTGGATACTTGGATCCCGGTTAGCTAAAACACCCTCATTCGCTATTCTTGGATTCTAAAATTGCTTTTTTAGGAGTAAAGTGGAAATTATTCTTAGCATTGGTCCAATTAGGTATTTTCCTCTGACCCCCGAAAGAAGCAAAGATATAGCACTATTCCATCATATTATAGAGAAAATATATTATAGATATCTCTTTAATATCCCAAATATAGTAGGCTTGCACCGAAGTAAAGAAAGGTAATATAAAGTGTAAAGGGGTAATGAAAGTAAATAAATAAGCTCCTAGCTTGCGAAGCGTGCTTCTCCATAAGCCTAATAAAGTCCCCTTTGGCCGCTCCTTACCGGCCAGCAAACCCGGAAGCCGAATCAGAGTATAAAAAATACTTTTCAATCATAGCCTTCCTTCCCTTTACCGTAGGGCGTTATTGCTTGATGGGGCCAATCTTTCTTTTTTTGTAGATGCGGGCACGGATGTAAGGGAAAGCAGGCGGGCAGGATAGAATGCGGGGCGTTAAGCGGGGTCCTTCACAATGGGTCGGTAGCTATCAATGGATTCTCCCCCAGTGTATTGTCTATGGGCGCTTCTTTGTCCCCCGGTCTCGGATAGCGCTCCTTCATGGTTCGTGGGGTTGGAGCCCCACCTTTATCCATGGTGGTTGGTGGGGTTGGGGCCCCACGCTGGCAGCATTGCGGTTTGATGCGGTACCTTATTCCTTCCCGGTGCGTTCCCTTATAAGGCAATCATTCCAGGGTAGCGATCGATCTCTTTATTTCTCCCAAAGAGGAGCCTGGTTTAAATAGCCTTTGGGAAACTACTGATACTATGGGACCGCCTCATAAAACTACTTTTTTGCGGAACCTATGCTTATTATATACCCCCCCTGGCCACTTAAATAAGCCTTTCATACTATGCCCTATACCCCTACATCTAGCAATCTAACTCGATCAGACTACTGGACACAAGATTTGACATTACTACAAGCCGGGAATACTACATAGGGGTGAGCTCGTCTTCGTTTCCCGAATCTTCTTTTTTCCTACTAGAATTATTTGAACTATGCACTCTTATAAACTCACCTTTGGGAAGGAACACTTTAACTACTTAGAAAACATAATTACAAACTTTTAAAACAACTAGGACTCGGAACTCCAACATACCGACACTATGCCTTTTGACCTGACCTTACACTCTTACAGAATGCATAAGCCCTAGGAACTAGGAACAAGCCTTGAATTACACTTTCAATCTTGAACTCTGAGCACCCATTCTAGCTTTCAACCCCGATCGCCCTGACACCGCTGGAAAACCTAAACTGCTATATACTTACTACCGATAAAGCCCCTACTCATTAGTTCCCCTGGCAATAAAACCCTAGCTAGAGCCTTGACAAAACCTTATAACCTTTCTATTTTGCACTGAACTGAAGGATTAATAGTTACCCTGGCGATCACAAACACTACACTTTAGCTTCAGATAACCTTTTACCCTTGAGCATTGAACTTGCCTGCCGGGTGGGGTTGAGCAATATAGCTTGTCTCCATATATCTAGGGGGATTGGCCCGACTTATTGGATTGGTCCGATGGGAATAAACTGCTGGGAGAAGATCAGATAATAAAAGATTTATCGGATCATTGTTAAAACTCCGGGGAGCCATGGTGGGTCAGATTACAATGGCAGAATTAGCGTCTGTGTTGTTGTGGAGTTTAGTGCGCGTCGACCAGTCACAAGAGCTGAGCGAAGAACTCTAGGACCTCGAAGCCTAAGTAAATTACCCTAATAGTTAATTTCATATGGATGGAATAAATAAACTGAAATGAATTTCTTCATCGACTTGGCTACAGAAAAATTAGAGTTCTCGACCCAAATAGATCATATGCCTCCGACACCTCAAAACAAGGCACCGTCAGGTGAGGTACGAACTTCGCCCGAGGCGCGGAGCGGCGAAAGACGAAGACCGAGGTAGGAGGGCCGCCATCGTTTGCTTTAGGAAAAAACGCATATCAGAAGCTTTTTGGGATCCACCGAAACCAACCAACCTGGGTGCCTTTCTTCTCCTCTTCTCTCGGGTATGGAACCATGGGGCATGATTGTTGGGTATCCTGTGATGTGTTTATTCTAATTCGGGTATGATGTTATGTGGGCCTTATATCTTCTGGCGGTAATAACTTATATCGTCGTCTGGCGATAACATGGCTGCAATGTGTGAGTTTGGGGAATGGGTGCCACACCTACCTCAAGAACTTCCCCCTGGCCGCTCCGATACGACCAACAGCAGAAAGAGAAGGACACGTTCAATTACTAACCCGGTCAATACAGACCCGAGATAAAGGAAAGGCCAGACCCCAACTTGACGCTATGGAACACTTGAATGTACACTTACTGCTACGGAACTATTGTTCCTAACTCAAATGGATTGAAGGAATAACGATGCTTATTACTTATGTTAATTCAACATTTTGGCGATTCAGACATAGCCCCATAAGCAACAGTCAGTGCCGATACCCTGTAGCCAATATCCGGGATAAGACCCTCGACAATACCCGGAGGACCATATAGAGCCAGTAGTCATAGACACTCATTGCCTTTTGTAATTACCTTAATGCCTGTTCTCATAGCTCATAGATCGGTTGTCATAGCTGATAGACAAGCATTTTAAGTCTCATAGCAAAGTTAAGGTCATTGCCAGAGAGAGTCGAGCATTACTGATTCTATCCAACAAGTCCAACAGAAGCCATTAGACGTCAACCGGTCAAGATATATAATAATGTTGCTATTACTTACGTTGATTCACAATTTGTTGAGGAGCCGAGTCCAAATTTATTATGTTTAAGAGCTGTATGATTTGGATTATGCCGTTAGTTGCCGTTAGTCTTCAACCGAGATATGAGGAAGGAGTTTCAGGAGCAGAATGGCCGCACTGCCTTGATTGACTTGATTGATTGGATCCAACTCGAGGGAGGATTTGGAGGGAGCAGGATTCCCCTATTTGTCAACCGGTTTGTCAACCGGTCCCAAACCATCCACGGAACACAGGCAGAGAACACGTTGCCAAGCGAGGGAGTAAGTGCACCCATTGAGGAACGAGCCGCTCACCCGACGACCTAAGAAGGAGGGCGAATCCCATATCAGACCACTAAAAATGATTTTGTTCTTTATGACAACATACCCTTTCATAATGTTTATCTATGATTTACAGGAGTCATTGCTTATAGCCAGTTTTCATTGCCAGCAGGTCATAGGCAGATCCGTTTACAGTCTCACTGCCAGCCGGTCATTGGATAGTCACAAGCAGTTGATACCAGGATTCGATTTCTTCTTGTCTGCATGTGAACCGATAGCCCCATCATTACCCACCCGGTCATTCCAAGTCAGTTGCCACAGGGAGGGGAGGGGAATTTACAGCCGATAGGAGATCATCCCCAGCCGGGAGACAACCCAACTGGTCAGTCCCAGCAAGGAGGTACCAATTAACGCTAGTTGCTGCAGTCGATCACTCAATGCCAAGAGTCGATACAAGAATCGATCATTCCCAGGAGGTTAGATCCCCGCTAGCCCACATAGTTTACGTTGAGGGAGGGGAGGGTCGCGTGGTGCTTGAACCTTCTTGCTTAGATCCTTTAATTTACTGCTGAGGATGGATGCCTTGGGGAGATGCTATTCTTGTTGGGTGGGACATCAGAGAGCAGAGTTGGAATGGGATGGGATTGAATTGGATGGGCATTGGGATTGGGATCGGGATAGGTTAGTAGCCGGAGATAGAAATAGGGTGCTTTCCCTTTCAGCTTAGATCTTAACTACTGCCATTATGGGCCATCAGATAACAGAGAGCTTGGACGGGGTCATCTTATGCCCAGATAGAGCCAGCCAGGATATCGTATAGCAGACATATCTACCTTTCTTTCACCCAACCACCTTGAAGTGGAAGTCGAGTGTTGTCCAACCTTAAGTAAGCCAGGTATCAGTAGCAGTACGTAGGGGACAGTTTCTTAATACCTTGTTCATACTAGCCACCTGCCTGTGAAGGACTTTATCTTTACAGCTTACAGCCAGCCGTCTTTAGCTACATCTTGACAACCCTAGCTACATGCTTACAAGGAAATGCTATAAGACCATAAGCTGTTAGTGCCAGATCGGATCGGATCGGATGATGTAGGAAGGAAATTACCTGACATGCTATCAGTCATTTACTTGCTTGAAGACAACTGCACGACAGAGACCCCGGTGGAAAATATGACTCAAACCATGCCAACCACGCGTTCTATTATAATAAACTACCCATATATGATGCTTTTTATAATTCACTTGAACCGACCCTTTACACTTATTTATAGCCAACAGATAGATTTGCTCAACAGATAGATCCCTGGCAGGAACGGAGAGAAGAGACCTGCTTTGTTTCACCTTCATCCTTCGACCTTGCTGCTGACTACTGATCGAGACCTTGCCGCCTGCCTGATATCGCTTGAACTTACTGCCTTTCAATATCGGGCAGGCCCCTACAGCGGGCTTTTAAATCACCTTAGTCTTTAATAGTATTTAGAATTCACTCTTATTACGTATATAATAATAATGAGCTTTCCGACACGACCTACTTTCACGACCCAACTGAGCAAGGATAAGTGGTGAGTGAGTGCTTCCTGAATCTACGAACTTCAACACGTAGCGTAGTGCTTTTTATGGATTGTAAATTCGCCGAATACTCTTCGTAGCTTACTTTGCTCCCCTCAATTCTGAATTAATAGCGGGACGGCTGGATGTAGAGATGGTGGGTGGTCGAGTAGCCAAGCACTTTGAGTAGTAGCATGCTTCTGCGGGATTGTCTATTACCAATAGGGTTGATCTTTTGCTTAGATCGTCTTTCACTGCCCCGGATCGGATAGTTTTCTTCTTAACTGCCGGAACTTCAGATAAGGCATGGTTGGATGTGTGGAAGAATTGATGGGTGGAGAAGTAATAGCCCATAGGGTGAATGGTTTACCTTAGCTTAGATCATTACTGGCCGGATAGGTTGAGAATCCACAGCCGCAACTTCAAATAAGACATGGCTGGCTGGCTATAACCGGCCTAAGAATAATTTCCGGCAGCACTAAAACCAGCATTCCAATGAGCAGTTGAACAAGCAGAACCGGTCCAAGCATAAGAATTCCCAGGATCATACTATAACCAGAGAAGGTGTGGTAGACCTAGCATCATTATTGGCATAAGTTGAAGCGGCAGGATAACAGGTTCCAGCAAAAGCAGCACAACCAACAGCAGCACTAGTTCCAGCATTCTCAGGATAATTCCCAAAATAATTATTAGAACCGGATCATTCATTCTCGGCATCATTTGAAATGGGATTCCTAGCAGCACCAGTATCACCATCCTCATTCCGGGCAACACAAGGAGGCCCAGGACAAGGATTCAAAGCAGCATCACAACCATAAGCACCAGTTCCAGGATTCTTTCCATAAGCAGCTTCAGGAGCATAAGTCAAAAGAGAATTCCCGGCATAATTATAACTAGCAGCATTCCCAGGAGAAGTTCCTACATAATAAGTTCCAGGATTCTTTTCCATACAAGCAGCAGCACAACGACCAGGATATTTTCTATCAGTTTAACTGTAAGTAGTTCCAGCACCAATTGAACCAGCATCTCCATAAGCAGTTTAAGGAGCATAAGAACTATAAGCAGTTTCTAGAGCAGTTAAAGCGTCATTCCCAGGGGCAGAATAAAGTCTCCCCAGCACCAGCACAACGACCAGCAGTCCAAGCATTTACATAATAATTTCTAGCATAACCAGTCTCACCAGCAGCAATCCCATCAGCATAATTCCCAGCAAGCAGAGTAGCACCAGTGGAACCCGGTCATTCATTCCCGGCTGCACCAGCAGTCCCAGCACCAGCATTACTATAAGCAGTACTAGAACCAACAGCATTTAAATCAGCAGTTGAACCAGCGTAATTTCCAGCATTCCCAGTCGGTTGACACAGGGAGGCGCATTGACTGGATGCCAATAGGAGATCCCAGGAGGCAATGCCTTATTTTCTGTTAGGGAACCAATCGATTTATTCTTTTATTTTTTGGAATCGATGCCTTCTTGTAATTGAATCTATGTTTGCTTTTATGCCACGTGCCCCAAGTTGCCCGAGTCACCTTCAACACATGCCACATCCACCGGTATGGGACGCGTGACTGAGGTGGTGGTTCTTAGTGCGTGAACAGTTTCTCATACCCCCCGTGCCCAGGAGGTAGTGGTTCTATGTGCGTTACCCGTCATTGAAACACAAGCTGGAGACAGACGTGTCGGCCTATACTATAGCCTTACCAATGGGATCTCCATTACAGAACGATGAATCATGTGAAAAACACGATCGATCCCCTACCCCTTTTTCCATTACTGCCTCATATTGACAACACATTCACCCTTCAAATACGCCGTCAACGCCCTGGACATTAACCCAGGAAGAACAAGTAATAGTAAGGATAGGTATAAAGCAATGGAGAGGTGGAAGTAGGGGTTTAACCCGTACCGGTAAGTGAACTGGCAACTGAGATAAAGCAGCAAGCAGGTGCTATAGGCCGGCAGCAACCAACAAGCAAGTAAGTGTATCATGGCCCTGTAAGGGTATCATGGTTGTTGAGGAGGACACTCAAGCCAAATAAAGCCCCTTAAATCACCTAAAGCCCCACTCCCACTCCCACCCCTTTGCGTGGAAAGAGGCAGCTGCTTCACTGGTTGATCCGATTGAAGCACGAATGTTGGATCCGTTCCATACCCTGTTGAAGAAACAGTTTATCTGGTCGAAGTTGACCCATCAGCGAAGGTAGAAGAAGCATTCCTTCTGACAGGGCCTGTAGCACCCCTTCCTTGAGAGCTTGTTCAAAAGCTATCACCTCGCCTAGTGTCCCTCCCATATCTGGGTGCATATCCAGTTACTATAGAGGCAGTTTGTGGAGTTCGAGCAGATTCAGTTATTGTGCCAGTGAATACGCCAGCTTTAGAGCAAAATACTACAGAGCCCATTCGACAGACAGTTCCACCAGCAGCATAGGTGTAGGCACTAGCAGATCGAAATCCATAGCCTGTTGTTTATCTTGTTGAATCTGTGAATGATGCTAGTGAACCCATTTAAGTTGATCCGGAACTAGCAGCGTGAGCAGAGGCGGTTGTTTCATCCGTTGATTAATAAAAAACAATTGATTCGTATGTTCAAGAGCCAGAGCCTGCTGCTCCGGTTTCGTATCCATAAGATTCAGTTATCGATCGAGATTCAGATCCCATTGATCCATCAGCGACAGAGGAAGCGCTTTAAGTTTACCTATAACCCCAAACAGGATAGGAGGAGGCAGAGCGCCTTGTTTACCCTTCCATAGAACCTATTCGATATCGAGAGCCTATAGATTAATATTCTAGGTTGAAGCACCACCTATAAATGTACGGGTACATATTGGCATATGTATACAAATATGCTCTGACTGGCGATGGTTAAAAGAGGTATCTTCGCCTGGCTATTCGCATGATGATGGTTTGCCAACTGTGGTTTCCCCGTCCGCTGGTCTTGGATTCGCCTACGGTAGCTGCTTTGGCAGTGTATGATTCGCCAGAGGTGGACGATTGGCCTACAGGACGAGCTTTGGATGGACTTGGCCGGAGCGCGGTACGATTGATGTCCTAAGTTATGGCGCTTATTAGTTATGGGGGCTTATTAGTATTCTTAAGAATGCAATTATACAGTATACCCCGCTGTATAGGAAACAACAGAAGAGACAAAGGCGGCTTTCCTTCACTCTGTTCCCACTCCAGTCCCTGCTTCCCTTCGTCCGGTTTGAGATCGAGCAGTTACAGGTGCATTTGACTCAGTAGTAGATTTTGTTTAATCAGTTATAGGTAAACTTTATGTTGTTGAAGAATCCGTTTACCTAGACATCAGCCAACCACTCGCCGACTACTGACTCTTACAATCACACCCCTTAGCATAGAGTCTTGGTCCATCCGAAGCATCGAGCCTCATACGTGAGTGGACCCGCAAACGTGTCTATTTTTCTAATGGTACCCAACGATGCTAATCCTAAGGCGCCTTACGATGCTCATCCGAAGGTGGCTGGGCGATGCTCCTGTCTTATCCATATTGGGTATACCGATAGATATAAGTCTAGTGATATAGGCGATAATCTCTATGTTTATAGTGATATCTAGTTATGCCAGATATGGTGGATACTAGTATATAGGATTAGGCTAATAATTCTATTAGGCACTAACCTAGACTATAATACTGTGTACTGGAAGTAGATCGATATGCCTGGTAACCTTGTAGATATAAGTATCCATATTATATAATATAAATTAGTATAGTAATAGACTAATTATACCTATATAGTCTCTAAGGGTACTACCTGGTCAGCTCATAACCTATAGTTGCTGTGTTCCGCTCAAAGGGAATGATATATCGTATATGAAGAGTAAGCTGTGTTCTCCTGGGGTCTGTGTGAAGAGGAAGATGCTATGTTGGTAAGAGTAAGATGTTTGTGTATCCTGTGTCAATGTACATGCTGGTATAAGACCCAAGGTGAGTGTGTTGGGTAATAGGTACGTATCGCTATCTCCAGTAGGAACTAAAGGTGTTCTAGCGCAAAAGATGTAATTGTACCGGGTTGAATCATTGCTAAGTGGGTTGTGTGGGATCAATAAGAACTAAGTAGGTTTGTGTGGGTTGTTCCTGGTTGCTGTGTGGCTGGGAAAAGAATGTATAGTCCCTGTGGTCCCCTGTTCCAAGTGTATCTCGTATAGATATAGATGCCGGTCAATCTATCTGGTATATAGTCCAGGTGTACATATCATACATATAATGTATAGGCTGTACGTGCTAGGTTATCAAAGCTATCATTCCCCTAATACCAAGTCGGGTGCTCCTCGTTTCGAAAGTAGGTGTTCGGGTTCATGCTCCAAGTGGTTTGTTGGTCTCAACGCGAACAGTATTAAAATAAGCCTTTTGTTACTATCCCTATTACCTACTTCTTTGGTAAGATACTCGCGAAATCAGACCTTTTATTCCTAAGTATTTATTGGGTGGGGGGCTTAAAAGCATGAACTCGCCCGCTTTATTTCGCGTCATGTCCAAAGCGCTTGGCTTCATCCTCAAAGCCCTCCCTTCTTCCTTCTTGCTTGGTTTCGCTCCACTTCATGCGTGCGTCTCATCCACCCAAAAATGAAAACCCACTTCATACGGCTCCACCTAGTGATCCCAAGCCATCGATCCCAGCCAGTACTTTCTCTACGAGGATCATCTGACTCCCAGAAACTCTGTGTACTCCCTGTGAGCCCACTATCCATAGCACAGTTGCCGCTCTGCGCCTGTGTCTCGAGAGAAGCAATGTCCTCTAACCGTATTAGCCGAGTCGTGAAGCTCAGCATCCTATATATAGTTTTCAGTGAGGCGGGAGGGCCAGCGCCTTTATTTATGTGCATGCTATCAACCTTTTGTGTTTACCAACTTTGCATATACTGTCTCAATTACCCTACTTACTGAGTGAGGCCCCAACAACCTATTGCTTCAGCTAGGAAGGAATGTGAGTACAGCACTTAGTTAGAACCTTTACTATGAACCTTGACTCACCGGCCTCCCTTTATCCTTACCAACTACCCACCCGATTCACCAACCTTAATCTGTACCTCACCTTGCCCCCAACTTACTGCATTGAATGAACGGCGGAACGGGGCTTCCAATAAAAGAGATGTTGGACGGGAGGGATACAGACCGCTGCGTTCACCGGCTTAGAGCTGTTGCACCGCCTTCCAGAATAAAAGTGCAAGCATCCAATCGAAAACCGTCCGATCCAGAGTCGAGAGGGGTGGGCGCACAGAACGGAACACAATGAACAAGTGTGCGTGTCCTTAACGGTGCGACTGGGCGGGGGAACAAACTGCGAATGGAAGGAAGCGATCGGTATGTGGATCTCGGCGGGGAAAACCACAAGTCTGGGGGGAGGTAGGTCTTCCCTATCGATACCGAACTAACTAGGGGAAAGGAATCGAGAGCCCCGCTTTATATTATATTATTTCAAGCAGATAGCTATTATTTATAGGATTTGGGGAGCCGGTTATCAGCGGGCTCATTTCCGGAACTTATTAGATACCCGCCGCGACTATAGGTTGGGCAATCAAGGCGCCTATTGAAGATAGGCGGTTCCGGGCTTTAGGCTATTACCGTTCCTCATTCCTCTGATTCCGTAGCAGCACTGGGAGAAAGCAACGCTTTAGATTATTCAAAGGAAGCTTGCATAGAAGCTACCCAAGTGAATTAGCTCTCTAAGGAGGAGTGGCTCTTTGTAACCTGTGCCTTTCAAGCAATCAAATCAAGCTTACAATCGGTAGAAGTCGGGTAATTTTAGAAGTCGGGTGATGGTAGAATTAGGGTGAAAAATGTATTGGCTCAAGGCCAGCCCCTTGAAGGGAAAACCCTAATCATGACCCAATCTACTGTTGTATTCTTAATGAGCTACCTGTTTTCACGAACCAACTATCTCTGGTCCGGAGCTCTCTGATCATGAATCAGCCTACCTGCTGTATGATCATGAGCAACTACCTGCTTTATGATATAATCGCGAACCAACTACCCGGTCACGAGCATCTACCCCTGATGAAAAGGAGGAACTGTTTATTGAGGTCGGGCGGCTGCTACGCTCAACAAACATCCCCCCTCGAAGGAAAGTATCACTATCACTAATGAGATTGTCTTTTATCCGGGTGGCCCAGGGACACCTCCGGTTAGGGGGCCCCAGTTATAGCCCTTTCTCCCCTCACCCTTTATAAACCTTTATTTCTTTCACTTGCTTCTCTTCGAAATAAAGAAATTCCTTCCGGTTGGTTTCATTGATAGTCGTCTACTCCCTCGGTAATTAGTTGTATGATAGGATGGATGGATTCTTGCCTCCAACTCCAGGGAGTTCAAGATCTGATATTGTTATTGAACTAATCTAGCTCGAGCATGCTTTCATTGAGTCAAGAAGATTGGCTGTTCCCGAGCGATTAGACCTTCCTTCCCTCGGTAGTATAGTATAGGCCATTTGATATAAGATATGCTGTTACTGATGACGTTGATTCGCCATTCGGAGCAGAGGCCAATCTATTTTTAGGAGCAGAGTCCCTCCCATTTATTATGGATTTTGAAGAGCTGGATTATTAGGATTCTGCCGTTAGTTGCCGTTAGTCTTCAACCAGGAGATTAGGAAGTAAGTGCACCAATGAGGAATTGATTCGATTTGATCCATGCACAGTTGGGTGATGAGTCCCACAGTTGGTGGGTGCGGTTACACTAGCGGTCACAGAACAGGTATGAAGATAGGCCCTTTCACTTGATGGATTGAAAACTGATTAGTCTGTTATGATGAGGCTGGCCGGTTGGAGCGACCAGGGGCGATTGATTAGTCTGTTTACAGATGGACGGATTACCACACCCCACAGCCCACAGGAAGGCACGGCACAGCATGGCAGCACAGCTTGGGGCCACACCACACGGCACAGGGAAGAGCACATGTTGATACCTTCCAACCTAACACTCCTACTCCTTCCTTTCAACTATTTCCTCTTACCCCTTTCCCACCCTACGAACTTAGCCTTACTACCATAGCCTCACTTACACAGATAACTTTTACCTCTATATTGCTTATACAAATTTACGTAGAATATACAATATCTAAAACAGGCACGCTACGCTCTAATAAGATTTCATGAGCCTACGAGATTGATTCTCTCAGAGATAATAGAGCTATCCACTTTTGTGAGTGAACTGCCTTCTTGTGAATTGAGCTACTACTGCCAGAACTTTAGTGGAGATCCTGGGATGGGAACTTCAGCAGAGATTGTGGAACTGCCCTATTTATTAATTCATTACAGCTAGAACTTATGATATAAGATCAGATATCATATGATGGGGTAGGGGTCAACACTTAGAACCTTTAATATTTATCCTTTACTATGTATGCTACTTTACTCTTAACACCACTTACTTCACCAACCTACTGCCTATCCTTACAGCATTGGAGCGGATGGAAGGGAGGGCTTCAAATAGAATATTGATTGTTCCCGTCTCGTTCGGTGAACAGGATGCCATCGCGTAGTTTCGTTCTCTCGTTGTCATAAGTGGGTAACGCGGATGTATTGGAACCTTTCTCGTCAAGATGTATTGGAACCTTTCTCTCGTCAAGATGTCCTGGGCGAATAAGTAAATCCACCTCACCCCCCCACTATGTGTGCTGTCAATTGAATAAATAAATTTAATCACTACTCCTTATTGGTGCACCTAACACACTTGGGATGGTGGTGTATGTATCGACGTATATAGACTTAAGGCATTCGGTATAGGGTTCGAGCTATATGTTTGGTTACGGCACACTTGTAGACGTGTACTGTGTGGCGCGTTGCTTGTTAGACGTGGCCTGGGCGGTATCCTCATTGCTTACGCGTACTGGTCCTTCCTGGGATACGTGTCTGGGCAGTAGTACTTAATGTGTTTGTATTGGGGGGACTGCTGGGGAATCAAGGGAATCTGGGTAACGCCTTTCTTGGCAGATAGTTGTTTAGTGGGAACTAGCCTCCCCGGAATACTCCTCAGTTTAGAGTGAATCAATGCCTATCCCGGAAGATGGATCGGTTTGTTCAGCTTGCATATTATATATGTTATTATACAACAACTGGCTCAGCACCTTATCAAAACAGGTGCATTGTAAGTAAGATCGTGCATTGGTTCAAAGAAGACGTCCTCCATCGGTTCAAAGAAAAAGAAAAGAAGAATCCATCGATGGGTAGGTGATAGAACTTCAAGTTGAAAGAAAAATTTTATTCTTTCTCTTGATAAGGAACAAATCATAGTTCCTCCTTCCATTGTTCCGAACCGTTCAGCCAAGCTGAGAAGCTCTGTATTCCAGGGCCAAAGCCGAGTAGCCCGGTTGAGTAGCCGAGTCGATCAGCCGAGTAGCCCAACTGTGCAGCCCAGTCGAGTAGCCCTGTTAGCAATCGAATATATCCCGCCAATTAAAGAGAAAGTTTCTGAAATACCAATCTTCATAAATAAGAAATCTATTGGGGTACCCGTGATGAGCCATTTTTCTTCCTTGGAATTACTAAAAAGGAGATTTATCAAAATAAAAATAGGGAATGGGAGTTTTTTTGAATCTGGGCCAACACAACTTAGTGCCTGCCCCCAAGATGCTGAAGTAGCCATAAGCGGCTTGGAATAAGGCTCCTTCAAGGTGGTATAGGTGCGGTAACGAGCATTATATATGAGATTATCCAAAGGCTATATCTCCTCTGTCTGGCGGTAAGTACATTATTTTATTCTCTTGGGTATGGCGTGAAGGGGCACCTCTCTTGGCATGGTGTCTCAATAGGGGCATCTCCTTTCTCTCGGCCGTTGATGATGAACAGTCTCTTCTCAGCCTCGGCCGGTGATGTGTGCCTTCCTTCTCACTTCCTTCTCATGGGTCTGTGTTGAAGGGTCTATCGGCTGGCAATGATTGGCGTATGCGCCCCTTCACAGGTGATCGTAAGTAATGCATCATCGATCAATTCGAGACATTTCCCTGCTGACTGATTCTTGTAGCGTTAGAGTTCTAGCTAGAGTTCGAGGTAGAGATGTAGGGTATAGGGTATAGGGTATAGGGTATAGGTATGGCTGCTGGTATGCGACTGATTGGTACTGACTGGGGCTATATTGGCTATCTGCGATTACCTCCAAGCAATGACCACTACTGATGGGCTATCGTAGACCCAATGTCTGTGCAATGAGTATCAATCCCATCCCGGTAGCTAAGCTGATTAGCCCGATTATCCCAGCTAGTAGCGGAGTAGAGTGGAGTGTATAGAGTATTCCAAGCCGAGTATCCCAGCCAGCTATAAGTGGCACTGACTCTTGGGATCAAGTACCAGCATTGAGTAGCGGCATAAACTTTTGTATCGACTCTTGTATCATCAAAGACTCTTGTATTGACAGCATCAACTATTGGCTCTCATGATCTACGGCATGTTCTCCTGGGTATTGGCTAGCACTAATGGGCACCTGCTCCTCTGGGGATATCAACTTGGCATCTCCTACGGGCATCAAGTGATCACCACCAGTAATCGAGTCCTGTCATAAAGTTAATCACGACCTGTTATCGTCGAGTGATCAACACCTGAGAAACTGTTGGCTCGCCTCTTGGTATTGAGTAAATAGAAACCTGTCATACCTGGCATTGCCAGATGTAGTACCGGCATTGAGTGGATCAACACCTGGCTCGAGTGGCTAAACACCTGGATGAATACCAATATTGACTGTATCGACTCTTGGATCGAGTGATTGAAACCTGAATCGAGTGCATAAACACCTGGCTCGACTAGCGGCTGACTGGGCCGGTTGGTAATGATTGACTCTCGGCAATGACCTGACTACGAGTATTGGCATCAATGCTTGACAATGACACCTGGGAATCCTAGGTAAACTTTATGAAAGGGCATAGTTGAGTAAATAGAAAATCTATTTTTAGTGCCCGGATGAGAATGATACCTCGGACCCTAAAAAAGGGCGTTTTAAAAAAGTCAAAGGGGCTAATGAGTCGTTAGGTGAGGTAAGGGTGTTTAATCATCGAAGGGTATCTATTCGGGGTGTCGAATCATCGAAGGGTGTCTAATCATCGAACCCATTGGCTTTAGACACTCGACCAACGGGGCCATAACCCGATACCCCAAAAGAAAGAACTCCAAAACACCATTGCTATTTTTAGCCCCTCAATCAAAATAAGGCGTTTTTATGGTGTTGTGTAACTTACTATTTTCCTTATTCTATCTCTAGTTACCGAACTTATTTTATATTGACTCATATGATTTCGGTAACTAGCCAGGGATATAAGTCCATAAGGAGAAGACATAACTCCATAGACCTGGAAAGTCCTTAAATGCCCCAGGGAACCGATTTGGCGAAGTGTTTCTATGAAGCGTGAGGTATTTTAAGTTTCGTAGATAGCGCTTTCCTGACCTGTCCTTGCTTTCTGGCTTTCTGGGCTCGGGGGAAAGATAGCGCTTTTCCAGGTAGCGGGTCCGGCCCTTTATTTCTTCCCCTCAAGCCTGCACGCACGGAGCTGGGGTGACCCTTTATTTCTTCCCCTAAAAGTTTATAACTGGATATTAAACAACTAGCACTGAAGCTGGCACATTTACTGGCACTGGGTAAAATGCAACCGCTAGTGGTACTTCCATTCGGTCAACTTGATCTCCAACAGGGTATTTTTCTCGATCTGTATCCGCACCTAGAGTATCTAGGACTGCCTCTGCAACCTTTATTACCTATGCTTACTCCGCGGGTGATGCTGGCTGAGCTGCTGGGTCAGCTGCTTTGGGGTAAGCTGATGCTGCTGATAGGTGGTAAACTAGCTCAGATGCATGCTTCGTTGTTGCTGTTATGGGTGCTGCTTATGCTAGGTCAAGCGCCTCTCGAATGGGCTATGCAATAAGCTATGGGTCAACAAATTCAGCTGCAGGTGAAACCTTAGAAAATGTGTAAGCAACTAATTACAATTACCTTGGGAATTTAAACTTATAGCTATTATATGGGAAAAGCCTCTGCTGCTTTAATTAGCTAAATTATATCTGTATTATATATAACAGGCTCTGCCTCTCCTACTTCAGGGTCCCAATATGGAGAACGAATTCGAACTATAACTAAAAATGCCATGGACTCTATAAAAGGATCCGCGCCGGATACTTTCCGGTATTCTAAATATCGAACTGCTACTCCCACCTTTGCTTCTTTTGATGCCTCCGCCTCTGACGCCTTCTTTGCTACGGGGTATACTGCAGAAGGAACTATATATAGAACTAGGCGAAGGTAAGCTGGCATCAGATTTGTATATAAAACAGGCTATCGAACGGCTGGAAGGGAAGCTGGGATTCGGTCAACTAGTTCTGGTCCATCGACGGGTTCAACCGGATCCCGATCTCTAACTTCTGCATTAACGGGTTTCCAACTGGATCAAATGGAACTCAATCTGTTACCAGCGCCTATGCTTCTGTCTATGGTGCTTATCATCTCAGCAAAGGGATCATAACTTTCTCTTCTTGCACTTGCCCCCGCCCCCGATCAAACCAATGGCCCAGATGTCATGGAGCTCCTGACGATGTGTTTTTATCTAAGTAGGGAGCTCTCAATACCAGTTTGGGAATCACCGGAACCACGAGACCAGAACCAGGAACGAATGATCCACTAGCAAATGAGATAAGCCGAACAACCCGAGATGTATGAAGTTTCTTCCCCTCTCTCCGTAAAAAGTATATTCATTCGATCAATTGGAATTCAAACGTATTCTTTTACTTTATCGACTTCAATTGGTTCAACTGATACCACTTAAATAGGTTCTGCTTCTTGCTTTGCTCCGTAATATGCCGGGTCTTTAACGGGTGGAACAACGGGATCTGGATATGGACCCAAGCGAAGAAGGAATGCCGCGGACTCTTTCACTGTTGGTAGGAGTGCTTTGCGAGGTGCTTCTTCAACGGGTTACGGGTCAACGGATGGAACTGGGTCTTCAACTGACTTTAGGAGGGTTTATCCTTCTAAAGTGCTCCTTTAGCATATATGTTGAAAGAAGGCTTAAACTGAAAACTGTGAATCATAAACATGGCAGAAAAGCTATAATTTATGGCTATGTATATGGTTCTGCCGGGTCAACTCAACCTATTTATCCAGGTTCTCAGAGGCAATTTAACACCTTCCCCTTACTGCTGCCTATTGATAGACCTTGGCTCTGGTCGATGCGGGTATCCATAGAGACTGCAGCGAAGCACATAATATCGTATATGAGGCTTTATAAGGTCTGCTGTTGATGGCTGGAAGCTGAGCCATAGAGAAGGGGATGCCTATGCCAGTTCCTATTTGGTTTGGTCACCTGAAGCTCATGTAGAGGGACCTAAGGCCTCTCGGCTATAAGTGCCTCGTGGTAGTTGCATGTGTTTTGATTGCCTGGTCCCTGTATACTTGATTCTGAGTGTCGGGTTGTTCGGTATCAGTCAATTTTTATAATTTGGTTGCTTTGGTTTCGATAGCTCAGTTGCATGGTTGATAAGTGCCTGTCCTAGTGTTAGTGCTTGCTTCCCTGCCTATCAGTATAGTCCACTCCTAGCGCAAGGTATACCCGTTGATGAGTATGTCTGACCCAGTGTAATTTGTTTGATGCCGCATTACTGATCCGGATAGATCGATGAAGACAGAGCTGGACCAGTGTTGATCCGTGCATTGATTTGTTCCTTTTACTTAGCGAGTTTACCCGGTTCCAGATGCAGTCTTATAAAAAGGTAACCGCTACTACTTTAACACGGTCAACTAGCTTCGCTACCTGACACGCTGCCTTCTATCTTTACACCTCTGTTACTGGGCTCTGATCCCGATCTGGAACCGTGCAAAGCAATCGTGCTGGTCGCAGTGTCTTTAGGGTCTGTATGCACCAAAAGTGTTCATCCGCCCTAGCATAGCTTGTTTAAGTTCCACCACCATCAGTAGCACCAATAGCAGTAGATGACCCAAAACCAGGTGACCACCCAGCAAAAGATACGGATCCATAGCTAGTTGATTCGATTGATTCAATTGCCCGAGCTGCAGTTCCAGATCCACCAGCCATTGAATCAGCACAGACAGGAGCAATGGGAAAGCCAGCAAGATCCCTTCGCCCAGTTCCGAATCCAATTGATGATCCGGTCGAATAAGCACCTCGCCCAGCACCTCTTTGATTAGTTTCAGTTCCATAGCCTGTTTAAGATCAAGACCCGTTGTTTACCAAGCAGCACCAAGAGCAAAGGTATAAAAGGCAGAGCCTGTTTACTAAGTAGCAGATCCTGCAGTTCGATAGTCAGTAGGTAGATACACTTATTAAACCGGTACTGTATAATCTGCAGGCTAAGGAGCTGGATTTGGAACTTATTCTGAGACGAGATCAACTGATTATTCAACTGAATCAATTGGATCATAGTCCGTTGACCTTGAACCAGAAGCAGTTTAAGCACCATTGGAGCATCTCCAGATCGAGAGCCATACCCTGGTTTCAGATCCTCCAGATGCACCTAGATCAAAGGTAGGAGAGGCAGAGTCAGTTGTTTCGCCGGTTATGCTCGGATATGTTTATGCTGGGATCCAGTATAGTGGGAGCAGCGGTTTCCGCCGTGTGAGCTGTGGTGTCTGCTGTAGCCGTGGGTAATGCTTTTTGCAGCGTATGATTGAGCAGTCTTGGCTTCACCTGTATCAGTGTCTGCTTTAGCCGTTAAAGAAGGCGAGCGAACTCCAAAGCCTCAATAAAGCGTTGGGGTGAGCATAGACCTGTATTTGACCTATGTGTTGACCAGATTCTACACGGTACCAATCCCAGGCCAAATAAGCCATATAGGTAGGATACACTCTATACTACTAGCCATTCATTATAGAAGAGTTGTAACAATACCAGGTTAAGGGAGCTTAATAGTACCAAATACCCTTGGGCCATGAGTTCTATCTGCTTTGGTTTGTACTACCATTGCTGCCTGAAGAACGCGTATGGAGTCGTCATATCATAATATAAAAATATAGAGTTAAGCCATACGTAATAAATCCCATTCCCCGTTCGTACAAGGCTCGCTGAAGAGGAGGATACCCCGTGCGTGGGACTCTTTGAACGAATGGAGTAGAACGAAATGTCATATATAATAATGAAAGTCTCGGAACGATTCATACATGCTTAGTAGTACGTATTAATAATATATGATGATGCCCGGTCTAACGATGGACTTCCATAATAAGCATAGGCTTCCTCCTTCCTACTAGTAAACCCCCCATTGTTTCTGAATGGATTGTGAAGCTTGAGTGAGCGCCCCCTTCCTTGATCCCATTACTCGAATCGTGCGTACCGGTCGTGAGGTGGGTTAGGTCGTTCTGAATTGTACGGTCCTAAGCCCCTGGATGGTAGAACCCCTGAGTGTAAGGGCCTGTAGAGAGGTCATCAAGATTGGCAAGTTCGAAAGCTCAGGTTCGGAAGGTCAGGTCATACCAGATTGGGGCAGATCATACCGGACAGGTCGCCCGTTGTAAAGTCATCCCGGAAAGAAGGTTTGGAAGGTTATAACGGCCCCATGAAGGAATCAAACCCTATTAAGTAATATCGAAAGTAGCAGCCATATGTGGGAAGGGTGCGTCCAGAGCGAGCAGCACGGTTTGCGAGCAAGGTTAGGAAACACAGAAGTTAATAAAGAGATAAGGTAAAGAGGGGCGGTATAATGCTTGCCAAGCCATTCATAAATCTGCTCGGGTTAATAGCGATACCGTACGTACTTGCCTAAGCGCTTTCATTAAGAAAAGCCGTAGTATAGGGCCTAGGCCTATAGGTGAATACGTAGTTCTGGTTAAACGTGTGGGTAGTAAGGGAAAGGTAAGGGAAAAAGCCCCACTACACTAATATAAGGCATATGGCAGAAAGTGAGTGACGTTTCTAGGTCTCAAGGTAAGGGACCCATTCAGCCCCGTCTCATCAGTTCTGGCTTGAGTGAATCCGGTCAGCAGTTCCACGATATAAGCATTAGCTCAAAGGTAAACCCACCCAACGGTCTACTCATTCAACCTATCCTATCCATCCCCTCCCATCCGGGGTGCTTATAATCTAAGGTAATAGGTTGTACAGGACTAAATATGTCTCCTATCCTACAGTGCGAAGCCTGTCAATTCAACGAGGTGGCTCTGATGGACCAACCAAAGAATCCCAAGCAAGCCATTTGATCCGGTAGTAAAACGATATCAGCAGCTAAAGGTCAACCACCCACCCTACCCTATGTATGGGCTACTCACACATCCCTCCCACCAATCCATCCATCCAAGCCATCTGGCAGTTCCACGATATCTGCTAAAGGTCAAACCTCTTGTTACCCATGTGATTTATTTATGGATAGCACGGATTATCATTCCCCCATGCGAATAGTTGGGCAGCTAGCTCTGTTGGTGTGGTGGGATCATTTTAACTGCCCTATTTTATTTAGGAAAGCCAGCCATAACTTATTAGACACGGCTGGATGATCGATTCAACGAGGACCCTTTTGTAGTAGCTACCCTAGCTCCCCATGCACGATTGCTTACATGGCAAGGCGGGTGGATGGATAGCAATGCAGTAATAATTCCTTCCTAACAACAAGTATCCGGCCAGGTTCATCCCGTCCCGATAAGAGTCTAGTGCAGTAGCCATGAAGCAGCGATTCCATAAAGGTGTTCTAGTTAGAAGCGGGTGTCTAGGTCTTCAGGTGGTAGAAGGTGGGCAGGCATGAACTGAAAGGCAGGCAGGTCTCTTCCTATAATGTAGTGGGTTCAAATTACTGGATCGTATGGGCTCGCTCGGCCGGAACCAATAGGTCATAGTGGTACCAACGAATCTGTGCTTTCAGTAAGTGTGATTCAAGATCTGTAAATACTTTATGGAAGCCAGTCCATCTAAGAGAAAATCTGTAAAGTAGGTGGCAATAGTGAAGTTGAAAGTGCCCAAGCAAGCGCATCCAATATCTAAGTTCAGTTCTGTTAGGTGAGCCAGTATATAATCCATCAAGGGTTGACGCCAAGTGGATAGCATGCGCATAAGTTTAAGGTAAGTTGGGTAAATTAAATAGTGATGTTCTGCCCACTCCATCCACTCAAGCAAGCCTTTCCCAATTAAGGGGTCTGGCACAAAGGGAAGGGTCAGCATTAAAGCTTGTGAAACCAGTTAGTTGTCAGGGTAAGGGTATGATGGCTTCCCAAACATGGCTGGGTTCAAACTGTAAGGATACGATTATGTTCTGAGACCTAAAGTAGTAATGAAATGTCCAGCTGGGGCGTAGCAGGACACCACCATGCTTTGGTATGATCCCACGCTTTCAGGAAGCCTTACATGCCCTCACGAAGCATTGATTGAGCCATTGAGTGATTGACAAAGCCAGACTGAATTGATTGAAGGATTGATTGATCGATGGAGTGATTGATTGAGGGAAGCGTTGTTGTCGGAGGTGTCGGACATGTAGGTTATGTCAGAGGTGTCGGTGATGGGGTAGCTTTCGGTGGAGACAGGTGATACTTGCATATTATGAAGAATTGGAAGAGATGGGAACAACCTCGCATCTTAGGCTGGATAATCATGAATAGAGAGAACTAACTAGCCTCAAATGGTATGTCTGGGCTCTGGGGATAAAAATATTAACTATCTAGGAAATGACTGGGACGGGACTCCACACTACACACTGGGGACTCTTCTTCTTTCACACACTGGGACTCCACACACTGGGAAGACTCTCTCTTTGCTATGGGGATGAGAACTAACTATACACTTGCCTCTGGGGAATCACAACAACTAACTAGCCTCAACTGGGATATCTGGGCTCTGGGGAAGAACCAATAGCCTCAAGGGGACGGACTGGGAGAAAAACTAACTCGCATCTCCTGGGAGCACTAAATAGCCTCAATGTCGCTCTGGAGAGTCTAACTAACTATACTTGCCTCTGGGTGGTAAGGTAATCAAAACAACCTCTCTGCTGGGGTATGCTCTGGGGAAGAACTAACTCACCAACATAGGCCTCTAGGGGAGAAGAACAAACTAACTACCGGGGCTCAACTACTCTATCTTTGTTGCTATGTTTGGGAAAAGAAACAACAACTAAGCGCCTGGAGCTCTGGGATTCTATAACTAACTAACCTCAAGGGGCTGGCTGGGAAGAAACAACCTAACTAAGGCAAGTAAGATAGAGACCTAATGCTATGGACGGGACTCTTAAGCACTAATGCGTTTAATCTACAATGCACTTTTAGTCTCTAGGGGGCTTACTGGACTAGTTATTTACATAACCCCACAACGACAGCCCAAATAGAGACTCTCATCTTCTTTCCCGTAAGCTATGTATTTCTATGGAATGCACTCTGCCAACAAACATGACACTACTTTGGGTCTCCGGATTTCCAGGGTAGGTCTATCGAGCCCAGAAAAAGTAAAAATGACTATGCAAAACTGGACAATTAGATAAAGCTTTTCAAAGTCTGGGTTTAGTATTTTGTTTCTAGCAAGGCATTATAGCAAAGATCAGTCCCAGTTTGGCATAGTTGGTTTACACAGGGAGGAGGTGGGCATTGTTTATAGCCGATTCGATAGCTGATCATTGTAAGCCAGTTGGTGGTTATAGCTCGGCTTGGGTCCTGAGCGCAGTTGGGCAAACAGTCATAGCCGAGAGACAATCATAAGTATCATTACCAGCAGGTTGTCATGGAACCATAGAACTATACCCTCGACCTTCCGATCGATTCAATCTAGACCTACAAGGCCTTGGCACCTCACGGAACAGCCCACCCTGGCACCCTCCCTGCTGAGTTAATCAGTTCACCCATCATCCCGCACAGTGGCGAGTATACCAATGATTAATTGACTTATTAATCCATTGATGGACGGGCGGCCTACAGATGTGGGAGTGAGTAGGTGGTTGGTCCACCGGATAAACGACAGCCTATGGTGGTTTGGGCTAGATGCGGTCTGTTTGGGGCACCAGACGAGGAGGTAAGAATATAGTATGGATGAGGCAGGGTTGAAAATGAATATAGAACTGCCCAGCCTTACTGAGCGGACAGATGTGGGAGATAGAAATTGATAGTGCTCCATCATTTTCCAAAACATGAAGGCATTAACTCTTGTATCTAGTGTGCCACCTGGTCTTTGGGAAGAGCTGTGTATATGCTTGCTCATTCAGTACGGTAAATCCTCGTTAGAGTAGACTGGTCCTGGATTGATGGAGGGTGGGACTCGTACCGATTATCTCCCATTGGGCACGAAAGCCAAGGGTTTTGGACATATGAGTGGCGTGGATGCGTGCAGGAGCAGACGTATCCCGGGAGAGGCATTGATCAATTGAACTTATTTGATTGGATTTTCTAAACTGATTAGTCTTCTGGAGAAGGGCGTTCCCAACTGATCCATCTTCCGAGAGAGGCGTAGTCCCAGATTCCCCTAGAAAAGCGCTCCCACCAATAAAATAAACAGATTCAGAGAATAGCGTTCCCACCAACAACTGCCAAATCTTACGAAATAGGCACTACCACTGAACTCCGTCCCCATCTTACGAGACGTTCCCACTGGCAACAGGCAACATCTTACCAAATAGGCGTCCCACAGGCAGACATATTAATAATAGTCTGGAGACCTAACCTGTAGACCTTGCCATAGCAGCCATACCTCTACACTCTAGCTAAAACTCTCTATACCCTATAGCTCTACCGATACGAACTACTCGAACTATACCTCGATACTCTAACTCAAATTGTCATACAGGACATACCCGTTCAGTTCATGCCATATCCGTTCAAAGTATACCCCATTCAGTTCAGACCCGAGAGAGAAGTAACAGTAAGTTACCCATAGTTGCAATAACTCCCGTACCAATAGAGTTGCAGTCCTTAAGACCGATGATAGAGTTGCAATCTTTAGTAAATAGTTATTCAGTTCATTCCTATGGGGCACCAACCCTCCTTGATCTGGTCATCCCAGGAAGGAAAACAAGATCCTGGTGAATAAACTATGTGAAGTGAGTGAACGGCTTGGATTATGTTAGTGGCGTATGTGCAAACCCGGCACAGTAGGTCACGGTACGGCAGTACGGCACTAGATATGAACTACACACGGGTCTACGATGGCAATTGATTTATTGTAGGTAACAACTTGGGAAATAGAATCTCTCGCGCTTGTGATGGAAAACTTAATCTATCCTGTATCGTTCGTGCCAACATTTAACTAACCTGATCTATACCAGTGAATAACATCACGCCCATATCACCCATGTTCCCCACCAGAAAATAAAGAGCCAACTTCCCACCAGAAAATAGAAAAGCGCTCCCACCGGGCACAGGAAACATCTCCCCAGCTAACATACTTATTAGCTCTCTTTCTACTTGATCTTATATATCGTCACAATAAACCCCAATCTAACGTCCCCTTCATTCTGCATCTCACGGCCCGATAAGTAGCCCAACTCAAGGAACCCCTAAAAACCCCTGAATTTCCAGCTCTATACTCATACCCTTCTCACGGCCCGATAAGGAAGGAGAGCACATCTCCCCGATATGAGGGTACATCCACAGATAAGGCCTAACTCCCCCTCCCCTACTGCACACTCCAAACTTTAAAATTGCCGCCACATCTTACCATAGGCGCGGTCCAACGGACGGACGGGTGGACAGACAATTCACAGCCCAACGACACCTGCCAAGTACAAATCACCTAGGAAAGCACAGGACGAATTCCCCCATTCAGTTCAATTCGCAGTCCGCTTTCTGTACACTTTACATTCAATCCGCACCAGCCATATTCCGGGGGAGGTGCTACAAGGCCTGGATTGATAGGGAGTGAATTATTGATCGATGCTTATTAGTCTTCTGATGAGGCTGGCCGGGAAAGGAAGGTGCGGCCAAGGGCGGGCGGCTGATCAGGCTTCCGAGAGAGAGGGGCTTTTTGGTTCTGATGGGACTGATTGAAATTATATTGGAACTGATCCTGGAAATCCTAACTTATGCATATTTTATGTTGGTTCGATTGGTGCTTATGGGGGATGCTGCTAATGCTCGGGCGGCTCCAGATTCAATTGATGTCGGTTCGACTACAGGTGATGCCGGAAATACCGTGACTACTGCTGCTTTAAATGCTCTTGGAACTGCTACTGGGGATGAAGTTCAACTGCCGCTGTCGGGAATTATGCTTAGACTGCTGTTCTTTATGCTGCAGGTGCTCATTATACTGGCTGGTCGTAGTGCTGATGGAACAACTTCCGGTTCTGCTCGTTCAACTGCTGATGATGGGATTCTAGAAATGCTATTGGAAATGATCCTGGTTCAACTGGGAATACTTTTGCTCCTCTCCTCCTGATAATGCCGTTCCTTTAACTTCTGATTCAAATGAATCTGGGAATAATGTTGGTTCCGCTTATGCTTAGTTTATTGCTCCTGGGGATGCTATTCTTGGTCATAATGAGGCTGGAAATCCCCTCACCCTCGTACCTCAGGTGAGCCCCCTACGGGTCGTTTATTATGATGGTAATTAAACTGGTACTGGTTATGCCCCTTCAACTGATGCTGGGAACAACACTGTTAGGAATTATGATGCTAGGAATATGCCCAAATAGCGCTTTCCACTGCTGGTTCTTATGCCGCTGGAACTGAGACTGGGAATACTATTTCAACTTATGCTTATGCTGGTTCTGCCTATTCAAATGCTCCTGGGGATGTTGTTGGTCGTAATGCTCCTTCTTCTTATGGAAATGATCCTGGGAATGAGGAAACCGGTTCAACTGGTTCAAATAATGCTTTTTCCGGTAATTATGCTCGTTCAATTGGTGCTCCTTCAACAACAGCTTATGGAGCTGGTGATGCTTGGGCTGGGACTTTTGATCCTGGGAATAAGGCTGGTTCAACTGGGGAGGGGATGTTGGGAATATAGCTCCTTCAACCGCCAAATTTGATAAAAGACAGATATAAATGCATAACCTCCTGATGAAGGGACAGTTAACTGACTAAACTGGTTTGAGTAAGAACCCGTTGATCCTATTTACCTAGAACCAGAGGCAATGGGAGCAGAGGCGGGTGCAATGGGAAAGGTAGGAGCTTAAGGACCAAGTGAAGTTCACCCCGCAGAGAAAGAACCGGTTGACTTCATTGACTCAGAAGTTAGTAGGACGGGGAATTTAGTTACTTACCCAGGTGTAGAAAAAGATCCATTCCATATATAGCATTAGTATATAGCATTAGTTGACCTTAAACCAGTAATAGATCCAAATCAATAGCAATTGAAATAGCTACTACCTCGTCCCCAAAATGCAACTGACCTAGAAGCAGGGGCAAAGGTAGGAGCATGCACAGAACGAAACGAGTCTCTCTACAGGTATAAGCACAATATTCCAGGGGGCAGGTTAAGATCCTATAGTTCGAGATCGAGATGCCGATACGGATCTAGTTATAGGAGATGACCCATAACCACCAATGACAGAGGTAGCCCCGGAAGCAGTTCTCTCAGGTAATAAAAATTCCATATTACAAAGTGCCGGGTGCTGTATATATTGACTGCAGGTGGTGTTCTCTGTTGTGAGTTGGGCTTGTTGGGTTTGGGTGAGATGCTTTTCTTAGCTCGGTGCGGAGTGTATGTTTGGTTGCTTACTTGTTGTCTTGGTGTCTGGCTCGATACTTGCTTAGTGTCGGTCTCGGTGCTGGCTGGCTTAGTTACTAGATACCGGCTGAACTGAATAAAGAGTTTCTGGTGAAAGGCTTGCTTAACCCAGGGAGTTACTTGAAATGCTTGCTGAGCTGATCCGCTGAATGACTGGTGCAATGCTTGCTGAGCAGAGATCCGTGCTCGGTTCCAATCATCCCTGGATCTTGATCTGTGTCCTGTGCCTTTTGCGCCTCTGTGGTCTCTGCCCCCACGTGAAGACGAGGAAATTGTTTTGATGGCTTAGTGCAGGTTGTGACACGGATGGATTCTGGGACATCGCTTCTATGTGTGCTGTAATGGCTTCTGTGAACAGCTTTCTGTGAAGGGCTTTGTGCAGTGAGTGATGAACGGCTTCTATGTGAGTTCCCATGTTCCCACCTGAAGACATTGAGCCAGTGTTAGTTCGTCAAGTCTCGTTTTCAACCAGCTCTCGAGTGATTTCGTAAAGCCTAACGTCTAGCCACGTGTTCTAGCCAACTCTATCTAGCCACACACACGTCTAGCCATTGTCTAGCCGGTCGGTAGAGATAGAATCGGGGACGACCTCAATATAAGTGCTTGGACGCCATCCGCTGCATTGCGTGGCTGTTGAGTTAGAGAGAAGGCAGGCCAGGCAGTAAACACTCTCAATCAATAAAAATGATCGATGCTGATAGGGCCAATATATTGTTCGGAGAACTTTCCCTCCTAAATTGCTCCGAAGGAGATCCAAAAGGGCTCGTAGAATCGATCGACAAGAGAAATGCAGGTGGATCAACAACTGGATATTAAACAACTGGATATTAAACAACTGGATACAGTCATTCCTAGAACCTCTTGTCAGTTGATGAACCCGGGGTGCGCATTAATGAATGAACGAATGAAGCTCTGGTCAGTGCAGCTAGAACTCTAGGCAGTCAGTGTAGCTACTCAGTGCTCATTGGCGCTAATCATAGCCACTCGTCCTAGCCAGACAGTCAGAAACTCAATGCCAGATCCAAGAGAGGTACCCTACGGGGGTTGGTTCCACGTACAGAACAATGGGATTTGGAATGCATGCAATAATGATGCTTACTTGCCTTCACCTTATGGGATTTACCTACTCTTCATATTAGGTAAAAAAAGAGCGTTTCCAGGGAGCTAAAATGTAAATATAATCGGTTTTGACCTCCCATAGCCCCTTGCTCCTCCCCCATGATCGATTGCTGGATGGCATCGGGCTGGTCGTATTCCTTATTGCTTGATCAATTGGACGAGGTGCGAAGCCGCTTCGAAGGAACCATTTGGGAGTGGGGACCGTACCCTTATCGATGTGGGTGGGGACATTGAAAGAAAGGCTGCTGCAGGGAGGGATGAATTATCGCTAAACAAACGTGTTGAGAAGAAAGAGGCCAGCCGGGTTCAGCGCTTCTGGACACATCCTCAAGGGAAGAGAGGGAGTTTGACCGGGATAAATACATTTGGAACAGGGAGGGGCGCTTTGAAGGAAGGAACCGGTGTATGAAGGCGGAGGGCATTATGAAATGAATCGATCGCTTGGGTTCGATGGCTTGGGATCAACCAGACCGGCATGGCTTTTATCTCTTGCTTCAGGGACGAAGTGGGGAATTCAATTTATTACCGGAATATAACGAATTGGTCTACGGGAATATCGAGATCAAAATGGTGCTCTTGCACTATAGTAATTTAATAACTTGATGCAGCTTTTTAATTCAGAAGTAATCTGTGCATTTCTCATTTGAGCCTGCAGCATCATTACCAGATCGATATCGAGTTAAAGCTCGAAGGACAGATCCCAGCAGCGGATCCAGATGCATATATATAGGTGCAAAGCCAGAAGCAAAGGGATTTATCATTGTTGATTCAGTTTATTCACTGCCAGTATCTGAGTTAGTTCTAGCTTCCCCTATCTAACAGCAAACAGTTTCTCCAGTTCCATATCCCCCAAAAGGAGATCGAGATTGAGAGCCAGTAGCAATGCCAGTAGTTAGCCCGTTGAAGTAGCAGCCAGCAGCCGGTAGCAGCATAACTTAAAGCAGCATATCCAGCAGTAGTTATAATAGCATACCCAGGTTGAGAAAGACACTAAGTTAGTATGAATTGGTATGGAATAATGAGTATAACCAGCAGAATAATGCATCGTATAGATACGCAATTGACGCATTTATATATGAATCGAGTGGTTGGAATCATCATTTTGGGTGATAAATTTCACAATCGAAGAGCAATAGCAATGGGTGCATCATCTATAAGCTAGGTTTGAATCGGATCCCAGTGTAATGTTTGGCTTACAGGTTGCAATGAGTGGCAGAGCGTAGTGGAGCCTTTTTTAGAAGTCGTTCCGTTCGTTCGATTTGTATGTACACCTTGTTTGTGTGATGGCTGTTCGGAACAAACCGTAGCTGAGTGTAATGGACCAATGACTTCCATGAATGATCGGACTTACCAACTCGTTCCTTCGTTCGGACAGTGCAGTAGGCGCCTTCTATCTCGTAGCCAAATAAATTAGGCTGGGTTTTTGATCGCTGGCCTTTTCAACCAATACTAAATGAAAGCTGGAGGAATTAATCAATTAAGCATCTTACAAAGCTCGCTCGTTCCCAAAGGTTCACCCCAATCAATACATTCGAAGGTGAACCATGCTTTGACTCCATAGCTCATCAGAGGCATTTCAGAGTAAGGTAGGCAGTGCGCCCGAAGGAAGGTGAGTCAAGGCCTACTGACAAGGTTGACACACCTATCATAACTCCTTTATATCCAAGTGGGGTAGGAGAGAACTCCGATTCCTGCTATTTCGATGGGACAGTTATAGAGCAGTTATCAAGGGCGTGTATGAACCCAGTAATTAGGTTGGGAAGAACAGGTGAGGTTGGCCTGTCAGGCTAGAAGCGAACCACTGTATACATTCTATGATCGGGACGCGGTAGGACATCTGACGTAGACTTTGGGTCTAAGTAGGTGCAAATTACGCTTTACCTTATTTCAAAATCGATGCGCCTCCCCCTGGGTGTGGGACTCTCGAGCCCCTCCCTTGCTGTGTCTGTCGAGTTGCTTTAGCGAGGGATCAGGTAATCCTCATGCCGTCCTCCCCTGATGAGAGGCGAGGCGCCCTTCACGAACGAGACGGATACATATGTTGGTTGATAAAAACCGCATATTAATAGCGATGTTCAATTAATAGTGATGTTCAAAGTGTCTGCCTACCAAAGTGTACATAAGATCGATCTAATAAGTAAAGCAGGTGGTATATATCATATAAAGAGTTATGCAGTGTGAAGGCAATCCGGGTCCCTTCCCTGGAGTGATATAGTTCCCCGCCCGGTGAAAGGATCAAGTTCATTTAGTTGGCGCCCCGAAACCGGCAGAGAGTAAAGGGGATGTGGTAACTAATGATTGTTCCCATAAGGGGCTTGCGGCAATAAAACCAAGTGTTGGTGGGCCCGCGAGGTACGGGTAAAAGGGTTGAAACGCAGCTTTCTTTCGTGTCGGGCGGGAAAGTGCCTTTCGGGAAAGGGAAAGTGCTTGCCCGCCTTAGGTGCCCGGGGTTGGCTGTCCCCCCCAATATGGTAAGGTGGGTCATATTATTCGAGCGAAGCAGTAAAGGTATTATTAGGAAGGTTTAACAAAGCTTGGTAGTAGGCAGGTGGGCTAGCTGGGCTAGCTGGGCTGGCTGGCGTATTGAGTCCTGGATGGGATAGGCCACTTTTAAGTATATAATTTCCCACTTGGAAAAGGCGTAGACAAGACGTATAATTTATAAATATAACTTCATATAAATCCGTGCCTCATACACTATTAGGGTACTTTTTTGGTTACACAATGCAGGTACGATCCTTTATGTACAATAATAATGAGGTTACTCAATTATGAGGTTAAATTCGGGATTATGGTCGCTACCGCTTGCCTTATGATTGAACCTTGCCTTCCCGCAGAAGTGATGTCGCCCATGTTAACGAGTCGTTGTGTGTGAGGTGGTGATTATGCACGGCGCGTGGAATATTCACAGATATAATCTATCATTGGGACTATCCTTTTTAAACTCATACCTACATCCTACAGCCTCCACCCTCCCGCCTTGGGAACAGCCTTGGGAAATCATACTTTGGTGGGACTATCCCTGGTAACCCATCATTAGACCTCCGCCTTGGGACCTTACACTCAGCCTTTGGAAACTATGCCTCTGACCTACAGCCTTTTGGTGGGGTGGGAATAGACTTTGAAACCTATGCCTCTGACCAAACCTTGCCTTTCCCTTTCAGTTCGCTTTCTCTAGATCCGCATTCCCCCTCGACCATGAACCACTCTGTTAACTTTATGTGAGCATTCAGTAAGTACGCTTTCAGTCCGTATGATGGCCGCTTCCTGTTGTATGCTTTCTTTCCGCTTTAAGTACGCTTTAGGAAGTCCGTATTAAGTCCGTATGATTCCCGCTGTTGTCCGCTTTTGTTGTCCGCTACAGACCTCTGTATGATGGAGGGTCCCCCTAAAACGATTACGGGGGGATAGATAGAAGATAGTTGCTTACGGCGGAGGCTTACTGCTAACAGTTTACGGTACGCCACTAGCAATCCAGTCAATCCAGCTTTAAGTCAACCTATGGCTAGACTCTATAACCTGCCTCTGCCCTCCTCCTTGGGGGGACCTTAACCTCCTCCTTGGGAAACCTATGCCTCAGACCTCCTACTCGGGTGGGAATAGCCTTTGGAAATCAGACTTTGGAACTGCCTGCTTCGCACCTTGGGACTCCTTTGAAAATGCCTGAAACTCAGCTTTTCTTAGTAAACTCACCCCTACAGACTTTGGACTAGCCTTTGTAACCTCATCCCTAGACCCTCCAGCCTATGCAATGCACTCAGCCTTGGGTGGACTAGCCTTGGTAACCTAAGAATCAGACCTCTTGGTGGGACTACTACTATCCTTTGACACCTCTGCCTCAGCCATCCTTCACCCTAGGACATGCTGCCTATGAATGAACCTATACTTACCCTCCGACCTCACCTTGCCAGCCTACCCTTTACTTCCCCTTTCTCTTCGTAAGTTGCTCAGCCAATAGTCGATTATAGACAGGAGGTCAAAGCCCGTGGTCGACGAGAGACAGCGGTCGACGAGAGACAGGTGCAGATGCCGGTACTCAATGCAGTCGATGCCAGGCGTCAATCCAGGTGTCGATCCAAGAAACAGTCGATGCGGCTATTCGATGCTGATACTCGATCCAAGAGTCATAGTCGCTAGTCATGTACAGTTGTCAATCAGAGCTATAAGGTGCAGCTTGGCATTTTCAGTCTCATTGCTAGAAGCTCTTGTCAGTGCCAGTCACTGCAGCTACTCATGCATTGGCAATGTTTAGTAGCATACTCACTGCCTTCATCGACCTTGCGACCGAACCGGAGACCTGATTGAAACCCGGATCGATCTTCTTGCCCGTCTATCTATCTTTACCCCCTGATCTCTTCTATCTCGCTACCTGCCCTCCTGAGATCTCTCTATTGAAACCTGTCCGTCTATCGATTGATAGTCTCTCTTCTCTATTCTTGCTGGGGTGGGGTGAAACAATCGAGTTATCAATTGATCGATGGACTACAGATTGGTTAGGGGCGTTACCGGATGAAGGAATACTGATTTGCTTTTGGGGTTTTACACAGATAGATAGAGAACCACCTACCCGTTACACTTAGCTGTAGAGAGATAACCACCCCCACCCCTTTGCGTTTTTGATCGCTCTATATCAATAGCGCCCCCCTTGAAGAAGTACCGCAGGAATAAGGTAACGCATTCACCAGGCAAGAAGTTGAGTTGGAACAGAATTAAAAAAAAATTTCATTTGGCTTTTTGCCCGCTCCGCTCCTCATTTTTATGGGTTCGATGAAAACCACAACTACTTACTCATCGGGGCACCTAAATGGATTTTATTCTTACTGAAGCCCTTTCATGTCGTTTACCTAGTGGATTGATCGAACTTGTTGTTCCTTGCCAAAGGTGGTATCTTGCCTTCTCGATCTTGTTATCCCTGGCTGCTGGATACAAAGGAAGAACTTTACAACTTGGATGGATTCTTTGATGTATGTGAACCAATAGCCCATCATTCCCCACTGGTCATTCCCACTAGGTCGCCACAGAGAAAGGCGAATTTACAGGATGGATGCCGAGAGAAACTCATTCACAGGAGGTCATTCCCAGTAAGGAGGTCACAATTCCCCATAGCTTTTACCCGAAAGCCATTCTCACATGGTCACTGCCTGTCCGCTGATAGTCGATCAGTACCCACCCCTCAGTACCCGTAAGCCAAGAGGAGACCCCCATTGACCCTCGCTGTATATCATTTGAGGCTGGCCGGGAAGGAGCGGCCAAAGGAAACTGATTAGGCTTCCCAGAGGGGCGCACAAAAGAAAGGAGGATGGCGGACAACAGGCAGACATGTCGACGGGAAGGAAGGCATTGATTGATCAGATTTTCTAAACACTGATCAGTCTTCTGATTTGGCTGGCCAGGAAGGTGGGGGCAAAGACGGATTCTTCTGGAGAGGCGCGTTCCCAACTGACCCAGATTCCGAGAAAGGCGTTACCACCGGGCGCAGGCAACTTCTACCTGATATTATGGTTCTATTGGTTCGACCTGCAGTAGTTAGAGTTGGAATATGGAACAACTAATGGAACTTACTGCTTAAGACTAAAGCAAGTAGTCAAAAGTGCCGGCTTAAGGCAGTCTTTAGAGCTAGTAACATATTATCACTTCGTGTTTCACTTTGATTCCCCGGACCTCCGAGAAAAAGGTAATATTATTATACTAAAATGTTGAATGAGAAGCTTTTGTGATATCTGGTCTACCCGAACTTATTTCCTGTCTCCGACGGTATTGCTGAAGATGGTAGCCATCCATAAGCGTATCCATTTGAATAAGGCTTCTTTGCGGTAACTTGCTTCATTATATATGAAATTATCCAAACATAATGAATCAAATTGAGTAACCTATGTTTCGTATTGGTAAGTGAGGTGTATGTCCAGGGTCAAGGGTCAAGTTCAAGGTTCTAGGGTCTAGGGAAAAAGGGCGGAGGAGGGGTTTCTACCTTATTTTTATTTTTGCTTTTTTAAGGGGACCTTACTTAAGTACTCCCACCACCCCTTAGATAAATGGACGGGGAGCAACTTACTACTGCTGATCGAGCCAATGGGGATACCTGTACGTATTACTTTAAATGCCAAAGTTTATGCATTCGATGGCTTATGGTTAGTTTCCGATCACCTATTTCGGAATGTTGCCGAGACAACTGGTGTATAATACATATATAATGCAAAATGAAAAACTGGTCCATCTTATAAGAGAAGCGTTCCCAACAAATACTGCCCCATCTTCCGGAATAGGCATTACCGCCGGGCACAGGAAGCATCTACCGAGATAGGTGGTCACCGATAGCAGCCAGTGGTCCCGATAGGGAAGGGAGGTGGCCGATGCTTTATAGTTTTGATTTATTGATTGATAGCCCACATCCTTCGAGATAGGTGGTCCCACGGACGAATGACAGCCCGCATCTACCGAGATATAATGCGTTCACCATACCCCCGTTCAACAGACCCGAAGGATAAGGTCCCCATCGATGCATACCTGAGTCACCTTCATCACAGACCCGAGAGAAGTAATAAAAAAGAGAAAAGGAAGGAAAGACGCACGCATACAAGCAAGGGACAACAAGGAGAAGGAAAGGAGCACGCGAGAAGGCAGACAGGCTGAAGCCAGCTGGAAAGGAGGGATAAAAATAATATGAAGCCGAGGAGGCTGCGGCCCCCTAAGTAAGTAAGGGAGAGGGGGAGAGCCACAATGTGGTCAAGGAATGAAGCCCCAGAACGAGTGACAATCAGGGCAGACGACGCACCCAAGGTTGGAAGTAGGTAAGTCCATAGGAGACAATTGCTATAGCTGGGAGCTACTAATAGTGAGATAGATTTTCCCTTGATGGGGAGCTTATAAGGGCATCCCCATTCCATCTCTTCTATCCCATCGGTACTATTCCACATCTTATTAACATTTATAAGTGGGATAACCCCCTACCAGTATATACACCGAGACGGAAAGCAAAGGCCTTGTAGAAAGAAAACCCAAATTGGATACCATAGATAGAATCGGGAACTCCCTTCCTCTCCGCACCTAAATGCCCCTCCTCTAGTGCTACAACTCTTCTCACTGCAGCTAATTAAGTACATGAATGATGCTCTATTCGATGCAGGAAGCTATTCTCAGTGCCAGAAAGAAGCTATACTCATTGGATGCAATACTCAATGCATGAATATCTCTGGTCGGTGCCAAGTAGTCTGTGCCGATAGCTGGTAGTCCTCGCCAGGAGGTCAACGATTTACCACGGCCCAGAAATGAGCTTGTTTTGATCGTGTGTGGTACCAGTTCCATGTTGATCCCGATTGGTAGTCCCTATACCGATGGAAATGCTGGGTGGTGGCTAGTTCAATTGTTGCGGTTAGTGTGGATGCAGATTTAACCCGGTAATTCGCCTTGGAAAGAGCAGTTTAAATTGTTCTCTACGGCAGACCCAGATACTAGACAGTTAAGCCCAAGGCGGGGCCACTACAGGCTATGCAAAAAACACCCTTGAATTTAGCTGGTGGGGGGCGGTCGCTCGTCTTCGTGGTACCTTAAATGGTTTCACTTGAACGGCCCAATATAAACAAGATCAGATCAGTTCATACGCATTCTACTTCCCATTACACATTAACCCCCTTTCAACTGACTTCTTTTAGACTGAGGCTCCGATTAAACCTATTAAACTGGACAGAAGGCTTTATAACCTTCCATGGATAGATATACAATTTGGTCTGGTATGGTCTTACGGTCTTATCTGGGCTGGTACGGTCTTATCCAGTGAGGTCAGGTACCGGTCAGGTAAGTGAGGCCAATAGTTAGTGAGATATTCCGGGAGTACAACTTCAGAGTAATTATGACTTGCTTTGTTCACCTTCCCCATGATCAAAATCCCTTGACCCTTGAACATGTTACCGCATGAAGTGTTCCCCTGGCGATTACCCTACTTAATCAGGACAGAAGCTTCTATCCTTGAGGTTGGTTGGATAGCTACAACAGCTTGCCCCCTTGATGTTTGCCCGCTACTGGCAATTTACCCGCTTCACAACAGGACAGATGCTTCGAACCTTTCCCCTTGAGGCTCTTTCCAACCCCGTACAAAAAGCTGGGATTCTGGGACTGCTGCTTGCTCGCTGGGATATATGAACCAAGGGCGCCTGTTCGAGCTTGCTGGTTGAACCCGAGGCTTGACAAGAAATAACCTAACAAAGAAGCTGGGAGAAAGGACCCGACGAAGGAAGCTGCTTTATGAACCTTAGGCTAGACCAGGGCTAGACATGTGTGTGGCTAGAGATAGTGGCTAGACGTTAGGTTTCACGAGCTCAACCGGGGCTGGTTGAAACCGAAGCTTGACGAAAAAACCCAACGAAGCTGGGAAAAAGAAAAGCTGGTCGAACCCATCGGCTGGCCGATAGATATGTCCCCCTTCAATGGAGAGGAGAAGTCCCCCTTCAATGGATACCCGTTCAACCACCATACCCGAGATAGAAAGAAGGTCACCATCACATGATAACCGAGAAAAGAGAAGTCCCCCATCAGGTCTAGTGCCGTATAGGAGGACTGGGTGTACAGTTAGCTCTAGGCTCAAGCACAATAGAGAAGGCAGATAGAGGTGTGACTGTGTCCTATTGGTTTTAACGCCCCTAGGTGTAGTTATCGTAAGTAAGCAAAGCCCTACGGCTGTTTGGCAGAATCCTAAGAATCCTCTGCTCCTCTCCTCATTGTTTATCAACATAAGTAACAAGATCTGTATATCACTATGTGTGAGTGTGAGGGTATAAGTGGATCTGATTGGTTAGGTGAGGTGGTAAAGGCTAAAGGTGAGAGGCATCTGTTGGACCTGGTGAGGCAAAAGGTGAAAGTTTACATAATGATTCCTTGCGGTGGACTTGTTGTACGGGGTAAAGGTTACAGGTTCAAGGCTTCTGGCCCTTGTAAAAGGCCCCTGGTTACAGGCAAAGGTGAAATGTAAAAGGTAAGGCCTATAGGCTCCTGGCAAAAAGGTAAGGCAAAAGGTGAGAGTTCCCTGCCTGTTGAATGAACGGCTTCTGTTGAGAGGTTACAGGCATCTGGTGAACGGCCGGTTCGAGGCTAAATAGGATGAGAAGCTTATGGCTCCAGGTGACTGGCTCTTTCTTGGTTACAGGCTTGTGGCTTTGTGTGAATGTCTTAAAGCCCCTCCCTCCCCGGTTTTAAAGGCTGGGGCAAAAGACAAAAGGCTGATTCCTTCTGTTGAATGAACTTGGTGATTCTGTTCTGTTGATGAAGGCAAAAGGTATAAGACTCCTGGTTAGCAGAGGACGGACTCCCAGTGGGCTTGGCTTTGCTTGGCTTGGCTTACGGCAAAAGGGGAAGGAAAGGATTCATTCTTTCTGGGGGACTTGGCTTGGCTTCATTTGAAAGGCAAAAGGCTCAAGTCAGACTCGTCAGAACGGATAAGGGATGATCAATTTCCTTATGAGTGAGATGGATTATTGAGTCACTTACCTTCAGGGCATATATTCTTTTCCGTTGGCACTTCGATTGATAGGAGGAATGCGATTGAGGGAATAAAATATGGGTGCTGTTGGTCATTCTTTATATATGGAATGACGTTATTTCAGAATTGATCGAATCACCCTAACTTTTAGTTCGTGAAATACGAATCGTGTCAAGTCATAAGGCAAGCATAATTACATATATAATATGATCTCGATATCTCTTTGTATACGATATTCTTCCATTAAGGTACGATCGATGATTCGAACAGAGATCCCATACGATGCTAAAGCGTAATTACATATATAATAGCAGCGCGGAAGCTCACCCTTATAGCTATAGCGAACGGATTCCTTCCTTCTAGCTCTGCTTTCATGCATGCTCGTAAGTAAGATATAATAAACCCTTCCTTCTAGCTCTTCTCTTCTCTGGGGTATAACCTTTCGCTCAAATCAGGTCCTGATCTTACCGACGCTATCAGGGTCAAGTGTCCCTTCGCAGTGATCAAGACCTGCCTGAAAGGTATTAAGGGGTCATGGTAATAGTCTAGTCTAGTAATAACAGGAGAATAACGAGCGATAGCGGGGTAGAGTAATTGGTCGACTCGTCAGGCCCATGACCTGAAGACTGCAGGTTCGAATCCTGCCCCCGCCTCCCAAAACGAGATCTAGCACAGGGTTGGTCAGTAAGGCCCTTTCTTCCCAGTCCTGATTAAACCTCCCTCTCATTTTTCATTGAGGGGAAGAAATCAAGCGCTTTCGATCACTATATATAAAAGAAGAAAAAGCGTCTTATTATGTATGTAATAGCAGCATGGATATGGATATTGAATAGTTTCCATTTCACCGACCGAGTCTTGGAGTGCAATAGCATCTTATATAATGTAATGCGCCTCTCGTAACCCGCCCGAAAACCATATCGAGAGAGAACCTTATTTCTAAAGGGAGGTGTGCAGCTGCGCTCTGCGAAATTGATGAACCAATAAGAAAGAATCACTCATAGGTAGGGAGATATCAACGGGGAGGGGGTTCGAGCCCCCGTGTTTGCTGGTTGGTAGAACCAACAAAACTGACTGTATAATGCCCGGTAGAACCAATTTATCAGAAGGAAAAATGAGTTTCTTTATACCGAATCTCCTAGTATTATTCCGATGTTCATCTTTTCATCATTTGCCCCGTTATACTCGATGGACGAGGTAGTGGTCAATCCAGCCATTACTATCAAAGCTATCGGACATCAACGGTATCGGAGTGCGCCCCTTAACGAGGGTTATGGAAGTGCAACGGAATGCACCGGACTACTCCGGAATATGGTTGGTTCGCGAAGCATCTGGCTTACCGTTCGATATTTGAAGATTGCGTAATTACGTAAATAAAACGAATTGACTCTTATCGCAAGAGCGTCATCTCGAATATGCGATGCGTCACCCGCCCGAATCGAGATATAAAAGAAAGGGAGACGCGCAGCTGCTAAAGCGAAATCGATGATGAAACGGATCGGCTTCGAATCTATTTCTGGTCCAATAATAGCGAAAAGCACGAAGGGGAGCGCCTAGGCCATAGCGCAAGTCACCGTTCCTTAGTAGTGTTCGTTTTATTAGAAACCAGTATAGAATGGATGCCCGGGCATTGATAAGTAAGGACGCTTCCTCTCCTTTTGTCGAGGATCGGATATAGCTGGTTTTCTATAAATCTATTTCAGTAGAGCGTGCGTATAAAGCGTGCGTATAATATGGCCCGAGGTAGAGCACTCAATGGGCTAGGGTGGCCCAAAGCTTGACCAACCCCAACGAAACAAAGAGTACAGGCTTAATCAATCGTACAGACAGACTTTGGGTGCTAAGATCCAGAGTCGAGAGGGAAACAGCCCAGATCGTACGCTAAGGTCCCTAAGCAATCGCTTAGTGGAAAAGGAAGTGATCGAGCCTCTTTGCAACGCCAAGAGCCGTTCTTGAAATCAAATAGGGGAAACCAAATAGAATGAATGCGAAAGCGCACTTAGGGTTTCAACTTCAAGGAAACAACTTCGAATTGGGAGGGCGATCCTCCCGGTGAACTAACCGTACCCCAAACCGACACGGGTGAACAAGTTACATTCCCGTCTATTAGAAAGAGCCGCTAAACGATCGGACCAGACAGGTGCGGGTAGCTTGACCGCGTTACCCGTCATTGAAACAAAAGCTGGAGACGTGTCGGCCTATATCCCTACCAATGTGATCTCCATTACAGATGGACAGATCTGTCTGGAAACAGAGCTATTCTATTTCACTGGCTCTAGTATTCACTGGGTTCAAATTCCGCGACCCAGTCAAATTGAATTCTCCGTGAAGATGCGGAGTACCAACGGCTAGACGGTAAGACCCCGTGCACCTTGACTATAGCTTCGCAGTGACAACCATGAAGCCAAAAACCTGGCTCACTCGTCTATTTGACTGGCGGAATATACTCTGGTTACATCTATTGGAACAAAATAGATAGGTAACGATGCTAACGCCAGGCCAAATACCTGCACGAATGGTGTAACAACTGCCCCGTCGATTCCGTGTCCAAACCACAGACAGATGTGGGGTGCTCGAGAGATATATTGTGTAATGAGAGGTAGATAGGACCACTGGTGGAAAGGTAGGGACGAGCCAGCCCAAGAATGAATTGATTCCCTTTTCTTTGGGTTACTTATTTGGTGAGGGTGAGGGGTGAGTCACTTAACGTACCTATCTTAGAATAAGAGCACCTGGCTCTGCCATTTCAATTGGTCCGTTCCGATTCCTATAGGTGCACCTGACCTGACATGGCATTTGAACGCCGGGCATGACCTCTCTCTCATTTTAACCCGGTAAGTGATTACTTACCTGACCTTATAGCTTTGTATCCAGCACATAATACTGATTTGGCTATCTACTGACTGGGAAAAATCTTTCGGAGTGGGTACTTTTCTCTAGGGAAGGGTGAGGCAGCGTTAAGCGGCGCTCGCCCGACCCAAGAAGGGCGAGGGAGCGAACTCGAAGACGTAAGGAGAGGAACCATTCTAAGGGGGAGGAGTCCATTTGCGGGGAAGATAACGAGAGGGGCTATAAACATGAACATAAGGGATAAATCTTCTATAGGGAAGATAATTACATTGCTTATTAATATGACTCTTCTCATAGGGGAAGATCTCTTTTTAACCTGGGATAAATCTTCAAGAGGGGAAGATAACTTAACTGGCGATAACAATTAAGATGACTCCACTCCGGGGGAAGGAGGGAACGGGAAGGATTAGAGTAGGGCTGGGAACTCAAGGAAGGGAGATATGAATTGCCAGACCTAACCAACCTACGAAACCCGTCATGAAAGCCATGAATTAGGTAGACGGTTCTTGCCTATCAGTCGGAAAGAAGAAAGGCCGGTGGTCGGTCCTTATTGGTAGTAAGAGAGGTGTAGGTGGAGGTCAAGGGCTGCTGTTCTGTCGAGAAAGAGATCGAGGTTTGAGGGTCAAGGTCTAGGGTCAATGACCTCCTGGCGACTGGCTCTGGGCGACCACCTCCGGGCGGCTCTATTCGACCACTGTCTATCGGGGACCTCCGACCACCTCCTTACCGGCGACCGCTTGCTTTCTTGGCATCAACAGCATCTGTTCATATCTTTGTTGTAGATTTATTTCTTTTTCGAGTAGAGAGAGATATACTATTATATCTCTAGTTCGTAGAGGAGGTAATAGAATCCATACCAGACTAGATGGAATTCACCCATCCATGTGTCTTTCGAAGATCCTGAGGTGCATAGTAAAGTAAGGGCATTAGCAATAAAATTGCAAATCCTGTTCGGTAGGTGATGGAGTTGTTCCCTGTAGGGTAGGGCTCAAGGGTCTAGGTGGATTTCGAGGGCAGTGGATCCGCCAAGTTCTAGGTTCAATTGATTATTTATTTCTTGTTACAATGGACAAGGTAAACGTCTCGATGCGATATCGTATATTATTGATGTTCTGACAATGTGACTGGCGGATGAGACTGGTGGTTGACCGGTTAGCTCAGCAGGAAGGTCGAAGCGGTAAGTTGGCGTAGATCAGTGAGCGTTCAGTAAGGCGGCGGGATCAGCAGGCATAAAGAAAGAGAGGTTGAGATCAGTTCTCAGGTCCAGTTTCTCTTTCCCACCACGTCCGATTTCCTTGCTCCAGGGCGGGATTCTATTTCCGCGGCTCTCTTTTAATTCAAATAACGTAGAGATATGCGATTCTAACGTAGATATGGCGAGTAGTTATTCTGCTCCAACCAAACTCCAACCAATGTCTTCTGGTTTAAACAATGGGGTAACTTCTTTTCTTCTCCTTCCTATCGGCTTCAGCCTTCCTCTCGGCTTCGGATTGTGCATATAAGGTTAGGTTTCCCAGCTAGGTCTTCTCCTATTTGAAAAGGAGACAATAAGAAGCTTCTTCTCGCTCTTAGAAGTAGTTCTTATTTCTTTCTTTCTTTTTCAATGGCGCATTATTCAACCCATGGAGAGCTAGAGATGTAGTAGAGATTTCTTAGATATGGATGGTTGTGGGATGGATTTTTTTCTTGTTAAAATGGAAAAGTTAAACGTATAGATGCGAGTGATTCTGTTCTAACTAAACTCTGGATCTTCCGCTCACCTTCTCTCACACTTCTTCGGCTCAAAGGCGTTTACTTGCTTCCTCTGTTGTACTCGTTGGGCCTGGCATCTGTCGAAGGTTCAAGGCAAAAGGTGAAAGGTGAGGTTGCATAGATTACAAATTCTTACAATGGCAAGGACGTATAGATGCGATTCTCACGTAGATATATGATTCTCACGTAGATATGGCGAGTATAACATGGAAAGTAACAAGGTAATCGGGGCATAAACTAGGGAATCGGGAGCGAATAACCCAGGCACACTTACTTGCGTCTCTCGGCAATGACGACCTCCTGTAACCAATGCAAACTCCCCAATGAATCCTGGCCAGAGAGAAACGTTCCAAAAGGGTATAGTTTAGTAACAAGAAAATCCATTTCTGTGCCCCGATGGATGGATCGAAACCCTAAAAATGAGGTTGTGACTAAGGCAAAACGCCCCAAACGAGAGAAGTTTTTAAATCTGTCCCAACCAAACACCATGGATTCAAAACGGGTTGTTTCTTTAGAGAATGGGTGCTAAGGATCACCCTATGAAATTGGAAAAGTTAAACATGGAACTTACCTTACCCTATGGAGAGCTTAGGAGACTGGTCTCTTTCTTCTTTTTCGGGGTGTAATGGTGGACTTCCTTCTCCTCTCGACCAGTGGTGAAGTGGTCCTTCTCTCTAGCTGATGAAGGGGGAAAGGGCGGCATCCTGTTTTATTTAACATGAGACTTCACTTCATAGAGTGGCCTTAAAGCCGTCCCCTTTTGCCGATCCTCCCGGCCAGGCAAAGAGCCCAGGGGGGAGCGAGCCTGCCTGTCGATTTGCCGCCTCGGGCTACAATGTCTCCTTCGTCCGTTGTTTGTGGGGTTGAGGGGTACCAACGAGCAAAGTAGTTTGGTGCGGTACCTTCTTCCCGGTGCGTTACCTTATTCCTACGGTACCTTATTCTCGGCATGCTGCAATCCTGTTTGTGCACCTGGTACTTCTTTTCAATATTGGCAAAAGTGAATCGGTACCTCCTCCACCCTGGGATCACCACCAGTCATAAGTACCGGCATATAAAGGTTGAAGGTGTGAGGCTCAAGGTTAAAAAAAAGGCTAAAGGAAGAAAGTATCACACAAACCTTTCACCTTGAAACCCTTAAGCCAAATCCCATAGATGTCAGCCTGTAACCTCTCACCTTTTGCCTTCACCTTTTGAAAAGCCAGCCCGCACAGTCCCAGTAAGGCACCCACACAGTCCCAGTAAGGCACCCACACAGTCCAAGTAGGGCAACAGAAGGAATCAGCCTATCATCAGTCACCTTTAGCAAAAAAACCTTCACCGTGGGGACCCAACCATCACCTTTTGTCTTTCACCAGGGGCCTTTCACCTTTAGACTTTCACCGGGTGGGAAGGAGCCCCGAACTAAGCCGTTCACCAGATGCCTTGAGCCTCTTATCAGCCTGTAACCTGTAACCTCTCAACAGATGCCTAGCACCTCTAGCAAATTACCTTTAGCCTAACCTCACGCCCACCTCAACAAGGACAACAGAAGGACAACAGATAGATGCCTTCACCCTTTTGCCAAGCCCACTGAGGAGTGATTTATTTGATTGAGAAATACAGTCTTCTTAGAGGGGTGTACGGGGCAGTATTACGGGGGGATGCGCTTACAAGACAGGTCTTCCGGGATGGGCTTTTACTTGATTGATTGAGGAGCTGGATGATTTGGATTATGACAACCGGGAGTAGTATTCTGCCGGGAGATGAAGAAGGAAAGGAGCGGGATGGCCAAACAGCGAGGAAGGAAATGCACCGATGATTGATTTATTTTTGATTTATTTGATCGATGCCCAGTTGAGTGCGTCCGGTCCCACACGGGCGGGGAGAGGGCCAACTTATATAACCCCGACGGAGGGAGGGCAGCCAACAGACATGTTGACGGAAAGGGACAAGGAAGGGACGGCGTTGAAGGAATGATTGATGGAAGATTTATTGATTTGATCCCGATTAGGAGGTGAAGCAGGAGCAGGGAGACACAATTGATTTTATTAATTGAAGTTGTTTTATAAAAATAAAAAGATCTAATGAGAGGGTCGAGGGCTATGTTTATTCCTCCGTCGAGGTTCGAGGAAGAGGTAGAGTAGGGTAGATACCTATGGTTCCATTTCACCTGCTGTCAATGAGACTGGCTATGACAACTGGCTATATCGGCAATGAAAACAGGTTATGACTAGCTATAATCAAAAAGGAAAGGCTATTAGTTAGTGGCAATGACCTTCAAGCAATGACTACCGGCGATGATCAGAGCTATGTGAGGTGAAGAGATCAAGGGTAGAGGTTCGAGGTTATAGTTGGAGGGTCAAGGTATTGTGCTATGTTATAGTTCTCCTGGTGAGGCTTCCCGGCAAGGCCTCCCGGCAAGGCCGCACCCTGAGGCAATGACTGGTTGGCATTGAGTGGATTGACACCTGGGTCGACTCTTGGCATTGAGTAGTGGGATCGACTCCTGGGATCGACACCTGGATCGCACCTACCAGATCAACACTTGGATCGCCATCTGGATTGAAACCTGGCATGGCCTACCAGCGAGTACCGGAGAAAAATGCATCACCAGAGATATTGTATTTTCTACGCCTATAAGTATATGCTCTATATAGTTTATTATCTAAGCTATGTGTTTCATGTAGAATTAAGTCGCAGGATGGAATCGATTGCTGGGCTGGGATACCGGGCTTGTCTTGCCTAATAATCTGCTGTTACTTAAACTACTGATACTAGTGATGGTGCTAGTGCTGCTTACCTTGGTACTGGTGCTGGTGGTGGATAAGCTGTGAGAATGGCTTTGGTGGGTCTTGCTCTTGTAGGTATTGTCCTGTAGGGTCTTGCCCTGTAGAGTCTGCTGGTGGATCTATTGCTGCCTCTGCGTGCTTCACCGACTGCTTCATCGACTGGATCATCCGACTCAACATCTACTGAATTAACAGCGTAATAAAAAGTATAATCAAAAGAATCTATTGCTGCTGGTGGTTCTGGTAATGGACTTGGTCTAGCTACCTCCTATGTCCGTGCTCTAGCCGCCTTTATTGGTGGTGCTTATGCCTTTGCCACCTCGATTTTGCGTCTGCTGATAGGTAAAAGGGACCTGGATCTGCTGCCTTCCCCACTCACTGCGGGGTATGGATCTAGATCTCTAACTATAAGGTATGCCGCTTTCTCTATCTCTGCCTAGGTACCTATCATTAAAACCACTTGTTCATCCGCTGTGCAAGCTGCTGCAAGCGATGATCTATTGTGTATTGGTTTACGTTCCAATTCCCGTGCCCACATCTCTCTTTAGTTCGATAGCTCATTACATATTCATATTTTGTTTATATGCGGATCGAGTTGCTTCATCGGTTGATCCGGAACCACTAGGAGTATGGGCATAGGTTGGGGCAAACACATAGTTGGGGTTTATAATGTTAAAGATCCGGATTAAGATCGAGTGCAATAAGTAGTTTATCCAGTTCCAGGCCCACTCGTCGTTATAGATTCATATTCATATGCATAATCATGTGCTCTGGTTAGGGATCAATACCCACCGGCAGGGGTAGAGATAGCATCCTCGTTTGTTTTCCGCCCCACCCCCAGTAGTAATAAAGCCATCACCTCATTTAGGAGCTCTTCCAGTCCCAGCTGCCCTTTGCGTGGTCCCATAAGGAGCAGATTCTGTTGCTTACTACTACCTATATCCTTCTACCCTGTTTCCGACTTCTACACCCTGAGGGAGAAGATCTTAAACTAGCGCTGTGCCTGCTCCCGATGCTTATCTTGGGCCCGATCCCATAGTCCTAAGAGATCTCCATCTATCTACGTATATAGATGAAACCATAGTAACCCTTAAGTATCCTCTATTGAGTCCGCTATTATTTAGAATAGTTAAGCCAGAGAATATATGTTAACCCTGTTGGCTTTGAATCTCGCACTGGGCTTACCTATGTGCTTGTCTTGTGCTTGGTAGTTTGCATTTGGTGGATTTGGATATGCAATTGGATTTGCTTCTTCTGTTGCCCATACCATTACCTTCATAGCTGCCTTCCCCTCTGCTGTTAGCTCTGCCACTAATGTTGCTTCCACTGAGTCAATAGCAGCCTCTCTTTCCGCTCTATCTGCCTTTGCTCCTGCTACGGGTGAAACCTAAACTGTTACTTGGCCAACTCAATCAACCGGTGCTGGAACTGCTTACTTTCGATCCGTTGCGAGTGGTGGCTGCTAGCGGAAATTGTTCCTGCATGCGTGGTTTTCAGGTGTGCTATATCCAATCCGAGACACCATAGGTGAGGTCAAAGGTGGATGCATCGGGGCCTCTACAACATAGCTGGTGAGAACTTACTTTGGTGCGTTTCTGCTACCTCTGCTGTTCCCTTCGCTGGTGGTTCTCGATCTCGATCAGGAACAGGATATGAAACTGACTATCGAAAAAGAGAGAATGCTGCGGGCAATGGCTATAAAACTCAAAGGGATGCTGCTGCTGACCTTTGTTGCTACTTTTGAAACCTGATATGAAACGACCATAGCCTGCACGGGACGGTATCGGACGGCACCGCATCGGACGGCATGGCAGCACATGATGGGACGGCACTGGGAAGGTTCCACCCATGTTATCTACCCTCGATCCTACCACTCCTACTCGATCCTTAACCTCTTACCTCTTACCCTTACCTCTCTCTCTCATAGCCTTACTCCCATAGCTCACAGAAACAGATAGCATACCAGGCATATATTGCTTATACATATTTCTGACAGTCTACGGATCTGAATAGGAGCTATCTAGCTCTGACTGTAAAGGCCCGTTGGCTAGGCCTCCCGTCTCTAGACAATGACCGCACCTTGAAGCAATGACAACTGGCTATGCCCGGTAGCTATTACTGGCTATGTCGGGTGGTCTCCGTGTCAATCAGCTATGTTGTCCCTTAAAAAAGTAGGCTTCAAAAAGTCAAATAAGAATGGTATAAGTGCCAACCCCCTCTCTCTGATATCTCTGCAGGCAGTAGTTCATTCATAAGGTAGTTCCCACGATCCCACACCACAACTGAGCTAGCTGTTCAACTTAAAGTTGTAGGCTTTATAAATGAAATAGCAATGTTCTGCGCAAGAGTGTGGTAGCACGGAACATACAGTCTTCTTGTAAGCATAGAAAGAAAGGGATTTCTCGTTCAGTTCAAAGTGCCTAACTAAGCAAGCCGCCCGCGCCCTTCTAAGATCGTCTGGCTGTAGTTCCTTCCTCAAGAAAAGAAGGCAGTTCCCGACGATCCAACTAGTCAGCTGTCCAACAGAAAGTTTGCCTGTAGGCTATATGATAGGGAGACACGAAGAAGGGAGCTTTCTCTTGGGAGAGTAATATGAGAGGGAAATGGGTAATCCTTCCACTGGTTCTATAAATGGAATTTTTATTTAGGCAAGTATATGAATTAGAGCACGCCAGGTGATTACTTCCATTTTTGTTATAAGATTCCCTCTCATATTCAGACATCCAAGTTGCGGTGGGTCCGGGACTAAGACTTCTGGCAATCAAAAGTAAGGAGTAAGGGTAGCACCGAAAAGGCAGGTGCAGAGAAAGCAAGGGCATGGCCCGTTCCAGATTATTTCCTAGCATCCGAGCTCGCAGAAGCAAAGATAGCTGGAGGAGAGAAGGAAGCACCTTAGACAGTCCCGCCATCATCAGTTGAAGCACCAATTTACGCAGCAGTTCCTGTTGATCGAGACCGAGATGCTGTTCCAAGTCCAGTACCAGAGTCGGTATATAGGTAGGTCCTTAAAACAGCAGGTTATTTCGGAACAAAGCTCCTTGGAACAAAAGCATACGCCTCCAAGGGTAGGTTTGCCGGGAAATAAACTGGTACCAGTAAGGATGCTGCTGAGTCAACGACTGGATTTACCACCAAGCAGGCAAGCATTAAAGCATTAAAGCGGGCAAGCAAGGGTCGGGTTGGGTTGGGATGGGAGCGGAGGTTGCAAATGCGGAGAATCAATCTTTCCAGGCGAACGAAAAGGCTTGGTTAACTTGGTTAACTTGGTTCTTAACTTGGTGAACAATGGCTACCGGCTACTTAGCGGTGAACTTGGGTAACGTGGTGAAAAGGCTATCCAGGTGAAAAGCCAGGTTAACTTGGTTCTTAACGAAGCAGGGGAGCAGGAGAGCCGTCAGTAACGCGAGACAAGCCCCAGTTAATAAATATATCTTTTCCCCTTAACCCTCGATTCTTTCCCAGCCCTCGTATTTGATTCTTTCTGGGCCCTCGATTCTCTAGCCTTCCTCATTCTCTAGCCCTCATTCTCTAGCCTTCGATTATCTAACGCGAGACAGTAACTTCCTTGACCAATGAATAAAGAAATCTATCCTGTCATCTGAGGGCAATATCATCTGAGGGCAGCCTTTCCTTTATTACTTACTTCGAAGGCGAGGTAGACGCGAGGTAAACATCACATTGCTGCCCCGTACTGGTGTGTAGGGCTTCGCTTCTTATACCAACTATCAAGGTCTTACCGAGCCGGGAAAAAAAAGAGTTAGAAGGTAAGGGAGCTCTACATCCATCGAGGACGCCGTATAACCTTGTGTGTGATGGATATTTCGGTGGACAGCAGTCCACAGCTGCTCTCCCTCCCCCCCTTATAGATATAGATCTTCGGAATGGTGGTTTCCGTAACACACAATACTAATTAATTACGCCTGCCTGCGTGGACAAGCTTTAGTTCGGGGCTGTCAACCCAATTCATTCAATATTGATTGTGAGTTAGCTGGCGGATTCAGTTTGCTATGCAATTGATCTTCGAATGAGATCCTCCTTATTTTTTAGGACCCGTCAAAGTATAGTATAGTATAGTTTATCCTTCCTTCCCTCCCATAGTACTCATAGGTAGGTAGGTCCTTCAAGGTCTTACCTGAGCTTCTATTTCTTTCTAAACTAAAGAACGCGCTCAGGTAATTTCAGGCTTGACCTTCCTGCCCCGCTTATTATAAGGCCACAGCAGCACCACCCTGATCGTGTCGTGAACTTGTGCACTGCACCCATATTTTTTTTTGGCCACGAACCAGTCGTCTGCGACCTCCCCCCTCCATGCATGTAGGTAGTGGCGTAGCCGCCCCCTTCCTCGCACGCAATGTGGTAGCGTAGCCGTTCTTCCCTTTATCCGGCCCCCGTCTCCGCGATCAGCTTGCTTGTTGGTCTGTCGTCCTCCTCATTATAGTCCTCTTGGAATCAATAGCATTTTGTCGGAATACGTCCTGTCTCTTCACCCTCGTAGTCCTATGCATAGTAAGTACTGTAGCCCCAATCATGGCTACTGATGGAATAGGACTAGAAACCGAAAACCGAACGGAATAGTAGGTATGAAGTGAATTGCCCGATGTTTCCGAATTGGTCCAACTCTGTATCTCTCCAGCATGAACTGTATATCTCAGAGAGGTTGTACTTATGCAGGTTGGTAATGATGGAATGTGATCATTATCTGGGATGAAGAACATTTCCCACCGAAGGATCAGTCCAATAATACCACTCACTGGTGGATAGCGCGATACTTTTTCGTGAATCTCTGCTATTTTCATATTCAACATCATAACCACGGGTAAGGATGAAACGGCAATAGCTCCTATATGAACCACTGGGGAGATCATGGCAGGGAGGTCAAGACCTAACAAAATAAGTAAACCCGAGGTGTTGCGAAACACTGGGATGGGGAACGAAGCGGGATGTACTGGATTTTTAGCACGTACAACCATCAAACCAGAGACCAAAGCAGGGCTCGGCGAAACGGAAGATATCGTAGTACGCCGTCCTTCCCTAAAATGGAACTCTCATGCTGGAGCAAGAACTGGCATTCAAGTTGATCTATTACGACCAGCGGTCCCGGTTGTTTGTATCTCATTTTCTCATTCCAATTCCCCGTCCGTATAGGAGTAGGGGGGGAGGGGAAGGCACTCACTAAGCCACTTACGGAAGTACGCCGCATACAGTGAGTTGAGAAGGGTAAGAACCCTGCCTGCCTGGAGGACGAATAAAGTAGTTGGCAAGAGCCCGCCCCCCACCCTTATTTCTTCCTTTCTTTCTTTATTTCGGGTGGGCTTATTCCTCATTTTATGGGAGTCGTTATATACGTAATATAACATATGTAACGATAAGCAGCTACTTCTACTTCATCTATCTCCCCATTCGTTTTCTTATTCATTCATTTATTATTTCTTGATTGAATAGGGCGGAAGCCCTGGAGGAATGAATAAGGGGCCCTGCCGTTTCTTTCTTCAATAGCGCGATCGAGGTGAGCGATGAAATGAAGATGAATTCCACTGCTTTTACACGCTAACTCATCCTCTGTGGAGTTGTTGTGTCCTCATCTTTATGCTATCTACATGATACGAGTGCGGGGCAAAATAAAGTGCCTTTATGAGGGGAATAAATACAGGGCTTTTACTCAACTCACCTACCGGGTAAATAAAGGTACCCGTATCACCCACTTTATTTCAGACTTTCATACTTTCTTTCCTACCCTACCTTAACTCACGAAAAGTAAGGGTTAAGGTCATGGGAACGGCTTTCTAAGGCTCTCCTAAACCCACCTACCTTAACTCATCTTACTATCCTTCTCCATTTATGGGTTCGTTCACTCATACATCGTTCACTCACGAAGGAGGGGGGGGGGGACCAGACAACAGGTTGGGTCCAGGCAAGAAGTTTAGTCGGAACAGAAGTTACAAAACCTAAGTGCTGATCGGGTGGGGGGGCATACCTCGTAAGAGCGCTCTCCGGGTCCTCATTCACTAGTTTTTAGTAATAAGATTGCCTTTTTCTGGGGTCAGACGAACTACCGCTCCTTGCTCATCCGGGCACTCAAAATTGCTTGTTCCGTAATGAGCTCTACCCCTTTCATCTCGTTTCTCTCTGCCAGGAGTCATTACTTAGTGCCAGCAGGTCATAGGCAGCTGGTCAGCCAATCATTCGGGGATAGGAAAGAGGAGAGAGCTGAGATTATACTCGCATCTATATGTGATACTTGCATATAGACATGTTAATATATTATAGTCATAGAGACTTTTCACTTTAGCACCACCTTTGTTGATTTACCACCTATTTGGCCCACCACCTCCATAGCCGAGAGAAAGGTAGAAGATATTAATAAGGGTAAATATCCTCCGGGTGCATTGAGGAAGGAGAAGAGTCCCCATATAAACCTGAAGGCAGACATTGGAGTCATCCATGCTTGTTTACTTACGAGCATATTGATTTAGCCATGCTCTATCGCCATAAGTTGTTGGACGAATACACTGCCTTTGTCTAGATTTCTACATAAAGAATAGATATACAATATCGCATTGGGATGTGAGATTCAAGTTGAAATAAAGCTAAGCATTGAGTGCGTAAACACTTGGGATCGCCTCTTGGAACTATCGGCATCGACTTGACTCCTTATAAACGAGTGGCTATTGGCAATGAGAAAAGGCAAGTACTACCAGCAAAGAGTCCCGGCATCGGGGGGGCTACCAGCGAGTACGGAATTGAACTGAGTATTATTGACTGTATTTCACTGTGAACGTATAATTCACGTCTATCGGTGATTTTGTTTGGGGAAGACTCATTCATCCAGCTCCTCTTTCTCGTCCTCAAAGAAAGGAGCTTTTAGCGAAAGAGGTCTACCCTCCATCAGCACTGCTCTATATGGCCTCCACAATGGCACATGCTCCTAGATCCCTACCTGAAGGAATGATGCACCTGCGAAAGACCTCCTGCTACACTCAACCCATGCATATAGATCATTATATAGTTGAGCATCATCTGTCCCAATGTCAAACTAGTCCACTCGGTTAACATCTTCTTAATCAAGGGAAAAAGGCCTCATCCTATGATGTTCCCATAATTAATACGCAGCTACCACCAATAAATCAACTACAACCCTGGCCCCTGGCCCAAAAGGAGAAATCTTATAAAAAACGACTATAAATCATACCAGCACCACTCTTCCATGTAGAAGAATGGTCACGATCATCTCCTAGTAAGTACCCCTTATTTGCTCTCGACCCAATCATCCCCTTGCCCCCGTTTTCCATCTCTGCTCTAATACCCCATATAGGTAATCTAGTAATATAGAGAACATCCTATAAAGTAAGAGCCATCTCACTCCACGGTGTAAGGAAGGTATTTCTGTAAAGATCCCAAATACTGTCAAACTTAGTAAGCTTCTAAGGAACTATGGTAATAGCATCCCACCACATGGCTATTTCTTGATCTAAAATACTCAATAACTCTCCTGAGAAAAATAGGAACAAATGTCCTATAGAGTTAACCCTTTGCATGACCTAATTGCTCTGGGAGATCATCTGGAATATTAGCCCAATCTAAAGCCTGACCTCCCTCAGTAGGAAAGCTGCAAGACCAAGGTGTTATTTGTTTATAATGAATCTTTTTCCTGTCTTTTTCACTTGCAGTCTTGAACGAAAATCAATTCCTCGGTCTGGCTTTTCACTTCTTAATTAATAAAGGTAAGTCTATTCCTAGCCAGTGGGTTCAAATTCCTAAAGTGTATCCCTGGGCAAGGCTCGTCCGGAATAGTAATAGTTATACCAGCTCGGCAAGTCTGATTCCAGTGAAAGCTGTCTGGAAGGGTGGACTATGGGAATCCAGTGGAAGGCTTGGGGCGTTTATTAAAAAGGTAAGTCGTGCGTGAATATGAAGCAGGTGGGGTAGTAGGAGTAGTTGTACCTCCTAAGCATTTATTCAAGTGGTCTAGGGGCGCTGACAGGTAGAAGTATTCAATTAAATCCTGTCCCGGAGAAGATAAGTCTAGTGCAGTAGCAACTAAGCATGGATTAGTAAAGCAGTACTTATTATAAGGTAGGTCTAGTTATTCTGATGGGTAGGTTGTATGGTCACACACTAAAGGTAAAGGTTCAATAGGGTAGTGGATTATTTATCCCAGCAAGCATCCGTCCATGTTCGTAAAGAGCCTCAAAGCCAGCCAAAAAGCAAGCAAGCCATCATCTATCTATTTCCTTGCCCACATGCTAGGTAACTTTTTCTATCACTACCACTTTAATTAGGGACTCCCAGAAAGAAGCGAGTTAGTTACCAATTGGGCACGATTTAAGGAATAAACTTAGGGGAGTTGCCCAGCGTTCGAGGAACGCCATCCCGGTCCTGCTTGCGTTTGATTGATGGCCAACAGATTTTGGGAGGGGCGGCCGGAGGACGACTACAGACAACTGAACTGTAAACCTATAGATGTTTCCGGGATAGATTTAGTTCCCCATAGTTCCACGATACGAGGGGATCCCACCAACAAGGATATACCACATGGCGATACGTCGATTCACAATTTGAGGATCATACACCATACATAGCCCATAAGCACCATACATAAGCCATACCACAATAAGCACCAGATATAGCCACACTTAGTAGCACATAAACACCAGACATCTTGCTTATTACCGTTACTGCAATAACTCGAGTTTGTCTTTATTTATCCAAATGGAGTTAAGGCAGTTCTGGATGGGAAGGAACGGAGTTAACTCGCCCGACCAAAGGTTGATCACTCGACCAAAGAAAAGGGCGTCAGCTGGTCCCTATTGGCTATGATGCGAAACCTTTCAACTCTACTAGTATAACCGGATAAAGACTCTACGCTCGCTAACTCGGAAAAAAGAGATAGGTCTTGCCCTTCAAACATAGGCCACCTTTCATTATTGAAATTACCATATCGATAGGGAGGGTCAGGATTGGGATCTTAAAAACGGGCTGCGATGAAGACGAAGTTCTGAGAGGTAGGGCGTGTTACATCGAAGTAAGGGAATAATAAATCTCCCCCGTCCCAGAGGTGTGGGATCTGGTTGAACTGAGCTAAGGTAAGTTCTTTTGGTGCTACCACCCCTTTGAGAACTGGTCGGGGGTGAATGCAACTAATCTTATTGTTTTTCCACTTACTCTCGCAAGTTATTTGAACCAAGTTCAACCAAGCCAGTTGAATCAAGCCAGTTGTTTTAAGCAGTAATACAAGGAAGGCTACCGGACTCCACTTACAATTGGAACTATGTTTACTACCTTCTTGACTTACTTTTTGACTTGCCTTCCCTTGTGTTGATGCCCAGTCCTCCCTGGCACCCTTCATTCAATTCAAAAACCTCCCCGGCGGCTCTTTACTGGCCGATCATTACTTGCATCGAGGTTCCGTTACTGGCAGGCTGGTTGAATCACCCGGCTGGCCGGATTTGAGGGGCTAGAGGAAGGAACCCGGCCGGATGCTTGCTTTCTGGCTATAGGGAGGAACCCGGCTGCTTGCTGCTTGTTCGCTGGCTTTGCGGGCTTTATGAACAAACACATCCACTCGGGTCCAGAACTCTATTTTTCAATTAAGCCAAATATATTTTTTCATGCATGTAAGGTTATTCCTTCCAAGAAGTAAAGGAGGCAGAGCAGTTAGAGGCTTAGGCGAGTTGGTTAAAAACCTCCCTCATCTAAAGCGCGCTTCTCTTTCTTCTGCCCCACTGTAAAGAAGCTTCATCTTACCCTTTACTTACTTTATTTACTGCTTCATCCTAGGAGAGGGATACTGCTTCATAGGAGAGGGAGTCATGCCCAACCCATGAGACTTTCTCTTATCAGCAGCACTGGATGATGATGGAATTATCAACCTTACCCTTCCCTTGTTTACCAACTCACCCACCTGAAGACCTCTTAGCCCCTAGACCACTTGATTAATTAATGAATGTTTAGAAAGAAGGTACAGTTATTAACTTATACGGGCCGGATGGCATGGCATGGAGATGGCATGAAACCAACTCTTACCCTTACTTGACTTTCTTACTGGCTTAACCCTAGTCAACAGAGTTATGCCTAGTTAGTGATTCAGCCTGCTTACTGACAGTATAACATACAGCGAGTGCACCATCACTACCATGTACGTATCCACCTGAATAAGACCTAGACCTGGTTTACCCTATACCACTTGGATTATTTAATGAGGCGCTTTGGAAGTATTGCTATAAAAACCCTTATAGTCTCCGGGCGGGATGGATGGCAAGAGTAAGTAAGAGTAAGGCAAGAGCAAGTCATGAGGCAATGGATGGATGGTTAGGCGCTGCCACTCACTGGTTATCACTGGTGAGGCCCAAATAAATAAGATATCAATACCCCATAGGTATCCGAAGGGAATCTCATGGCCATTAAGAAATCTCCTTCCATCCGAAACAAGACCTTTGGCCGACACTCGGATTCCTCCTTACACTCACGAGGTGATAACACACCTAACAAGACCATGGATAAACTATATTAGAAGTAACTCCAAATAGGGGAAGACCTAGAACGTCTAGGAGCAGCTGTGAACGTCTAGGAGAATACCTATTAGAACACGAAGCCTCTCCTTCCATCCATAATATAGGGGAAGACCTATTATACCTTTCCCCACCCACCGAACAATACCTTTTGCCCACACCCGGATTCCTCCTTACACTCACTAGGCGATAACACACCTATCTATCGTAACGATTACTCAGGCATAGTTTTGAGAAAGAACAGATAATATAAGCAAGCGCCCGCAACTGACAAGCTCATAAGCAAGCGCCCACCACCTGCAAGCCCTAACTAAAGAATATAATAGAGCTGTTAATGAGCTGTAACCTTAGCTGTAACCTTAGCTTGCACTACCGAGCTGTCACCTTAGCTGTAACCTTACGAGCTGTAACATTATCTCAAGCCCTGTCCTCTAGGCCCTTATCTGGGGAAGTCACTCCAAGCCCTTTAACTCCAAGCCCGACCTTTAACCTTAATTGATCGGCTATTTCAGATTTCTAAATCTCCATCTGGCGGAGGGAGGAGTGTGGAACTAAGCCCTATTTATTGTGGGGGGGGCTACTACTGCTATACTATAATCACCCCTATTTGGTTTGGGTTGGGCGGGTGGTTTTCGTGCTCGGCCTCACCCCGCCCTGCCCCCTGCCCTATTATATATGATGCCAGTGGTTGTAGTGGGGCGCACTTGATTCAATGTGAGAGGGGAAAAAATATGGGGCATCTATAAACTACCCTCCCTAATTATGGCTCTAAAGGCAGGCGTCAACGAAGGGGGCTACCGCAGCCACCTTATTATCTGCTTAAATAAGGAGTAGGACCTCTCTTTTCGGCCCGACCCTTACAATAGTAGTGGCTGCCCTAACATTCTGGGTTGTCTTTATATTTTATCTTATTTACTGATTAAAGAGAATTAAAAGAATAAAATAGAACAGGGCCAGTCACGGGCTGGAACGGGCAGGCCCTGGCACTTAAATGGTACACTCAGAACCCCGGGCGGGTGTAGGAGTTTATACTATAAGTAGTTGCCAATAAATAGAATAAATCACGTATACAAGACAATGCAATGAGTGAAATGTGAGCGGGGTTCTAAAAGCACACTCGTCAGAGGGACAGCCTTTTCGGGGAGAGATCGGGGATCAGGACAAAAAGCGGACCTTTCGCCGAAACGATTACGAGAAGGAGATCGGGATTTGGGGAACATATCACTGACATAGACAGAATAATGTCGATGCCAGCCGGTCGGTTCTCCAGTCTCGAACTACTTCAATCCTCGCCCCAAACCAAACATCTCTGCACACGTTGCCCATCATTACATTATTAGAGATTCTTTTTCTGACCATATTTACAGTCCACAGGGCTATCCATCTAATATCTTTCAGAATTCCTTCTCCAAATGCATCCCCGCAATTAGACTCATCCATTGTATACCCACACATCATAATCGTTCGTTATCAGCACCGCTTCCCTGCTGGTAATACACACGAATACTCTCTGATAACCAATTAAGAATAAAAGTCTTTTGAGTGTTTGGCTTACTTGTGATAAATCATTGAGGGCCGGGCGCTCATATAGAAAATAAAGGCCAATCTAACACACTTATCCCTGAACTCTTCAGGCTCATAAGGGATAGCTCACCCAAATAGTGGACCGAGTTACCACAGCACGCCCTCCACCCTTTTCATGTCTTCAAAGATACTTCGAACTGAGTTATAATTACTCAGACATTTACTAGCCAAGTTATCATCATTACTTCCTTAGATCTAAATAATAACACCAATTCCACGCTGCTCTTAGTCTTATTCTCACTTGATTTACTCCGATCATTTCTGCCAATAGGTGTCATGCTTTGTGACATAATTAGAGTACTAACATTGCTTTCAAATTCGCTAAATGCCTTATCTTCTTAATAACGGACGGGCTCGCATTATTGTATACCGTTATAATACCCCCCCTTTTCATGAGGCTCCTTACCCACAATCACACTCGTGCAATCAAATAAGACACCTATCCATTATATCCTCCGCTCCCCCTACTCTCAGCGTGACTCAGTGTAAGATATCACGGCGTAAAGTAGATGTCGAAGAACCCTTTGTTCCTTCTCAGGACCAGGACCCTACCCTATATTTATTCTCCTCAAAGCCTGAGATAGCGATTGAGGGAAGAAAGTAGTATTTTGTTCTGACCCCCGAAAGATAGGCATGCATCAGACCGCCCAGCCAAGCCAGATAGGTAAGCAATAGAATTATTCTAGAGCATTTCCCCACAAGAAAAAAAAGATAGGTAAGCAATAGTACTTCATTCTTATGCCTGCCAGGGGGCCTTTGCTTCCCCACAAGTACGTTCTCTTTCGTGCGTGAAAAGGAAGGAAGGCAGGAGATCTCTTTCGTTCGGGTTTCCCACCCAATAATTCCAGGCTCTGGGGCTTCGTAGAAGGCTTTGGGCTTCGTAGATGGGTAAGGCGTAACGTATTGAAAGCCAGTGGTCAATATATAATAAGTGGTTTTAATCAAGAGGTAGTCAGCAGGCAGAGGTGGTAAGCAGCAGCAGTATAGTAGTAAGCAGGTCATCAAGGGGTGGTAAGCATCAGCGGTAAGCATGCGATACATACGCATGCATAAGTGGTGTGGTAGAGAGGAGCTATCTGGAGTCTCCCTCCTTCTCGGTAAGAGCTATCTGGAGTATCCCTCCTTCTTGGTAAAGCAGAAGAAGTATACAGTAGTTCAGGCAGTAGTTCACAGTAGGGCAGGTCAACACGGCAAGCCTTAACTCGCAGAAGTCTGACGTGTGAAAGCAAGCCTTTACTAAAAGTAAACGTAACCAAGTGTTAACAAACTCCTTCCTATGTGAGTGAACAATCTGTCGTTCAGTAGGAAGCTCCATTCCGTATCTACTAGGTGAGTCAGGACCTTAGATGACATCTATCAGGACCTTATATAACTTCGTGAAAGGTTATAATCTCGTAAGTAATTAGATATATTTCGTTACTGGTTTGTTTATCCCTCGTTAAAGGGCTTTTATTTAGATATCCTTCGTGACATTTGACAGACCATACTAGCTGGAGTTATCCCTCGCTCCCTACTAGCTGGGTTTCTTCTCGTGAGAGGGGCTTGGCTTCTGGAGTTATTCCTCCCTACCTACTATAGATAGTTATCCCTCGCTCCCTACTAGCTGGGCTTGTGAAAGGGCAAGGGCTTAGTTTGTGGAGTGATCTCCCGTGACTAGCTGTCCCCCTAAGGGGCATTGCCGAGTCTATCCTATTCTAGTTACCAAGGGCTTTGAAGCTGTGCTTCAGGAGTTCCCTCCCATGACTAGCTGTAGTTATCCCAAGAACTAATGGTTTTGCTAGGTGTTTTATGCTTCCTTAAGGGGCAGTAGATCTTTCTAGGCGTCTATCTCTTTCTCATTACCAAAGGCTTGGAAGAATGCTTCAGGAGTTATTCTATAAACTAGCAGGTTTATAGCATTGCCGGGTCTATCTCTTTCTCCCTCTCTGTATAGTTACCAAGGGCTTGGCCGGGCCCGGATAATCTATCAGGCTCTTTTCAGTGATATGGGGATATTTCTGCCTATAGATATGGGATATTTCTGCCTTTCTCTTCATTTCCTTATATATGTTATTTAGCCCAGTAATCCTTCGTTACTGTACTGGCTCAACTCATCAGTGGTGGAAGGGCTTGGCTTGGTGTATTGGGTCAGGCAGGACGCCACCCGATCCGAGCTTGATACTACTGCCTTTCAGGGCAGGGCCAATCGGTTAGACCATGCCGCCATCAGTGGCTATTCACTATACCGGCCGACCCATATCTATAAAAAATATAGGATCTATAGATTGCCGGCCACCAGCGAACCAACAGCCCTGGGACTTGCGAGCTTACTCACTTGCCTGGAAACCTTTACCCAACTAACTCCAACTTGCTGGTGCTTTTCTTACTTGCCTGGAGACCAACTAACTCCACTAACAACTACTTAACTCCAATCATAAATAATGACTCCAATTGTTCGGCTCTTGACCAAACAAATCCAATTGCTTATTGCTGGCCTGCTGGTTAGCTTGCTGGATGGTGAGCTGGAGCTGGATGGCGGGTGAGCTTCCGGGCTGCTCGGTTGGGCTACTCGGTTAGCAAATGCTGGGCTCGATACTCAGTGAGCGGGTGAGCTTCCGGGCTGCTCGGTTGGGCTACTCGGTTAGCAAATGCTGGGCTCGATACTCAGTGACTAGAAGCTACGGTCAGTGCTGCTGATAGTCGCTAGTCGTTGAATGAAGTCCTTGTCGATACCCAGTTGGCATTGCCGAGAGAGAGACGGGAAGTGCTTGTCGGGGAAGCCTTGTCGGGAGGACTTGCCGATCAGAGCTACCGATCATAGGCGCACTGACAGACCCATGAGACTGGACCCTACGGGGTTGTACATACGGAACAATGGTTCCTACCTGCTCCACACTGAACGATACGGAACCTTAGTTCCTACCTCGATCGGATGACATGAACAATGCATTACTTACGATGCACCTGTTAAGGGTTATACGCCAATCATTGACAGCCCATAGCCCTTCATTCCCAACCGGTCACCAATAGCTGCTACCAGGAGTCTTAGTCGAGGCCACGTATCAATGCACTTGATGCCAGGAATAGATGCTGCTACTCACGCTGTCGATCCAAGAGTTAATGCACTTGATGCTGGTAGTCTTAGTCGATGCCAGGTGTCGATCCAGGTGTCGATGCCAGTCATAGCTGGGCTTGGCTGGGATACTCATTGCCTAGAAGCTCCGGTCAGTGCATGAAGCTCTTCTCAGTGCCAGAACAGAAAGAAGCTCTAGTCATGGAAGCTCTAGTCGGTGCATGAATGAAGCTCTGGTCAGTGCAGTCAGTGCCAAGTATTCCGTGCCAGTCATCATAGCCAAGAAAAGCTGCCCGAAGGTGCTGATAGTCGCTAGTCGTTGAATGAAGGTCATTGCTGATAGCCGGTAATCCCAAGAGTCAATGCCAGGTGGGTGTTGATGCAGTCGATCCAAGTGTTGATGCTCCATCTTTGCAGTCAATCCAAGAGTCGATGCCGCTACCTCGATACTGGTGTTTATGCTGACTAGAGTTATGCATATACTACTCGTACTACCAACAAAGGCGCGAAGCGGGTAACTGAACCCCTTCCAGCGTTGGGAATAATAAAAATAAATGCATTCCAGACTTGCGAGCTATCCCTATCCTCTTCCATACCACTTCGTGTCCCCATATTGGCTAGTGTGTATGCTACCCCGTTTTCCACCCTTCGTTTGTGCAGCAATCGTGCATTTGAGAAGGATGACAGTAGAAGATATATCTCCTATTCATTGAATAACTCGTCCGACCCCATAATAAGTACGAGTTCGTGTGTGCGCGCGAGGTACGGGGCCAGGTTGAAACGGTTTCCCGCATCGTAATTACGTATATAAAAATAGGATACATGTATTGGCGCTAATGGCCCTACTTCCTTCTTATCGTAGACGCAAATTTTCCACTCCGTGCCTTATTTGACCCAGCAGAACTTAGAGCGAGCCAATTACCTTTTTGCTCTAGGTGGGAAAAAAGGAAAGGATTTTACAGGCAGACCTTGAATCACACTTGCTTTCAGATGCTGCTGTGCTGGGTACCACTATGACCTTCTGGGTACCACTTATAACTTGGATTTCAAAGTGTTCAGATACTCTTATGAATTAGAACCAACTGCATTGCTAGGAAGATCCCTACCTGCTCTTTTCATTTACTGCCTGCTACCATTTAAAGGGATCCCTCTTTCTCCACCTGAATACCTCTATCTGTTCCCTATATCACTTTTCTGGAATCGCTTAATAGGGACAGCTAGTAACAACCCGTCTCTTAGAAGCACCGGATTCTCCAACCTTACCCTTACTTTCTTACTCCCCCTAGTTGATGGAGTGCTGCCCAACCCATTGATCTATTACAACAGCATTCTACGAACTTTAGACGTGTTTATTATGTTTTTCCCTTGCTACCTTACGTGCATGCTATCTCCATCCTTCAGGGGACGGGTATGTCCGCCTCAACCTTGTCGGACCGGATGGGGATGGCCTGAACCTTCTCTTCAGGATGGATGCACTCAACCTCGTGTGATTTCCTTCCTAATGCGGGTGGGTTCGTTCTCTCTCTCATACCTAATAAACTAAGCGGGTTCTAACCACCCCTCCCTCTATCCATTCCAAGCCATAATCCCTTAACCAGCCATGCCCTCAAGCAATAAGTAATCCCAGCCATCCATGCCATGCACCCACCCATCCATAGGGGTACGATACCTCTATCTCTGGTTTATTCTATGCCTGCCATTGACCCGAGGTAGGTACCTATCGTCCAGCTAAAAGGCTTCATGGTCGCTCGGATGGTTCGCGATATGGGTAGCTCGGAATAAGAAAAGAGTTCACAGGCCGAACAGACGGATTTAAGGTGTCCGGTAGAATCTAAAGATCAAAAAGTTAGTAAATAAAACTTCGTTCTGTTGCGTGTTGCTGGGGTCTCATGATAGATTATTTCTCATCCGGGGTCTAACACTATCTTTTTTCTTTAGTCAACTGGATTTAAGAAGCACCTCCTAATGAATGAGTGTTTCCCTCGCCCCTAAGATTGTTCGGAGAAACTTCGGAGTTGTCCTAAGAATTTGCTCTAGAACTCCGTGATAATCGTAGGGATCAGTATATGTTAAAACCACAAACTCAAAAGGTTCTTCCTAAGTTACTTGAAGTCGGGGAACAGTCGAGCGGCCTTACTAACCTCTCACTTTGGTCGAGCAATTCTTTTGAAACCCTAAACCCTAAAGCCAAGTCCCTTGCTTATCTGCCTGCCCTGCCTCACCTTTGTAAAAGTGGGTAAATTCAAGAAGAAAAGGTGGCGTCTCGGGACCTTCCCCTACCCAAAAATAGAGGTGACCGAAGTATTAAAAGTGGGTAAATTCACTAAGAAAAGGTGGCGTGTCAGTTAGTCATCAGTTATTAAATTGATCTGCATGAATATGGCTTGTTAAAGTGGGTAAATTCACTAAGAAAAGGTGGCGTATCGGGACCTTCCCCTACCCCTTCATAGAGCAGTCGTTCCCTCGCCCTTCTTTGGTCATCGAGCCCGCTTAACGCTTCCTCACCCTGTCGGGATGGTAAATTTACTAGTGGGAAGGTGGCCTATAAAGGAAGAAAGGAAGGCTTAAAGGAAGGACAAAATATCAAGTCGTACTTCGAGGAGCAATCGATGGGTTGTTACTTGCCTAATAGCTTGCCTAAGAACATTGGGTTTTTACTCCTATCCGGCTGGGGAAGAAGGAGAAAAGATAAGAAGATGAGAGATAAGAAGAAAGAAGTAAACCTTATATCTCCTTATCAACCTGGGACCTTACCTTCTTGAGTCAGGACCTTCCCTTCGCTTACCTTCTGGAGTGCCTTACCTTTAGCCAGACCTTCCCTTCGCTTACCTTCGGCAGGACCTTACCTTTGCTTACCTTCTTGAGAGACGGACCAGGACCGCAATAGAGCTCCGCAGGAGACCCGGAGGTACTTTCCCCTGCTAGGAGGTAAGGTAAAAGACCTCCCTCGTAAGGCCGCTTGCCTTGGAGCTTGTGCTTTTACTTGCCCGCTTTCACGTCTCGATTATTGACTCGATGGCTTTCATAATCCAGAATATAATACTCGTAGATAAACAGATATCTCATTCTTTCTTTCCTTATATATGGAATTACGGCTTGGGCATACCCACCTCCCAGGAGCTCCCCCATGCTTACACAGTTACCTTATTCCACAAGGGCACCTATGTTTTGGGCACTCATTCACGTAAAACCCCCGGCACCCTTACCCGATGACATAAGGCCATTCAGATTATGGGGGCCGGCCTGACCCCCAACCGTGCCCATTATCAACCCATAACATCTTCCGTAGCCTTGCTCCGGTCGTCAGGAGTTTCAAAGAACCAGTCCTGTCATGTCGTAGGGTCAACCATTAGATCACCATCCCAGTACTCCAGCTCCCATTGTCTCGTGTTTCACACAGATAAAAATATATGTAATTTATATATATATATATTGGAGGTGAGGGGCACAACCAACTGACGAGGGGACAACGTGAGTCGACGTAAAAGTCCAGGTTGTAAGTAGAGGCTCAATTGGCGGGGTGGGTACGTTAAAGATCACAACAGCGCCAACAACGCTAAGCAACATATTCACCTTGCTGCTCGTTGCACCAGGTTTTTTTTGCTCTAGCTCCCGTGACCCAGAGCTATTGGAACTATCGATACATAAGCACATCAGTCCCGAGTACCCGAATCACGCGGCTGCCCGAGAAGCATACATAGTGTGGAAAAGTCGTTATCCAATAAAGACAACTGGCTCGTCGACGCCCAGTGACCCAGAGAATTGTCCTATGTGATCAATTATGTCCGAAGGGTCTATGTCACGCCTTTGAGATGCTATTTTGCCTTTCAATATGTCCGTCCCCAACCTATAATCGCTTTCGCGCAACTATGGGAAATATCTATCAACTATTGAGTATTGGAGTGGAAATACATATATATATATATAAATATATGTAAGCCCCCTTCGACTCACCCAAAAGTAAAGCACTTGGTAATTCATGTGGGTGGGTATGTGTCTCGTGCAGGTAAAGCCATGGTCTTATCTCCTCCTCTAACCAGATTGGCCTCCGAGCGTCCATTCTGCATCAGCCCCTACAGTCAGTACACTCACTCATAAGCCCATCCGGCCAGCACATCCGCAGAGCGCTATGTTTAAGCTTTAAAGTGGGCATACAGCGAGGAAACAGCGTGAAGCACAGAAGTATTTCCATTTGCGAAGGAGTCTAGGATGGGTTGTCGATTGTATAAAAAAGAGTATAATGTGTGGACGGACGGGATCAAATATCTATCTATTTTGTTGATAGATATTGAATAATGACCGCGAGCAGATACCTTACTATGTGAGGTGCCGGAGCCTTTCTGATATCTGTTTGTGATATATGTTTGATGTGCATCTCTCATATATATTAATTATGTGCATATGGCAAGGGGGATGGTATCCCTAGCCGGGAGCTTGTATTCGGTATTTGGAGCCCCTGACAATAGAGGAATCAGAGGCCAAGCTTACTAAGAAATAAGCTGATGGCTGTACCTTTGCACCCCTATCCAGAGAGAGCCCTAGCCCGATCGCCCATTGCTACCCCTACGCTACCTGGTCTTATCAGCCCTATTACTAGGATTGGCTATCCGGTCCTATCAGCCCTATTACGAGGATAGACAACACACATTACGATGTTCTATCATTTAGCATTACTATTACGATGATGAGCGGGTTTAGCTTATTATGGTCCTATCATAAGGTGGAAGTCAGCCAGCCATTCAGTCGCCAAAAGGAGAAGCAGACAGGCCATGCCATTCAGTCAGTAGCGGGATATTATTTGCTTATCAATCATAATTATGATCCCATGCTAAGGTCACTCGATGATTGGTTCTTCGTCTCGTGTGATCATGCAACCAACTGGTATCTAACATTCTTTGCCCGTGCAACCAATCAACCAACTGTCTCATTCGAGTCTCCTTCCTATCCTGCCGCTCAATAGAGCCATTCCAGGAGGTAGGGCACTCGCTCTCATTCTATGTTTGCTTCCATCCCATGCTTTCGCACTTCAGCGTCGATAACAATCTCCAGGAACTATAGTTACGCGGGCAGGTACCCCTCTCCTTTCGGTCGAGTAGTTAAAACCGCATGACCTCCCGCTGGTCGGTCCCAGGCCCCTACTTATATAGCTGGCCGCATTACCTTTTCCACCTTGAGACTTAAATACCGGGTTCTTTACTCGACTGAAATGGGACCGGGGGAGCGCAGGGAGAAGCAACCACTTTAGGGTGAGGCAAGACATCGAAGCGCAACTCTCTAAACCCTTCCAACCTTAGTTTATGTATGACCGGGCCTCTACCTCTATAGCGGCCCTTCCTCGCTTGACTTCTGATGAGTGTGTATTTTGCCAGGCAAATCTCAATTTCAATTGGGAATGCCAGGAGGGGTTTGTTCCTTGAGACTGGCCCACTCCAGGCCAATGAGAAAAGGTATTGATTCATTTCATGCTCGCCTCCCTCTACCGGTAAATAAATAATTGGATAACTGCTCGGGCTGAGATCTTCTATTGGCATGGTTAGCAGTTGCATCAAAGGGTCGTTCTAAGAGTGGAAACCTCGAATCCATTCGTCGAGTCCCTAACTCTTCTACTTAAGCCAGTGAGGTGAGTGAATGAGGCAATTGGATTCGGTGAAGTGAGACCTTTTCTTTATGATTGGCCTGGTGTAGCCGAATGTCGATCATACGTACCCTAGGATTGTGATATTCTTCGCCGTTCTATAGTGGTAGTGGCCCCGATAAAGTGATACCTCATCTCACAGCCCTCCGCAGCTTCAAGCAAACATACATGAAATGAACCGGCAAGTCTAGTATTCTGCGGTATTCAAGCTGAAAGGCAAGGTATCGGGTTTTCACTATTCTTTTATATGTTATATCTTATATGCTATATCTCGCAACCCAAGTAATGAAGGATTTTACCTCGCATAGTTAGTTATGATACCCCGCTGTAACGAATGGTTAAAACTCCGAAAGAGAGTACTTATATTTATAAATCCAATCACCTGTTCTCTACCCTGGCGGAGACTCAAATACTTTACCCCGCCATGAAAGGTACAATCTTTGGGAGCCATGTATGTGAGGTTATACTTTTCCTATCCCTACTCAGAGAGATACCCTTTCGCTCTTCTTGCTCGACTCGATAAATATGAACGCGGTTAAACCTGCAATCACCAGTCAAAGGTTTTCACTTAACCAGGCCAGATTACTCTGGGAAAGCAACTCATCTAGCCAAGCCAACCCCATAAAGGTAGATGGAACCAGCCTTATCACCAAGAACTCACCCTATCGTAGGCTAAAGCGATATGAATTTATGAACCTGGGCAGTTGATGAGGGAACCAGGCCCCTACTTATATAGCTGGCCGCATGACCAACTTTTCATAGTCGGTCCTAGGCTCCTAGCACTTTCAGGTCCCAGGTTACGCATGACCAACTTGGTGACATTCCCTATCGATTGGTTGGAGAGAGACTAGATCTAAGATAAAAAGGAAATCCTCTATAAAAAAAGAAGAATACAAGCACCACAGGAAATGATTTCTTTTTTCCCCTTCCTTGAAAGCAAATCAAAACACCAGCCAGAGCCTTTAAGATAAGAACACCAACGGACAGATAAACTACCCTTACATTCTTAGCTATAAATATCGAGGAAAGAGCCAGCATCATCCCATCAACGACATACAAAACATCCAAGAAGTCAAATATTTTACTAAAGGATGTGGCGCCTCCGGAGGACATAAAAATGTATCCATATATTAATTAGAAAAAGCAGATTCTCTATCTCACCTTAAGCGCGGAGCCTTACCTGTTCTTTGTTAGCGCGAGCAGATAGTTATTACATACAGAGATACTTACCTAGAGGGGAGACAGCCAGAGATACTTACCTAGCCTAGAGGGCAGACAGACATGCAAAGGAAATTTTATCTATTACTCATAGGCAAACACTCTTCTCTCAGCTCTTACCGCCTCATTTAGTTCGTACCGCCTTATTTTCGTTTAGTTCCTACCGCCTTATTTAGGTCCTACCGCCTTATTTAGTTCGAGGAAGTGGGGCAAAGCAAAGCAAGGGGTTAACGAACCAAGAGGAAGTGGGGTAAAGCAAAGCAAGAGGTTAACGAACCAAAGCGATACCTAAGCAAAGTAAACCACAGCAAAGTTCACCATAGGCCTAACACTGCCTTCTTTATCTCACTTACGATTGCAAAGCCAAGGGTTACACAACCAAAGTCGTAGCCCAACAAAGCCAAGGGTTACACAACCCAAAGCCTAGAAGCATTGATTCAGGCTTACTAGCTTATACTTAACTAGCTCTTACTCGAATACATTTCAAGTGAGAGCAGATCAGGAAGAGATTAAAGCAGAGACTCTAGAATGGACAGGAGATACCTCTATCTTACCCGTACTTAGGGTGAGAGGAGATAGTTACAGGGTCCCAGCCAGATTAGCTCTATTACCCAGAGGCAGAAACTCTTATCTCTATCTCTTCTATCTCTTAATCTCTCTCTTAACGGTGCTTAGAGTGAGGAGATAGTTCAAGGGTTGGATGCTAAGGTGCTTAGAGTGATAAGGATGATAGTTAGTTGAGTTAGAAGGATCAAACACTTATTTTTGGCTAAGCTGCCACGAAAGGGGGTTCCTTTTTGGTAAAAATAACTCCGTGCTTGCACCTTGGCCCAACCAAGTACTCATGCCTCCAAAGGGAATTAACCTTGTGTTAGAGTTTACTTGCTGCTCCAAGGTATTATCCTTCAGTGGTGACGTAGCAGCGATGAGTAGATCCAATGCAACAATGATTAGAAAATCCAATCTCGCCTAGATCTTTGTGCATATTGCAGCTACGAGGAAGGCGCATTAGGTAGGTGCAGTGGTTAAGTAGACTCAATGGTTGAGACGCATCCATGCAACATGCATGCGCCATCTTTAGAAAGTGCTATTTTCATCCTTAGTTTAGGTGTAGTTCTAATTTAGATAGAGCACATGATTAGAGGGAGTTCTGGATTTAGCCCAGGCCCAGTTTCCAAGGAGAGAGGCGCATGCATGTATACAACAAGTTTTCTCCTAGTGGGCACTCTATTCTAGGCTACCTTATCGTTGCATGAAGGCGCTCTCTTCCCAAGGGAGGCGTATGCATTTAGGGTTGGGGTTTCTCTCTTCAACCTAAGTGCACCACTGGTATGGCCTTCCTTTTTTGAAACTCAAGTTTCTCCAATTCTATAAAGGAGATTGAGGGCGTTTCAATAGAGTGTGTATTAGATGAGAGATACATTAAGTTTTGAGCATATTGCTTTGTAATCGTTGTTTTCAGTGAATAGAAGGTGATTGAGTGCTGTTTACTTTGTAAACACTGTTCTAATTTCCAGAACTCTTATTTTCCTATAGAATGCAGTGTCTGCACTTATGAATCTACAGTCTAGATTTTTGAGTATACGTAGTCAATAGGTTTTTATAGGCGTGTTCGAATATTCAGATTCATAGTCTAGGATCTTTATTTATTAGTGCAGATCTGTGTATCATGTCATAAAAATTTCACATGGTATAAGAGTTGTGCATCTGAAATCTTCTAGGATCTGTGTATGGAGAAGGCTGCTCCCTGTGAGAAGGAGCTATCGGAGGATTTCAGCAGGTGTGATGCCCAAAAGACTCCAAAGATTGGAGTGATATACGCCTGAGATAGGCACACGAACCTGTGAGGGGTTGTGGGTGAGATGCCTGTGTAGCTCTAGTGATTGGAGTGCTGCTCTGCACCTGTGATAGGTTGCTTATTTGTTTTATTTCTTGCTTATTTTTTTGTTTTAGGTGTGTTCAGAAGTTACAGGAATGGCTAACTTGGGTCTCAGAGAGTGCGATCACTTAGAGGGTGCTTTCGACTTTACACCTTGGAAGTGCAGGCTTAAGATGTTGGAAAAGTTTGATCTTTGGACTATATTGTATAAGAGAAAGCTATAGTGCCCATCGATCTCGCACCATTGGCTGAACACAATAAGAAGGTGGCCAAAGCGAAGAGAATCATCTTGGATTTCGTCAAGGACCATTTGATCCCTCACATCGCGGAGAAGAAGTCGGCTAAGGATATGTATGATGCCTTAATCACTTTGTACTAGAGTGTTAATATTTCCCGCAAGATGCTTCTGAAGAACAAGCTCACCGCCACACACATGAGTGACACGGTGGCTAGCTACTTGATTAAGATCATTGAGTTGAGAGATCAGTGCGCTGCTATTGGGATGAAGGTTGAGGATGAGGAGTTGGTGCCCATAGCACTAAATGGGTTCTCTACACCTTGGGAATCCTTTGTACAATATGTCTTTGCTCGTGAGAAGCCACTTTTGATAATCTTTGGGACGACTTTGTCCAAGAGGAAACAAGGCGAGAGATAGTTGCACCTAGAGTGGATGAGATCTAGAATCTAGCCCTCAATGGGAAGGTGAGGAGAGGAGGTGAAAAAGGAGGATTCGGGAGGGGTAAAAAGGGAAAGAAGCAATATTCGAGTTCTTCGAACTAGGGGAAGAAAGACTTAAGTAATGTGAAGTGTTTCAAGTGCCACAAGATGGGCCACTATGCATCTCAATGTCCCGAGAAGAAGAAGGCTAAGGGTAAGGGCAAGTAGCAGCAACAGACGCGGTTTGCAGGGAGTGAAAAATATTTCGTCGGAGTGGATGAGTTAGCATCCAAGCATGATACAACTTTCTCCATGGTTTCGTGCCTTTCCACTAACACCATCTTTGGTGTAGGGTGGCATGTGGATAGTGGAGCATATAGTTAAAGAGCATGAGGCCGCATACAGGTGGAGTTGGGCGATGACGCCACATATCCAGTTATTGGAATGGGCTCTGTCTATTTCCGCATGCCTTTAGGTGATGTTCTTTAGCTACATGATGTTTTGTATGTTCCTGGTTTGACTAACAATCTTCTTTCAGTTTCAGCCGTGACAGATCTTAGGTGTGTGGTTGAGTTTGACGATCAACAAGTCATTGTTTTAAACTTAAAAATATTTAAGCATTGTGTCAAATTCCTGGACAGCATAATTGTGTTGTAATTTATGCTTCGTTTGGTGTCCTTATCTACCTTTTGTCTCTACATACTATTATATTGTAGCAGTGCCAAGCTGTTCATGAGGCGGTGCCAAAGATAGAATAAATAGGTTATCTCCTGGCTAGCGCTCGTAGGAGGAAGGAGGGTAGGCTAACGCACGCTCGATGCGATCAGTGCCTTACGAACCATCAGTGCGTTACAAAGATCAATAGCGATGGACCTAAACTGATCGACCTATTATACCAGTTCAGGAAAGGTATAACCTTGCGTTAGCGAGGAGATACTGCTCGCCTGACATAAGGAGGGCCTCTGTTATGCTGCTCACCTTACATAAGGAGGGCGAGGAGCCCAACCTTACCTTTCGAACTATAATTTTATACCTCTCGAACTACTCCACCGAAAGGAAGGATATATTCTTTTAACTGGATCCTGCGGAGCTAGTCAATATAGTTAATAAATAAAGTAAGAAAAGACTTAATTATTAGCTATTTGCTTACGTTCGTTATGATGTACGGCGTTCGTGGTGCCCAGCCTCCTCCCTCCTATTCCAATCGTTTTGTCTAGGAAGGAGGGAATTTTTAACCACCATAGCGGCACCTTGCTACGCCCGATGAAACAAAAGATAAATTCATGCATGTCTTAATGAATGCCCAGGATATATACATAAATTAATCACTTTGAAATAAGAAATAAAGAAAGGGAAAAGAGCAATGCTATGAAGCCCCATTATTACATAAGTAATATTCCTCGATACGTTTCAAGCTCGATGGCGGCCCTCAACCTCTCCTTAATTGGTAAGCAAGCGAATAAATGCCCGCTCCTCCGGACCCGATCGATAAAGAAAGAATCGGGGGAGATCAGGAGGTCGAGGGATAATAACGGGGGGAGGATACGAGTGGATGGAAACAGCCGCGGGTAAACCAATCAGAAAACCAATCAATCTTAAAACGCCTGCCTATCACACCGGCTTCGAATGCTGCATCAGATATTTTCTCATCAATATCACTTTTGATCCGGAGCTGCCCCTAGCTCGAGATCTATTAGCAAGCAGCCTGGCCTTGGAGTGGTTTTGGTTTCAGAAGAAGCATCTCGACCCGGAACTGATCTTGATCCTCCATATACATACATGAGATCTTCTTCCCGAAAATAACCCTCTCTCATTCATTTTTATTTCACTTTCAGACAGAGATTTATAATAATAGGAATATGCCATGGATCAAGCCGGAGCTCTGGTCGGATAGATGCGATCGAGCATTGATTGCCAAGGCCTTCTAGGGTCTTTATGCTATCTCTAGTTACCGACATGCATTATACCGGGGGTCACCTCTCCGGCCGGTGGGGGAAGCCCGTTCTACGAACCCAGAAACGTGACGTGGCCAAAGTTCCCCGGCGGGTGACCTCACTTAGAGTCTTTCTCACTCGTGTGCTCCGAGCGAGCTCGATCAAAAGAAAGAAAGGCGTAGCATATTGAAAGCCTTTGAGGGGAATAAATATGAAGCGTAACATAGGTATATTGAAAGCTAGGCGTAACTAAATAAGGCTAATTAGAAATAAAGAAGGCTAATGAATTACATAATTAGATCTCTCTTTCTTTGTATATGTAATGAATTACGCTTGCCTTCTTTTCCTTAACACTTTGTTTGGAGAAAGGAAAGGGGCGAGTCACTTAACGTCCCTCGTACCTCACCCACTTAGGGTGAGGAACGAACGCGAGACCAAAGGGAGAGGCCCTTGAGGGACCTTTTGATTAATAATGAAGTGCAACAACGGAGAATGCACCTAAAGTATTTTACTGTTCCGGCCGTCACGTAATAAGTCTTAACCTCATGCCCTGTGCCATCCAACCAATATTGAGTACTTCACGCACGTCGGGAAAGGAAGCACTTGGGATAACGGTCAAGTAATCACTTGGGTGGGATAACCTTGCATCGCATCTTTCTGGCTGGTTCGAACGATGGAGTAGTTGGAGCCAACGAATAAAGGCTCTTTCCGTAATCCGGGAGCTCTCTATTTTTCCTATCATGTTTCTCCCATAATTATTATCCCTATCCATAATACAAATCTTATTGATGTGTACTACTTTTTGACCTGGTGCTCGAACTAGTCATTAATGGTAAATTTAAATCCTTTCGGTATGCGTTGCGAACACCTTCATTTTTGGGAGTCTCCTATTTTATCTGGAGAAGCGAGAATCATCGGAACGAATAGAGCAGATGGTCCAACCGCAGAACTTATTATTTTTCATTACTTCCATGGTCGTGCCTCGTGGCACGGCAGCACCCGTACTATTGAAATGGTTCGTCGGTAGAGATGTTCCCACAGGTGCTCCTTCTTCCAGTGGCACTATAATCCCTATTCCTACATCTCTATTACCCTCTCTAGTCTATCTACATCCCAGGGGATTCATACGCTCTATGGACGAAGCGAAAGGTATAGTGTTGGTTGGAGCAAGCCGCCCTATTCTATTACCAAACATAATTGGGAGAAGCTCACCCGAAACTAGAGCTAAAGACGCATCATTTTGCTCCGTTCTCGTTCTTCATTTTATTCTTCTCGGATTCATGGGAGACTTGTCATATCCAGAATCTTTCCGCGGTGTGCTCCGTTTACTATTATTTCGTACCCTTCTCTTACCATACAATCATGGGCGCGATAGGTTAGCGAACAAAGGGCTCCGAAGAAAACGCCAAACGCTTCGGCCCAACGGGAATGAGCAACGACGAAATGACAAGATAAGGTGCCCCGGGAGCTTGTGCCCCCCCCCACCCCCCCATTTGGAAAGAAGGGAATTCGGGCCTGTAGCTTTCCCCGTCCCCCCTTCGTCGGGTGGTGCTTGTGGGGGGGGTGTGCCACCCGAGGCAGAAATTGGGCTTGAAGCGCGTTCTCTCGCCAACCCAACGAGTCGACTGCTGATGGCTGTTGGTCACGGCTACTACCGAAAAGCTCCAATGAATATGAATCTTTCACATGGAGGAGTGTGCATTTTCATTATGGGTGTGATTTTGTCGCGCGACCCGTGGCTGGCTTATGTGCGACCATAATTGCTGGAGGGCCCACGCCTCCTATTTCTTCAGGGCGGGCGGCGTGAACTCCGGTTCAATTCGGGTATTCAATCCCGCCGCTGAGATGCTCAGTTGACTCCTGAACCTTGATTGATAGGAAAATGGCTCATCCCCAAATTCGTGCATGAGGGTCGGGAACTTTGGATGAACCAATGTGAATGGGTGTAAGCCCCGCTGCTCGGAGACACCCAGTGCTGACCACACTGAGAGACACTAGTAATCACCGCAGGTAACGCCAGTTGGCGAAGTGGCGTTAAGCATCCCCAGCGGTACGGAAAGAGAGGTCGTGATGATACCATCTACGTCCGTACCGCTCCTCGTGGAGTAGATCCCGCATCCAACCATTTTATTGACCAGGGAACGGGAGAATTCCCACTAAGCCCCGGTTCAACCGGCGGGCCAGCCGGGCCGTGAGCGCGGTGGGAACAGGATATTCCCAAAAAGCCAAAACCTCCAGGCTCGCCAATGAAGGGCCCTGATGTTGGCAAAGCCAACCACGCCCCCTTCTCCTTTTTCCATAAGGATGGGTAGGGCCGGGGGGGAAAAAAAGCGGACGTGGGGACTCGGGGCCAATGGCGAGCGAGGAATGAGATGGGCAGTTCATTCTCTGCTCTGATAGGCAAAAAAGATTGGTCAGACGACAATTATTATTTATTAGCCGCCGCTTACTCTATTATATAAATACCGTATATAACACAAAAAAAGATATCCAAGTAAGTCTTTAAGTAGCCTCTGATTTTACGAAGGATCTCTATAACGTATTGACTCGTATAATTTCGGTAATTAGCCAGGGAGATAAGTGCATACATAAGGAGAATAACTCCATAACAATGTTCCACCACAGCCCACTCATTTAAGGCGTTAGGCGCCTACTTTTGTTATAGACGTATTTTATACAGTGAAGGTCTTCATTCGCCAATGAAATTAAGGGCCATTAAAATACTTTCCTGGGGCCCCCTTTACTGATTACCCCAAAAGACTTTCCTAGAGCTATTTGTCTTAGTGCTGTACCACGCTAACTCAGCCACTAACGACTGCCCTAGTTCGCGCGATAAGGATATGATAAGGAGAGGACACAACACCTTAGAAAGAACGCGCTCTTTGAGGGGAATAAATAAAGGATCGGGACCTTACTTTACTTGCCCCATGGGAAGAGCCGTATGAGGCAAAAACTCGTCCCACGTACGGTTCGGAGGCCGAGCCCCAGCAGTAATGGTGCGGCTCAGGTCAACTAGCACGGAAAAGATACAGTTTACTCAACGATTGCCTTTGGGTTCCGAACTCCATATGGGGAAGGAGCGTTGTTGTTTGCGGGGTATTGATCATTCACATGGACCCACTTTTCATTCCATTTGTGGTAATTTGATGATCTATAAACCGTCCCTAACGAACCCATTAATGTTCGAGCATGATGAATCACTTCGTGCCATAATCGACCTGTTTCCAATCCACTTTTCCTCATATGAGAATGGAAAACTGGATTATTCTCTGCATCGTGAAAGATCGTGGTGGATAAAGAATCGCGGACATAATAGTTTCTGGTTGACCATGTTCCCCGAAAAGAGATACTTTTTCTCCATTCAAGAAACGACGAGCACAACTAAAGCTACTATACATACAAATCTATTTACGGATCCATATGCTCCGATTGGAACTGGAAGTTTCGAAACAGGCGGCTGGTATACCACCATGATGAAACCGCCTCTTATTTTTCGCATTCGGATAGGATTTCTGTTGGCTCCGCCGGGAGGCTTGCGTAGTTTGTTACGTCAGCTCCAGAAGGATAAGTCGCATCGGAATCAAAAAAGTAAAGTGAAGTTCATAATCGCATAAATCCGGAGTCGAAGGAGGGGGGGGGGATGGCAGCCAGCCCCACCCGCAAAACGGAGGGTGGGCTCGCGTCGAGGTTCAACCTTTACCTAAATGAGGCCCCGGTAAGGCATTTTTTCTCAAGAGGGAGAGGGGTCCGGGAAGGTTATCCCTTTCCTCGCTACTCTACTATATATATAGGGGGGAAGGTATAACCTTTAAAGTGTTAAGAGATAGGCAGTTTCGTATACCCGGTACTGGTCGAAGCTACTTCTTCGATCGAGAATGGCGGTGTCGGCTCTGACTCAAGTGTGTGTTGGCTTGCCCACCCAGAAGATGCTAAGCGGTTCCCACTCTTTCGTTTGGTTGGTAGGAGTGCTATAAGTTCCGTCTCGATCTTCGATTGATGCAGGAAGTTGGTAGATCGGATGATAGATCCTCTCTTCGGTGAGAGTAAGTAAGCATTTAACCTGTGCGGTATAAAGGTTTATTCCAGTCGATTCATTTATCCGGTATCTGTCTGGAGTACCCGTATGCATGCATCGGTGTATCTGTGGATGGCGTATCTCCTGCTATAAATGTGTTATCTCGCAGTAAGTAAGTCTGACGTGTGTTATTCCGTTTTCGTCCCCCCTTTGTAGTGGAGTGGCCACTACTATACTATTATCTAAGGAAAAACGGGGGAAGGGGGGGGGGCGGGGAGCGGCCGCGACATCAATATAAAGGTCCTGGTCTTACCTCTAATTTGAACCCGGTAAGGTCCTGGTCTTTAGCTAGAAGAGTTGGTACTTACCGAGTTCAAATAAGGTTCGGGAATATATTTCAGTTTGAGGGGAAGAAAATAGTTGGAGAATAAAATAGTATCCTGCCCTTCTTTAGAAGGGAAAGGTCTTGAGCTCAGGTAAGGTCCTCGCCGGTCAACCCAGCCAGTAAGGTCCTGATCAACCCAGTAAGGTCCTGATCAACCCGGTCAAGTCCTGATCAAACCCCCCTTATCTAAAGGGTTCTTTATTTCAAGTCAATCCTTCGAAGAACCTGTCTCACGACGTTCTAAACCCAACTCACGTACCACTTTCATCGACGAACAACCGAAAGTGAAATGTGCGGCACTATAATGGGAGAGGGCCTCCGCCTTCCCTGCTCCCCCCTCGTAATGCCATAGACACCCGAAGGCCAGCTTTAACTATCACCTGATTTGATCATCAAGTTTCAAGCCCGGTGGACTTTCATTGTCCTGGAGATGCCGGGATTCGAACCCGGAAGCTTAGACCCAGAGGCTAAAGTGAGTCCATTCTTCATCTCCTTTTTTTTACGTGGTTCGCTGCCGCTACATCCACGAAAGAAAACCTTCCAGTATTAGGCGAAGAGCGGCCGATAGGGCGCTCGTAGCCGGCGCAGGCCCCTCAAGGGCCGAAGCCGTTTCCCCTCTCTCCTCAGATCCGTACCTGTCACGGTCGGATGGCAAGGACTACCATCTATCCTCGGCAATGAGAACAGGCAAAGAGAACCGACTATCGGCAATGACAACTGGTAATGACCTTATGGCTGCTCTGCCCGCATATGTCTCTGACCAGCTCTCGGCTATGACTGGTGCTATAGTTGAGTAAATGGAATAAATCAGAGCAGTTACAACAATTCAACGCGATCCTACAACTTAGGTTTCCAACTGACATTCATTCATAAAGCTAGGCTTACCAAAGAAAGGAGGTGATAGCTAATTGTGATAAATAATCAGGTGAGGTTCAAGGTTAAAGGCTTCTTGGTGGACTGGGCTAAAGATAGACTCCTTCCTGGTGAAAAAGGTCTTGGCTCTTGGTGGAGAAGGGTAAAGGCATCTGTTTCCCTTTTTATTGGACCTGTTTAGGCAGTATCTGTTGGACTTTTCTTGTTGAAGGCTTCTTATTTATGTTGTTGGGCCTGGCGATCCAGAGAAAGTAGCTCCGGTTGGTAGCCTATTATTGGAATACCCGGGTTGAATCTGATGCTGACGCTGATGTCGATGTTAAATATAAAATCCACTTTTTGTGCCCCAATGAGGTGAAGATTATGCGCCTCCGACCCGATCAAAACGAGTTGTGATTATACAAAAATGTGGAATTAAATGAAATGCTACGCACCTCTTGTTTGTACCATTCTTTTCAAAAGAAGGATCATAAAAGGTATAGCCTTAAGAAGAGGTACTAGCTTAGTCTGTGTAAAGCCAGTTCCATGGAAAACTAGCCATGCCTCCGGTAAGCCATAGAGTAAGACCATAGAGTTAAAGCCATATCTCCTAGCCTTTGTAAGATGACTCTTCCTAATCGGTGACCACCTCACTCTAACACTCGGTATGGGTTCTTCCGGCTGCGAACGAACAATGGCGAACTGCCTTTTTATGGCGGCGAACAGAAAGCATATGCCAAGGGGAAGGCAAGGGGGAAGGTGTAGTAAGGCTAGGTAACAAGTCATGCCAGTATTGGTGTTTTGTGTACTCGCTCGTTGCACCCGCCATCCCCCACCATACTTGAAAGACTGTGCTTTTCCCCCCATACTACTCGAAAGACTACTGTGTTTCTTCCCAAACCACCCCTACTCTTTTTCGCTCAGCTTCAATCTAACTTTCATCGGAGGTAAAGAGGTCGTTTCGTTCATAGGTGTTGTTCGGTCGGCAAGGTGAGTTCGGAAAGGGGTAAGGGTAGTAAGGTAAAGGTTCGTTCGGAGGCTGCATGTCGTAGGTCTCCATAGAGTGCTTGAAGTGTGAGTATGAGAATTGCTAGGTAAAGTTGTTACCATTCATCAATGTTAAGCCGTGACCTATTCATTGGTAACACATTATGCCAGGTAGTATCATCGTTGATTGGTTAATCGGTGCACCTAACTCCCATCACAACTTCCGGATTTCATTATATATGTGAAAACACAAAAACACAACCGTGCATAATAACCACCCACCTCCTAACACTAGTTTACTTCCGCCACTTCCCTTAACTTCCGCTTAAGCTCAGGTTCGCTCAGCTTCAATCTTTCCTTCGTCCACTCTTTCGGTAACACTTCAAGCATGGATGTGTCAAGTTAAGCATCCTGTTACTAGTCAAGGATGGGGGAGGTGGGGCCCCCGTTCGGCAGGTCTGGGGCGGCAGAATGGGAACTTACAATGTCTAACATAAAGCGGGAATGGTAGGATTAAAAGTTTCATTTCCCACCCAAGGCAGTATGGATGAGGTTTCAAAGTAAGAGTTTCAGGAGGTTTCCAAAAAGTAGGTATCATAGGTTTCAAAGGAGTTTCAGGTCCCAAGGATGAGGGTCCCAAGGCGGAGGTAATAGGCATAGGTTACCAAGTAAAGTCCCAGGGCTGTTGGTTCTGGCTGAATGCAAACATACTATTTGAAAACAGAATGCGGATTGAAAGGTGAGGTCAGAGACTGTATGGATGATTCTAGCTAGGTGAGGTATTAGGGAGGCATTTAAGGATGGTCCCAAGGAGTGCATAGGCTGTAGGGTCTAGGGCATAGGTTACAAAGTATATTAAAAAAGATTGCATTATATACGTGCATATACAACTACAATAAGCAAAGCACAACCTGAAACTCCTTCACTTCTTCTGTCCCCTTTGGTCACTCCTCACGGCCAGCCCTCATCTGTGTAAGAATCAAATTAGTATCGGTGGTTCATTTACTTGGTGCGCATCATCTACAAGGAAGGGAGGAATGGGCGTCGACACGATTGAAGGCAGAGAGAAAGGGTCGGGATGGAAGGCAGAGAGGAAGGGGCGAGAGGGATACGGATCTAGGTCCATGATATTGCTATGTTGCGAGTCGATCTGGGTTGGGGGAGCACGATATAGTACCACGATATAACTTTTCATGGTGCAAGTCAATATGGGTTGCGGAGACAGAGTGCAAGTCAATATGAGTTGCGGAGACATATTGATGGGTTTGCGTCTGTATCTCCTCTGGCGGGCACCACCGTTACGTTTGCTGGGCGGGCATCACCGGTTGCTTCATGTTTATGGGTTGGCGCGTAGCTTCATGGCGCATACCGAAATGACCTTACCCTACCTCATCTACACAATATGAAATGACCTTCCCGACCCACCAATCCGGTATGACTTTCGGGGATGATCTTCCGGGTGACTTACCTTCCGGGATGTCTTTATGGACCAGCTAATCCGGGTGACCTTTCAGACCTTCCGGGTTACCTTCTGGACCTTTCTCGGACCTGTAAATCCGGACCTTTATCGGGACCTGTAAATCTGGACCTCTCTCCAGGCCTTTCGATGCGGGCCTTCCTCCAGGCCTTTCAATCCGACCTTTCAATCCGGACTTGCCTTGACTGCCAAATGAATGCCGGGAGATGTCTATGTCTGTATAAGGGAAAAATGAATTCTCTCATTCGAAGCCTAGATACTGGGGATTACGTTACCATCTGCCCGGAACACCTACGAACTTGCTAATAACCCGCTAAGCTAAAACTGCCTTAGAAAAATAGACACCTAACGAAACCCTTACTGCACGGAATCTGCTCAATCTCGATTTTTCACGGGATCATTCACTCTGAACAGGCTCTGGACCAGAAGCACGCGCAACGTCAGTTTCTGCCCGGTATATAATAAAATGAAACTCTCCCCGGGTCTGAGTCTCAATTTAGAATTTTATAGAAGCTATGGAAGAGGAGGGGAGGCCGGGGTTAAGGAACTATGTATGAATCGGATTCCCTCTGAGACTGATGGATGGATGGATATGAGATGAAATACCTACCTTGAGGCAGCTTGAGCGGCCCTGGGAGGGATACTTCGATATCCAGATCCTCGAATGTAGCTTGATTCCTGCGGTTAGGGATGTGCGTTTTGACAATGCTTTAGGTTCGAAGTGGTATAATGATTCAACTGCCTACAAAATGACGGGTTCCAGGAACACCTAACACGAACAGAATCAGAGGCGGGGAGCCGGCTTGCGGGGTGGGTGGATTCGGTTACTGCTGCCACCCAACGTGTAGGCCACCACCCCATTGTGTGTGTGTGCTTTTGGCCCAAAATCCAGACTGAGGTATCACCTACCTTAGGAGGTCGAACCTGATCGTTCGGGAAGTGTCGGGGAGAACCCTCTCGCCCACCCAATGATCGAAGTGAAATAGATATAGTTTCGCCCGCTCGGATCTGATGAAATGAGATTCCCCAGCTTACCCAACTATTCATTGGAATAAGTCTGGCTAGAAGTCAGGTCAGTAAAGAAGGAAGGTGTTAGCTTTAAATATATAAATTATTAGCCTTCGAAATCAACGCCTCTTGTTTCTCTTCTCTTAGCGAGCGAAGGTCCTGGTAGTAGTTCTATGGAGGGTTGGCTTTACTTACCTTCCTTCTAGGGTAATAGACCTTAGCTTGCTGGAGGATCTAATATTTATGGAGGCCCTTACCTTACACCACGGAAAAAAGAAAGTATACTTCGTACAGTCAGAGGCTATTAAAAGACTTACTTTCTTGGCCCAGGAAAGAAGTAATAGAGAGAGAAAGAAACACTTTACTTTAGGAGCGCTCTGACCTTTCAGGACCTGTCCTCTACTCTATAGGAGGTAAGTTACTTCCCCCCTTATCCTTATAGATAGAGCCCCGCTAGCTGGCAGGAGAGATAATCTCTATCCTTATAGCGGATAGGGTAAGACTTTCTATCTAGCAGGTAAAGAGAACGCGGAATTGCCTTCTCCCTAACGGTATTGATGAGACCCTACCGAAAATGGATTGCCGATATGAGAGAGACCGGAGTGGTTTGTTATGCGATTATGTATGGGTGTTATGCGATCGATTATGCACGCTAGCCAGCCAGCCAGCCAGTAAGGAAGGTATGGACCTGACCTTCTAGCTAGAAGGACAGGCAGCAAGCTTGTGACACTCTCCCTCCTGCCTGCAGCCTGGAATATGAGGCACCTGCTGCCTGTTACGCTATTTTTGACTGCCTAATATTGCTTTTATTTGCGACTGCTATTACTATTTTTCCTTGGCCCGTGTACACCAGGTACGAAATGCTCGACCAAAGCGATCCATAGCCTATTTGTCTTGTCAGTCGGCTAATAACTTTTAATGGCCTTTTAATGGCCCATACTAGAGGAGCATCGGGAGAGGAAGTGTTGCTTTACCGTAAACTATTATATCATTTCGGTCACTAGCCAGGCCAAGCTAGAGATAAGTGCATAAAGCCAAGTTCTATAGTAAGTTACAGAACTCCAAAGCAAAAAAAGTACGAAGTCGCTCGACCATCGGGAGAGGAATACCGGGCTTGAAATGGCTCCGCCTTTCCCGAACTATTGACCTAACGAATTAATATAGCGCGGGGGAGTAGTGGGATAGACTTTTAGAGTGTTAAGAAAGAATTACCAATTTACGAAGTAATACCCCCAAGCCTATTATTATATAATCACCAAAGCCTTAAAAGAAAGCCTTCACGAAGGATAAAAGGCCAAGGAAATAAGCACTTCGCCTTACCTACGAAATAAAACCTACCTATAGTAAGCCTTTTTTTGTTTCAAGTTCAAGCCGTTAGGGCGGGTGATTTTACCTACTCTATCTATTTTCGAGGGGGGCTTTCTCCGTCCTGAGTGGAGAGAGAATGAGTCGACCTCCAGAGGTGTCGACAGAAGAATAAAATAGATTCATCTGTCCCCCCTTCTGCAGGCACGGCGACCTGTGGGACCGATCAAGGCCTGGATCAGAAAAGGGCATTTGGTTCCGGAAAACCACTTCCTCGCCTAACTTCGGTTCGGCTTCCTTCTTTTAAGCGGCAGAACCAGCGGAAGCGGCAGCATAAGCAGCAGAGAAAGCAGAGGCAGAGGCATAGTAAGTAACACCTGCAGCTGACCTTTCCACCAGTAGTATATCCAGCAGCAAAAGCAAGGGTTGCAAAACAAGTCGCAGAAGTCGGTCCAGCAGACAATCCTGTATATTATGTTATTGATCCAGTAGATCTAGCAGCTTAAGCACCACTAGAAGCATAAGAAGCAAAGGTAGCACCAGTAGATTAAGCAAGTGATTAGGCTGTTGATCCAGTAGCTTATATATATACGATGCTATGTACTCTTTGGTGCTTCGATAGGAGATCCCAGCATAAGGACAAGCTACGCCTCAGACCAATGCTACTAAGGTAATTAGACCTCCAGCTACCAATCACTTGGATACAAACGGAAGCTGTCCGACCCCAGTTACTATTAGAGAGCTAGTTAGAGATCGAGATGCAGTTCCACCAGTTGACTAAGTTGCAGTTCCCATATAAGATTCTGTTCCATTTCAGGTGTGTTCCGTCTTTCCCTGCTGTTCCCACTAATGGTGTTCCTACATCCTTTGGTGTTCCAATCAGTTTTCCGATGTTAGCTAGTGTTACTATAAGTTAATAGCTTTTGGACGTTGAAACATTTTATAGTGTTCCAAGCGGTGTTCCAGCAAATCCTATTGTTCCAGCATCTGTACGCGTTCCTACTCATGATGCAGAGGCAGAGGCAGTTGATTCGGTTGAAGCAAGGATAGCAGCAGATACATAGCCAGTTTACCGAGTTTAAGCAGTAAAGGCAAAAGCTCCTATAAGTGGTGTTCCGGCTGGATATCCCTGTTGTTCCTTAGATGCTCCGATATTTGCATGTGTTCCTAGAATACCTTCCTTCGCTATATATCTTCCCGAACTCGAAGGATCACTCTTTCCGTTACCTTATTCGTTCCTTCTGAACTTACTCTCTAGTGAAAGACTTCGTGTCAAGTCTAAAGGCAGGCAAGCGTAATTACATCTCTATTTACCAGCCCCTTCCATTAAGTCTAAAGGTCAATAGTTTGGGAAAGCCAAGTAAGGGAAGGAAAACCTATTGAAACTATGCTATTGGGAGGGTCTATTTGCACTACTGGTACAGAGACTATTAACCTGCTGTGGGGTACTTCCCTTTAGGCATATATAGCTATTCGAGGTAGGGGGGGGATAGCTGCTATTAAGCCAGTTGCTAATGCACGCTTAGAAGGGCAGGCAGAGAGGAAAGAGCACTAGGGGAAGGGGTACGGCGGAATCACCTCGACTAAGCAGGATCAGCCCCAAAGCAAGCGAGATAAGCATATCAACTAGCTAGAACGCTTGTGAATAAAACCTATTCGTTGGAACTTCAATGGCCTCCTTTCTTATTGGATTTCGGGTCACCTTCAGGCACCCCATTTGGCTTATTATAAGCAATCTTTTATTTTTACCCACCCTGATAAGAGAAAATGACTATCAACTGGACCAGTAGTGAGCGAACCCAACAGAGCCATTGAAGAATCAGTTCATGAGGCAAGCCACGGAAGCAAGGCAGTTATAGAACGGAAGCAAGCAGGTTAGGGAACAGGACAGGGCGATAAGGCACCGCACCACCCACCTTTCTTCAGCCTTCCTAACTCTACATTGTCAAGTGAGACTCCGTGCCTCACTCTCTACCGTGGTGCTACCAATGAATCTAACCACTTCCGTGCCTCGGTAGGGAACAAGCCTTCCACAGTTGGTCGAGAAGCAAGCCAGCTATCCCAGCGAATTTAAGATCTCGCGTTACTTATACTGACTGGTCAATTTGCTAGTGAAAGGATGGCGTATCGAGATGGTATATTATATTATCTCACTGCCCTTGCTCTATGAAAGGCAAGACCTATCTATGAACCTTATCTGCATGGTAAATTCAGTAATCAAAGATGGCCTTACTCTCCCCTCCTCTTATTTATTACGGCCTGACCCTCTTCTTTCCAGGTACGGCCTGCCTACTCTCTTATGGTAATAAGTGCCTCACCCTCCCTATCTCTCTCACTAAAGCGAATTTTTATACTTATCCCTAGCCCAGAGAAAAAAGCCTTGAACCTGTGACCAAGGGCCTCAATCCACACCCACCTCACCAAGGACAACAGAGAGATGCCTTGGGGAAACCTTTTGCCAAGTACACTAAGTCCCGCAAATGCCAGCCTTGAACCTGTTGAAAGAAGCCTTCACCATTTTCTTTTTAGATTTCTTTATTTCTTGATTGAGGAGCTGGATTGAGTCTTTCCCCAAGAGCCAACCTATCGATCCATCCAGAGAGCTATCCCATTGCCCCCAGAGAAAACAGTTACACGCCGCCCTTACCCTTTACCCTTCCAGCAGGGCCTCTTTAGCATTTCACCTTTTGCCATAACCCTGTAACCTATAAATTCCACCTTCAGTCATCAACAGCCAAGGAAAGCCCACCACAGAAGGAGAAGGAAGGAATAAGCCTTTACCCGGGAGCCTTTCACCTTCTGCCTTCAACCTTGAACCCCTTAAGCCAAGTAGCAGCCAACCTTTACCCTTTGAACCTTTTGCCCCCGGGAAGGAAGGAAGGAGCCTCTCACCAGATGCCTTTTACCAACGAAAACGAAGCTGCTCGAACACGGACGGATGCTTTATGCTTGCTGACTTGAATAATGAATTGGATAGGGTTGCTTTCGATCCAAACAGGATTCTGACAAGGAGGGGATTTTATAAGCATGCTATAAGGAAGGTGGTTATTATGCACGGTGGATAATTACATATATAACACAATCAGTTAATAATTACTGCTTGAGTTACTTGCTTCTTTTGTTACTGGCTGGATTGTTTAATAAACGGGCGGCTGGCAGAAGAAATGACACGGGCTAAAGACACAATGGCTGGCCGAAGAATACGGGCTTGGATCGCTTCAACTTAGATAGAAGATGCCTGCCCTCTACCGCCCTAGAGATTTTCTCTTTATACTCACCTGCACCCGGGCCTCGATTACTACTTGAAGATCAGTAATGAAGGTTAGGAAGTGGGAATGAATGGCTTCAGTGAATGGATTCTATGTCTGGGCTGGGCTCCTGGGCTTTGATAAGAGGATTTACTCGGCTACTCTACTGGGCCAAGAGGCTTGGATACCGGGTTAAAGGGCGGGGCTAAGAAAGAGGCTTGGCTACTTGGCTGGAGAGATATTGATTGATTGGATTGCCAACAGAGAGATAGACCGGTGGAAGGAAAAGAAACGAAACAAAGAACCAGAGGAAGGCCCTTTAGCTCGAACTCTACCTATCTATACCGATAGCTACCGATACTATCTAACCTCTCTACGCTCTAATAGGCCCTCCTCTAACCTCATCCTTAACCTCATCCCTAGACCCGAGATCCTCTGCCATCCATCCTATGCCCTTGATCCCTACCCTCGATCTACCTAGAGCTATACTCCCCAAGATCCTCCTTTATATATAAAGGCAGTAAGAAAGTCAGAGATTGAAAGGCAGGCTAAGACGGCTTTCACGACTGGTATAAGGCGCTGATCCATAGAGCCTAACCTATCACAAGTAAAGCTGGGCTAAACGACACAACCAGTGGAAATGGAATAGCCCAGTTCCATAGAGATATAAAGTCGTTAGAAAGAGAATTTATCATTCTGAACTAAAGCTAAGAGCAACAAGTTGAACGGAAGGAAGCTAATTAGAGAAGTTTCATTTCACCTCTTGGGACTCAGAGTTCACTACTGCTAATTAGAACTAGTTGGATCAGAGCCAATTAGAAAGAGTTGTTAGTAGAAGAAGAAAAAGCTAGTTGAATCAGGCTTAGATAAAGCCCAATAGTATCAATAACTATTTGGACTAAAGATAGATTGAAAGATATAGAGAGATAGTCAGGCTTAGCGGCGAGCTCAGATGCCAAGTATCAATGTCAGGTAGGCGTCGATTCAAGAGTCGATGTCAGGCCAGGTAGCTATGTCTTCTTTTGTCTGTATATTAAACCTATGTCTTCTTTTAGGTTTTTGAACCGATGGAGCACGTCTTCTTTTCCGTGTTGGCTGGCCAGTAAGGAGCTGCCAAAGGGGACTGCTTAGGCTTCTGGGGGAGGGCCAAGCAAGCAACTTACAGAGCCTCACCCAACGGGGACAGGCATAACCAGTGTTCACTTTGTTGGTTGATCAAGCATTGATGGATCCCCTGGTTCCATATTGGCGACTGGTTTCCATATGTGATGGCAATGCACCGCACAGCATCCACCGGTATGGTATGGGATGGCACACGGACGGCGGCACAGCATCGGACGGCATTGAACGGAAAGGAGCTCGGGGGACGGAGAGATATGACCGGGGACAAAGAGATACAACACCGGCAAAGGAACAACCTGCATAGCCGAGACCAGGGGGGACACAGAAGAAAGATGCATGGAAGTTTATATTTGGTTCAATTGATTGAGTGGCACAGAGATGAGGTTATCCCCAGGATGGATGATGTTATTCAATTAGTAATGAGTACCGCTAATGCTCGATATCCGCAATCACACTGTATGTATGGAACATAGTTACTACACTGTGGTGAGGGAAATAAGACATGCCGATAGACAAATACACATCGAAGGACGGCACACTATGGCATTTTGATGATCACACAATTAGGGACCTCTTACGAGGAAAAGTATGGTACGCATTAGGAGGAATGTCCTGTTACAGATGTGATTTCGCTTACCGATCGAGACAATTGATGATCAGGTTCCGCAAACGATAGGGACATTGAGGTTAGTTAGACTGCTAGTAAGTCTGTCTTGCCGGGTGATGAGTCCGTGGGATATGCATCGGCAACTTGCTGCATGGAGTACATAGGTTATGGGTTTACAACTTGAGTACGTTTAGTTAGGGATTATGAAGACGTGGTGTTACTCCATGGGAGTTACACAGTTAGCTTACACAATGAGCCATATACAACACATAGCTGAGTTGCTTTATATACGTAGATATACTGGTGAATACTTACTATGCACCCGTTTAGGATCATTGACCAACAGAAAATAGACACATGCATGGGTTCATTCACGCTAGGATAGTTGTGCCCGGAAAAAAAGAAGAGTTGCTTTCATATAAGGGACGGGAAAAAAGAAAAAGGAAGGACCTGGAAGTAGATTGAATTTGTTACTTTCCGGCGGGACTAGGCTAGGGATGCCAGGGTAGGGAGGTAGTATATAGATCTTCGAGATGAGTGGGCCAACAAATGAACGGACGGATACATAACGAAACGAAGAAAAATGTGCGAGGGAAGTGGGGGGGGATCTCGCCTTCGTACGACCTAATCTATTACCTTTGCTCCCTCGAACAGAATTGTTACTTCCCCTTGCGATCATCCCGCTTCAACAGGACAGAAGCTTCGAACCGTGCACCTCCGTGGAAGGAAGCCCGCTACAGATATAATAGCTCCTACTTTCGTGGAAGGATCGCTCTTGATGAGGGAAGATGTAACGCGCTCGATTATATGCCTCCTTCTCCTCCCTACTCCTCATCCATCGATCAAATAAATAACCATCTCACTCTAGCCTTACCCCCAGCTACCGACGACCCTGCCTCCTTCCCTCTTGATTCACCACCCTTGCTCCGATTCGGAGATGTCGGAGATGTATGCGATGCACTTTTAGGTTGCGGCGATGCATTTTTAGGTGCTGCAATCCATGTGGGCAAGTGGCTTTCGAAAGGATAAAAGGAAGCCCGGGAAGAGAGAGCCCTAAACTAGCACGCAACCCATAGCTAAAGTTGCCCCTGTCAAGTTGATATAAATATAATATCACCCAGTGGGTTAGGATAAACCCCAATGCCGGTAATTTCCACATCCCAAAGCAAGAAAGATCCTCTACTATTTTAGGTCGAGTGGGTTCGTATCTCGCCCTCCTTTGGGTCGGGCGAAGACTAAAGTCCCTCACTCCCTAAGTATTTATTGGGGTGGGGGGTTAGACAAAATACATCTTCCCCTAAAGTAGACCTCTTCCTTCCCTTATATATATGTTTTGCTATTTCTAAGTATTGTTTCTCCTTCCCTTCCCTCCTCCGCCCCCTTAAAACCCCACCTGCCAGCCCATCCTATCTGTTTAGGGTGCAAGGGATTTGTTCTTTTCAGTAGAGATGATCCTTTCCATTTCGTTCACAAAGGGATCCTATCTATAAAAGAGAGTAATCCCTATTTAGAAAGAGGTGCTCTCCTTTGAAAGTGCACATTTCCTTTTCCCAATTATAAGAGAAATAGAGATAAATATAGATATCTCTATTATATATGATATTATTCATGCATTCAGATTTGAAATCCTAAATAGATAGAATGGATATTGATTCTATGCCATTCTTAGAAAGAATAATGGAGATCTCATTATTAATGAGATTATCCCATTCCTTCTTTTCATTAATCACAGGAGAGGACACTAAAGCTGAGCGTAAGCGAATAAGCTAGTCCCCTGAGCGAAAGCGAAGAAGCTAGAAGTTGTATCCATTCTTTGTAAAAAGAAAGATGCACTTATAAGAGCGTAAGCGAATAAGCTAGTACCCTCCCTGAGCGTCAGCGAAGAATAAGAAGGTATAGCCTTAGTAAGTTCCATGGACACTAGAGTTATTGCTTCCGAAACTTAAGCCGTAGCCCATGGTGGTAGCCTAGCCATATGGGCACAAGCTTTAGCTTTCTCCGCAGTAGCTGCATGGACACTATAGAATTAGCCTTTAGAGAGAGAGTACTAGGCCCTAGAGACTTTATAGAGCCAGTTCAAGCCCTAAGGCCTTAGAGACTGCCTTAAGCCGTACTTTAGACTGCCGGTACTAGCCTCCGTAAGTTCATAGTCGTTGTCTTAAGCCGGTAGAGTAAGGTCACCTGAGTCTGAGGCTGTTTCCGTAAGGCTCGTGTAAGCTTTAGCCCGAGTAATTTGCCTTAAGGTCTTTCTTAAGCGAGTGAAAGCGAGTTCAAGAGTCCGTAGAGAAATAACTACTAGACAGTAAAAACTACTAGTCCGCCCATGCACTTGAGATCTATAGTTGCATTCTGACTGGTTTAGCTCCAGCTTACTTATGCAGAACCAATAGAACCAATATCAGTTAGTAAGAGCATTTATTTCCACGTCCTCTGAGCTACCAGCGAAGAAGCTTCTCCATTTGAAAGAGTTCAAGCCTGTCCAGTTCCATGGCAGCCTTAAGAGACTAGCCAAGGTAAGTTGTATCTCCATAAGGTAACAGCTAGAAGGGCCCGGTTGTTTCGGTGACCACCTAAAATTGTAATACGTGTTCTGTGTGGCGCCTTGCTTGTTAGACATGTACTGGGTATCTTCCTTCATCCTTACGCGTACTACTGTGCCATCCTGGGTGACGTGTATTGGGCAGGCGGACTGAATGCGGGAATGGGATACTGGGAGAATGGTAGAAAGTGTACAGAGAATGCTGGGGAATGCTGTTGCCCTTATCTGGGTAATGAAAGGTACGTGCTATTGACGTATCAGTGGTAACTTGCTTTCCTGTAAGATGTATCAGTGGTAACTCTCTCCCCATAATACTTATCATTTTAGAGAATGAAATTGAATCAATTTGCCTCTCCAGGATACCACTCATCAGTTGCTTGCGAAGCGGCCCACCCCAGAATCTGTTGTCCCTCGATTGTACCTCGATGGGGAATGTAATTTATGCCCCGATGGGTAAGTGAGCTGGGATGGTTATTGAGATTGTGTTCATATTGGTAGGTGTGATTGGTAAAGATGGGTACATTATATGGGTAAGGCTGGGAGAAAGGCTGGTAGGAGAGGCGGGCTGGGAAGGATAACCCAGCAGCTTGCTTGATGGCGGGGATAATAACCGGGGATGGAGATGAATGGATGGATAGTGGGATGGATGGAATTCACCCGACCCCCTGCCACTTCCCCTGCGGAAAAACCAGGAAAGCCAACACTTACCGGGCTTGACGAAGAAAGAAATAAACATTATGAACATTAGGACACGCACCATGGGACGCGGTGCACAGAATGACCCCAGACAGACAGGGTGGACGCTTCGACCACGGGATGGCGTGCTTTGAGGCTTGACCGCGATGTTTATCTACGCTACACCCAGAACTTCTGTTTGATTGGATTTTATTTACTTATTTTTCTTTTATTTGATTGAGTTGATTGATGAGTCTTCTGCTTCCCCAAATAAGAGCCAACCGAATGATTAGGAGGTGGAGGAGGATGAGGATGAGTCGTCTTACCCAAACAGCCAACCGATCGAACCACCATTAGCCTTAAGCCATTAGCCTTAAGCCAGAAGCCCACCAAGCCCACCAAGTACAACAGAAGCCATCGGCCAAGTACACCCAGTGAGTGATTTATTTTGTTTGATTTACTTTATTTATAGCCAGTCTTTTTAGAGCGGTGGTCCAACGGACGGAGAGAGCCCACAGATAGAACCCCGACGGAAGGAGAAAGGCAGACAGACATGTTACCGGGAAGGGAGGAAGGAAGCTGGAATCCCAATCCTATGTGTGTCCAATAGACTGGTTTGCCTATATAGCAGGGCTTCGAGGCAGGTAAAGGACTGAGAACGAAAAGAGAGCCAGGGGGACTCCCCAGCACTCCTGCAGTTTCTTCTTCTCAAGAAGCTAGTTCTGCAGTGCCTTTGTTTTAAAGTATTAAGCCCCTAGAATCTATTGATCCCTATGATATTATCAGGGAAGAAAAAGAGAAAAAGAAAAGCACAAAAGGAGCCATCTCAGCTCTAGAGCCTGAAGACCCTCTCGCTCAACCCTGACTATTTCCCATGTATGGTGGTCTCACTGGTGAGCTCACCTTGACCACTTTTTAACCCCTGGCTGTTTCCGTATCAATGTGATATGGTACGCGTGGTTGTCGCGCTGTCGGTGTCAAGATTGATATGTCAACAGTAAAGATTGCCCTGCTAACTCGGCTGAGTCCACTGGCTTGGATGGGACGCATCCCTGGCTAGTTCCACACTGTCCTGGTTAGGGGCTTACATACCTCCTTTATATTTGTATGTTTTTATGGATGATTCTGCGTTGTCCAACATGCTCTCCGTGCACGACATGGATCATTACATTCCAGATGGTACTCTCGGTTGTCCTATGTCGACAGTCACACCATCTACGTTTACACTCCCTGCTGATGCGTTTACTACGGGTGCTATCCATCCCGCTCGTCGCTTTCCTCGATATATGCATAAAAATATCTCTGTATCCGCAACATGGGGTAGGTTTAGCCTTCCTCGTTCCCTTGCTTGTATGGCTATTCAAGCAATATGCCTGAAACTGGCAGTTTATCTCCTACTTGTATCTGTCTGTGATATGGGTCGTACGGAATGCAATTGCCCCGGGCCTGCGTGTTGCACGATGCGATGCGATGGGCTCTTACCCGCGTTCTTGGGTGGCTTCTTCACTGTACCTCCCTAGGCTTATCACCGGACCCATATCTAACTCAACTAGGAGTGACTTCCATGGTTTAGTCTAACGGGGAGGACCTACTAGTACTTCCATGACCTATCCCACCTACCATTACTTCTGCGCAGCCCCACCAGGGTATTCCTTCTCTGGGCAGATCTGGTCAATCCCACTCTGATCTCTCCTACTGTCTGTCGTTCTTGCTATGAGCTCTCCCTGGTTGTAATCCTTCCCAAGGTATAAGGCCTTTATCAGTTCAATGTAACTCCTTACGTCTCGCTATGGTCTCCGACTGGCTGTCTCTTTATGTCCACTACCTATAATCAAAACGGTAATCTAGGTGTTCCCGCGTAAGTCAGTGTGAGCAATGTGCTATGGGCTCACACGTTGGTCACACGAACAACCAGGAGCATTGATAGGCATGTGCCCCTGTTCGAAATAGGTATCCATATTTGTTCCAGGCGGGGGCCTTTTCAGGCTTGGGTCTAATAATCTATGGTTCTGGCTCCTCGGGTTGGGGTACACGATAATGGTAATCACGTTGTCTTTCTCTTATTCAAACTATATGGTAGACGTAATTTGTTTTCGATCTTTCTATAGGAGTTTCTAAGCCCCTGTGGGATGTCCCTGTTAGGGGAATCTCGGTAGTACGTGTTAGCGGTTGTGACTAGTAATAGGTCCAGGTGGAATCCGCCTAGTCAAAGTTTGAAATGGGCACGCTATAGTAAGGAATCACAGAGAGAGAAGTTATCATATCATAGAATATTTTGTTAAAACTACTATCCTCCCAACCAACCCCTGTGAAAATCATATAGATTTCGAGATTTGAGGGATCGTCCTGGATCACCTCCCGTAATGAGACCAAGCAACGTTTTCTCGCGAGAGTAGACGATTCGTGGTTGGTATTTTGAGGATCGACCAAAGGGAGAGGAAATAAGTACTGAGAAGCTAAGGCTCTAGAGGGCAGACGGTCCTGACTGGGTCAACCCTGGAGCAGTCAGGTAAGGTCCTGTGCCGGCCGGTGTCAAGGTAAGATCCTTTCAGGCGGAAAGGTCCTTACTGTGCCGGTGAAAGGTAAGGATAACCCCCATCAAATCCCATCTCCTAAGCAGAGCGAAAAAGAAGGTCCTGAAAGAAAGGACCTTACTCTCTCTCCCAATTGGTAGGTAATAGTGGTCGATGATAAAGGGGGAGTTACATTCGCAACTCACTCTATGTTCCCGGCCTGGGTGATATTCCATCTTTCTTTCCAAGAGTACTACCCCGTACGTAGTCCATGTCTGGGGAGGTGCGGTAGAGAGGTCTCCCACTTAGATCCCCGTTAGCATATTCGAGAGAGATAAGGTGCGAAGCCGTTAGGTAGGTTTTTACGGTCCGGAGCCAGCCGGTAATGGACCTCGCGGACAGCCAAGCTAACCTTTGTTCCACCGCCCGCTACCGAGACGATTTCTTTATGCCCATCGAATAACCTCGAGATGCTAATCCACGAGAAACGATACGAGGAATGCGAAATAACTTATATACGGAGCGAGAGCGACCAGTGAAAATACATCGGTTTCTTACTCGTGCAAAGGGACTATTTCTCGGCGACTTAGGCAACTTATAACGATGTTTGTCCCGCATGTCACTGGGAGGATTGGGATCCCTACAAAAGGCTTTATGAGGCTCCCGTCTCAATTCATATTTAGCCGCAAGCAATCTACGTCTGTGATCTCGTATATTTCGCTTCTCCAACATATTCCTAATAATCCCCCTCATCCCTCTGCGAAAAGCCGCTCCACAATGGTAGAGTCTCATCTTGCGTGTTGGCCGAAGTTGCAATAGTCACATTGAACCCTCGGATATGCTCGGAAATCTCGAAATGATCTTCTAGTTCCGGGAAGAATTCGCAAAACTCCGTCTCCATCGGGAATTGAATGGAGTTTTTCCGTATCTCGACCGGAGAATTGTAGAGAGACATTACTGCCGAAATCTTTTCCAAGGAATTATACATCATATGCCCTCGGAGAGTGCTTTGTCGTGCTAGGTTACTGACATATCCCGTGTCTTTCTCGGACCCCTGATTGGGAAAAAATTGATTGGATCGAAACGACTTTCCCGTCGAACCTCTTTGTGCCTGTACGAATCTCTGACCGCGCGGAATCTCCATAGCCAATTCTCTATCTGTCATTATGAAATTTGGGAGTGCCTTTGGAACTACTATTATTTCACACGATCTAGGAACTTCCGTGATGTTGGCGTGATTCGGTTTTAGCAACGGATCTTGACGTAATACATTTTCGTGATGAAAATGGAGTCCATTTGGTGTGATAAACATAAGTTGGCTTCCCCGGTTGAGATATAATGAGCACTGCGAACTACCTCAAAGAAAGATAGTGGATCGGAACGATCCGATTTGGGGCTTGCTTTTCCTATGAAATGAAACTAACTCTTTCCAAATAACCATTCCCGACCCACCCGTCAATCTGAGAGAGATAAGTAAAACTACACTTTGAATATTGTCTCCTGCTCCCCCCCTACGGTGTAGATACCGGTCACAATTACTCTTATCTATCAGATAGTCAGATGTGGGTTGGGACAAGCCTTGGCAGTGTCTCAAGTTCAGTAGTTGCTTGATGCTGCCAGGATGGATGTGTTGCCGGCACGCTTGTTAACCTCCCCTGCTCATAATGCATGCCTAATTAGCTGGCTGGAACATGGATTAGCTCCTAGGTCCCTATCCCTAAAGGTCGAGTACCTCTTCCTCCCGCTATGCTCAGGAGAGGGCCTCTCCCTTGCTCCCTAGGGCTCCCTCTAATGTAGCTGCTGAAGCCGTGCTTGCTGCTATGGGTTTATCAGTCAAGCAGCCTTCAATTGTTCAAGCAAGAAGAGCATAGCGAGGGTTCTCCCTTCAAATTTTTGTAGGGTTATCTCTGAACTGAGCATAAGTGGGTGGAAGGTTCCCGTCACTCACGAGGTTATACCCTTCCCTCCTCCTATAGTATAGTAGCGAGGGGATTTTAGGTAGGTCCTTAAAGGTATTACCTGAGTTAGAAGGTAAGGCCTTACCTTCTGGCCTTTCAGGACCTTATCTAGGTAGGATTGACCTTTCATTCAGGTGATACGGCGCAAGGCCTTACTGGAACGAAGTCTTCACCTTACTGAAATGAATGATAGGAGTTGTGGAATAAGATGAACCTGAGAACCTAAGGAACAAGAGGAAAAGGTATCTACTTTGGGTTCGAAGAAACAGGAATTCATTTTCTTTCTTGATTGGATTTCTTTTTCCCCCCGATCCAACGAAGATTTGTTTCATAATAAAAGGATCTCCAAGATCGGCCCATTCATTGATCTAATTGGCTGGCTTTCAAGACTTAGCGAACTAAACTCTATTTCCAGAAGGTTTTTTTTTCGTTCAAGCTAGAACCCAGGCCCGGGTCTACGGGCTTTGCCGACATTTCAGAGGAAGGCCAAGGAAGTAAAACAATGGTGGACGGCCTGACTGACCTAACCGGCCGGATATGCGGGGTGGGGATAGCAACAACTAGGAATTCGAGGGACCATTGCAGGTCTCCCTCGGCAAGTCCAATGTATGCCTGCCTGTTTTCTCGCTATGATGATTGCCCGGGCATTGAGAGGGAAGGACACTAGGCGAAAGGCAGTGGGACTGGAGAGCGTTCGTAATCCATTAACTCTGAACCGGCCACCCTTTTTATTCCCATCCATCCATATGGTAGGGGGGGCCCACGAACGAAAATGAGAGTTCTTTAAGTTAAGATGGATGAAAAAATCTTGCTTGAATGAAGCAAGCATGATTGGGCTTCATTGTTGATTCGACCGGAATACTTGCTTGGGGTCGGGGTTGTTTAGCTCCCTCCTTTTTTTCGGGTTTCCCCGCCTCACCGGCAAGTCTTTTCCTATGTATGATCATAAGTCCCACCACCATTACCATACCGAGAGAATGTCGAAGTAAGGTTGAGACCCTCATTCAATATATGGAATAGCATTGGCTACTAAACTCACTCCCTCCTTACTTAGCTGAGTAGGGAGGGGCTAGCGCGCGATTCTAGACCAATGACCGTAGCTTACTCCGATCAATTCACTTCATCCGGTGAAAAGAGCCTTTATATATATATATTTTGGGCAAAGCTTGAGTGACTCATCGAAGCGGTAAACCAAGCACTCTGAGACGCTTGCTTTCGTAGAGGGCCCCATTATTTCCCAATTTTGTTCTGCCAAAATGAATTACATTACTTACTTCGATTGCTCGATTTGGAACAGCTAGCTTTTAGCAATTCTTGGTACCGTTCGAATACACCAGATTCATATGCATGCAAGAAGGGGCGGTTCTCTCTTTCATAGCAGTGAACGGAGACAACCGATACAAGTGAACAGATACAACCGATACACCCCTACCTACCTATAGGGAGGGATTGGCCCAAACCATTCCCATTCTATGCCCGGGCATCAAAAAAAAAAGAGGTGGCTCCGAAACACTTAGGGAAGAGTGGCTCGCTGTCGCTCACTGTCGTTCCTACACCTAATCGATCGTTCCGCTGTTCCCATCCACTAGCTGACTCATTATGCGAAAGGTACGCCGTTATACGCTTGTGCAGGCCCCCGTCAATGCTTTATAATAATAGGGGGCCGAAAGGAGAAAGTTCATGGGAGCATGCTGCCCCACCTGAACCATAGAGAGTCGAGTCTCTTATATAAGTTAAAAAAACCACTTTACAAAACAACACCTTACGAGCATGAGGTCTATTATAGACGTCACACCCTCCTTCAATGACAGGGAGGCTTTCCCGGAACATCAAACATTCAGGAAATCAATTCATTCTCCAAAATCAAAGAGGTTTGGTTGGATACGCCTTCACTTGGCCGCACTCGTATATTATCCTTTATGTCGGTAACTAGAGCCAGGGAGACCAATAAGATAGATAAGTACCCCCAAAAAAGAGAAGACACAACACCGACATTACATTATATATGAGATTATTGCTCTATAGATATCTTAATTCAAGAATCGCCAATTCAGAGTCTATTTCTTCGTCTCATCTGGGCTTATTTCAATACGTTACGCTATCCCTAGTTACCGAAAATAAGAGAAGTTGCTCGGGGAGGACGGAGTGCTCGACCTATCTATAGGGAGAGGAACATTACTGGTTCATCAGCTCATCAGTTAGGGAGAGGAATAAAAATAGAAGTTGGTTGCTCGTGAATAAGAAAGAAGTTGAAGGAATGGAATCGGAGGAGGGTCACGTTGTTAAAGTAAAGCTGAGTTAGCGTGTAAAAGCACAAGCTACTGATGCCACCACTATTTGATTTATTTAGCCCACTACTTGACTTTAGGCTCAGCTCATCAGGAATGATAAAGTAGTACAGGTTTACTTCTCTTCTTTTCTTGGCCTTCTATCCCACCACTATAGCCAGCCCCTTTACTGGTTCATCAGTTAGGTCAATGCTTCGATACATCGGAAAGTAACTGACTGAGTTGAGCATGACCTTAACTCTGGCATTCGTGACAAAATCCAAAGAGAGAGATAGTGCTCTATCCTTCTATCTATCTATCTATCTATAGTGATAGAATGGAATAATTACGGCTCACTATAGATGAGTGACAGGAAAGGGATAACCTTACCTTCGCGTAGGGGAGCATAGCGAAAGGTCACAACCGCATAGTTCGGGAAGAGAAAGAGATTTCTTCCGATGGCGGCCCTCTCCCTATCGGTCTTCGCACTCAAGTAAGTGACTTATTTGGTGGCCCGCCTCAAAAGCAATACGAGGTTCTTATCTCCTTTCCCGCAGGACCAATTCTGATTCCTTCCTGATCCGCACTCTCGGAAACGTTTTGTTCTGCCAGAAAGAAATGAAGTAACTAAACTATATATAGGGAGGCGCCATTCCTACTTCCTTCTCACCGCCACCCACCTTGCTTGGAACAACCTAGGACATTGACCTACCTACCCACACACAAGCGCCTCGACCTCACGGACGGTCCAAGACATCGGACAAGACTCGTGTTAATGCTACTAGTTAATGCCGGCCGGATTGAGAAAGCATTAACTATTCGATGTTTTGAAGAGAGGACAAGCTTTATTAAGAATACCAGATCGAGCGCATACATAAATGCATTTCAGATTGGTTTCATTCACTAACAGAAAGGGTCGTCTTCACCTAGCTTCTTCAACAAGTCGACCGGGCAGGGCGAACGAATTAGGCGACAACTTGAAAGCAAGCGAGGAAGCAACACCGGAAGCAATATAGTTTATCCCAACTGACTTGACCTAAAACAAAAATATCCCATCTCCTCTCCACCCACCCGGGAAATACAAATACACCCATGCATGTAGCATAGCCCTCACCCAACGATAATCTCACAGTCAGTATACCATTCCAACTACATCGGCCCCGAAGCCCATCCATTATGGCCTGCCATCAATAAAACCTCCACTCCATATCGCCCCTGCGCCCATCCAAGAGAATCAGGCAGGGCCAGCCATACATACCACCAGGCCCCTACTGCTGGCTGGGCATTGCCCCACGCTACCCTATCGGCGCCCGACATACTTACATATGGATGGTGGAACCAATCACACCTATGAGACAGAACATACATATTGTGGGTGGAATGAGAAACAACAGTCAGCCCTCCCCTCCCGACCTAACCTAAAGGTCTCGGACAAGACGACAAGTGAATCTAGCTCATGCCGGATTAAGAAGCCGCAGACGAACCTCTTCGCCCCACTCTGATTGGAACAACATCTTGGCAGTGATATTCTTGCCAACTAAAGCCAGGGAAAGGCGGAAAAGTCTGATTGCTATGGAAATCTATAAGACTGCAATTTGCATATCAGGTGTAGCTATCTTGCAAGTAGGGATTTGTCTTTCTAACTTACCGCGAGTAAACAGACCGCTTGAGCTCTCCGGGAGGTGAACGAGCGGTCATTACTTTGGGTCTCTCTGGTTCGTAAAAGGATTGGTTGGTACGAGTGTTACAATGAGAAGGAAAGCCCCGGGGATTCTATGGAAAATGTCGATTCGAAAAGGAGGACACCGATTCCCGGTCAGTGCAGGGACTTGTGCTTGTGGAACTCGAGTTATAATGAAGAAAGTCCAACAAGGAATAACAAATCAGAGATGGAATTTATTCCAGTTATTCACCCGCTTCTCGGGAAATGGGTACAGCTTACCTATTTCCTTTGGGGAGATCTCGTTCCAGTAGTTACAATTTGATTTCGAAGAACGATTTGTCTTTAAGTCCCAGGCTGGCAATATTGTTTACTGGATCACCGCTACCCCCAGTACTTCCAAATAGGTTTTCTATAGCCTTTTCTAGGATAGGGGGTGTATGGAAGCAGCTTCAGCAAGAATTCTTCTCCACATTCTTTCAGGTCCCGGCGGTCCAAGGAAAAGATTGAGCGAGATGTTCATGAGATTAGTGACGTGGATAGGAACGTCTATTCCGCCTTCCCATATTGGTTCTTCTCTTCTCAATTGGATCTGATTTATCCCCATTCTCCAGTGGGCGCAACCCGAAAGAAGAGCAGCCAATCTCATCTTCGGTTTGGGAGTTTTCCCTCTCATCCCTGGAATGGAATTAGTTTGCTGGAGCGGTGCCTGGGCCCCTGTAAGTGTTTTGCTGAGTCTGCAGAGCCTGGAGGTTGCTCTAATAGTTCCAGTTTGATCCCGCCTTACGAGTGATAAATCGGGAAAACACTAGTGATAAATCGGGAAAACACTAAGGTATGGCAGATTCTCTTAATGATCATCGAGGAAACTCTGGAAATGGAAGGAAGGGTGCTGGGCGCTTTAAACAAAGGAATCTCGCGGAGAGACAGACGAAAGGGAAATCTAGTCATCGGATTGTTCGGTTGGTTCCATTCCAATGCTTTATCCGTGGATTTCGTTCGAATAAGGAAATCCGCCTACTCAGGTATTTACCTCGAGTCGTAGCAATCAATCTCACTTCAATAGTCGACGGCTGCCAGTGGAAGAAACTTGTCAATGTTGGTGCAATAACCCTAATATGGCTACCGAAATAATGGAATATCGGATGGTTCTTCCCTACAGTAAATAGACTCCATTGAAGGAGCTCACAAAATGGCATACTAGTGCCAACTTCCTCCTTCGCCTTCTCTAACCCTTTCAAAGGTTATTTGTCGGAGCATCCCCACTCGCAAGGCAGCTCTCGAACACGAGAACAGAGATTATTGACAGCACTTAGAGGACCAACTGGCTGGCATGTTCACCTGGGACTGGGAAGATAAAACCCATGTTCACCCGAGGTCACATCCCGAACAGAAAGGAATAACCGATCAATAGAAGAACATAGCCAATCTCACTATCTTCCGGGGAAACCACTTATTTGAAAACATAACTGCTCGAACTGCCCTAGAGCCCGAGTGGAGGCTGCTCTGTTCGACCTATGGATAAATGCTATGACTTACAATCTGCACTAATGCGGCTGGTCAAATCGAACCATGTGACACTTTCTGACGTCAGATCGGGCGAGGATCCAAGAGATTCAGAGATTAATGCGGGCGGGATAAATGGATTTTGGTTAACCCGCTTAGTGAGATTGGACGTTACTATCCATGGCGACCAGTTATTAGCGTTGGTTCGGGACCTTAAAGTGATATTGGTTGCGGTACGACCTTGACTGCCAGCTTCGGATCTTTACTAAACTATGAAAAGTCGGCCTACGTTAGCCTTGGGGCAGCGAAAACTATCAAAGAACCTAACAGAACAACCTTTTCGTATGTAAACAAGTTAATCAACCACGCTTTGCTTTGGGCCCGCTACCAGACATGGAACCTTTTGAAGAGAAGCTGGTTCTGCCCACTCCTGCTGCGGGTTTCTCAATTATTCGACTGCACGCATAATATCGTAAGTTATGTAAATGAAAATGAAGTGATTTGATCCAACTCCTCTTTCTTTTGAAGGAGAAACGAGATCCCACCTTGAGCAGGATCAGTCATTGAGGAATGGGCGGGGGAGCCTACCCTACTCTAGATTCACCTACCATATAAGACGTCGGTGCTAATCGAGCCATTCTCTTCGTGAGATCACATATTCCCTTCTTGAACTGTGTCGGCGCTAATCCAGACATTCCCTCAATTTCGGGGCCCCTTTTATGCGTCATAGCAGCTCCGCTTTTGACCCTCCGCCCAGAACTTGAAATGGTTCGACCGGGAAAGGGCAATCAATTGGGAGAGAGGGAAGGTTATTGGAATTAGTCTGGCCTGTCTATTCACTCGGGACGGGGAGGAGAGGCATGCATGAAACACAGCTCCGTGATCGGGAGGGAGAACTACCTATAGATGACACCTATAGAGAAGTGCGATAGATAGAGCTGGCTTCCACTTCTAAACCTGCTGGCTTGCTTTCGGATATGGAGTAATTCCCTGCTTCCGTGGGCACCCTTAATCACCTGCTGGCGTAGACAGGCAGCCTTAACTGCTTGCGATAAATAGGTCATATGTTTCAAATCGGTGTTTCGAAAGGCCGGGAACGGGGGAGTCAGGGAATGGATAACCAGTTTCTGCGGAGCGATATCTGTCCCACCCATACTACCCATAAGGTTGTTCGAGCAATCAATACTTGTGTCTTCCCCATCACACCCATTTCGCTCTGCAGCCAAAATAAAGGGGTCCACCTCACCTCGTCTCACCCAATCCGGATGGTCAACGGAGCCTGGATCAAGCGGTTTCGATTTGATCGATTGGACATACACACGTATTAAAAGTAAGTGCATCCATCTTCCTTCGTTTACTTCACTCTCGACTCTCTAGCTAGAAAGTCAAAAATTTATATAGCTTACCTAATGACTAACGGGAATGCGTGCAGCAGGTATGATAACTCAAGTGAATGGGATAGTGAATAGTGTCTAGTAAGAGTGTTAATACGATTATATACGTATTAAGGCGCTTGCTTGATCCCTGATTCCCCTATCTCTCTCCGTGGCTGAAAGAAGCCCTTTTCCCAATTAGAGCCACCCGGCGTAGCACCGAGTTATTATAGGTGAGAGAGAATTCATTCATAAGTCGGCGTACGGGGAGGAGAATGAAGAACCTTCCAACTGCTATCTGGGCTCAGCGCCAGTAGCATCATCAGCTACTCCCACATCATAACATCATACTCTCGGGACTCTCGAAAAGGAATCGGGCAGTTGAATGAATTCGCTCGGCATGCATACAACAAGCGGCGGGACTAGAGAATTTCGTTCTAGATTCATTAGCTGCCTACTCGGAAAGCTATAGGCATGTGTCGGCTGGCACACTCACTAAGGTTTCACTCTTCCGTGATAGACGGCATGAACCCCCTATTATCGGTTGATTGATGTTTCTCCATTCACCAGATAGAGAAATGAGTAGCTTTTCCCCTTTCACTGGTCTCGGCCCTTCTGCAACCACGAGACAAATGGGATAATGGGATATGGGAGGAGAAAGCTCGGATCGGGGGAACTTCTTGGAGTGGGGGAAAAAACTACTGCTATATACCTATTTATTCTAGTGCTTTCTACCCATAGCCTCTCGTTCCAGCTATAGTGTTTATCCCAATGGGAGGTGGATAATAGTGTGTCTCGTGGCATGGCAGCGAGCAGTGGGAAGAGGAATCTTGTGCCGATCAACCAGAACTTTTAACCGGCCTAACCCCAAATTTATATTTATCACCGTCATCATTGCATCTGTAAGTAATTGCTCGTGCTGGGCTCCGACCGAACATGAGATTCCGTAACCGCCGCCGTGGGGCTACGCCTGTATATCTATATACCTATATCTATATCTAGATAGATAGATATAGATATAGAAAGATCCTGCCTGATTTAAGGAGTTGTGTCTTCTCTTTCTTATCTCTCTAGTTACCGACATGATACGAGCCTCTAAGGAATTTCTTGCTCACCCGACTTTAGGTCCCTCACCAAATAAGTAACTTAGGATGCGCTAGCAGGCTCGACCAAAGGGAGAGGATGCGCTAGCAGGCTCACCCTAAGTGGGTGAGGAATTTATTGCGAAACCCGTATTCAAAGTAGGGTGAGGAAAAAGAGCACACACCCACCCCTGATTAACAGAAGGGATAACCCACCTATAATGACCGATCAACGGATCTATTTATCGCCGTATATAAGGCTTTTTAGGCACTTGATAAAGTGTGAGAGCAACTATAGATTTCGGGTATAAAAATATCTTGCTTATAGGCGTAGGGTCAATGCCGGTATTTAGTGTAGGTAACTAGCCGGTATTTCGTGTCAGGTAACTTTCGAGGGGGGTAACTTTCGAGGAGGGTTGCGCCATTAAATGCACTTTTCCCTTGAGCGCGGTAATCCGGACACTTATCCCTTGCATCGATCGGTGCAAAAGAAATTGAGTTAGATGGGTGGTAGCCGGACACCTACCCCTTGAACCTACCCCTTGAGCCTAATGCACCCTACCCCTTCACTTACCCACTCCACCCACTGACCCAAACCCCTTGACTGACCCAATACAACCATTTTAAGGAAACCGATGACACTTATGTGTGCCGAACAAACCGTGGGTGTTCCGAACAAACAGTGGCGTGGGTATGCCGAACAAACTGATGACACTTATGTGTGCCGAACAAACTTATTTGTAATAATTGCGTATATAACAAACATGTTTCGAACGCGAATTGAAAGGTCCGATCCGAGAATCGGAGATCGGAGTAAATACTTAATGAGGCGATCCATCACGATCCATCAAGCGGTTGCCGAGAGGGGTCTGGTGCGTCTTGCTTGACTGCCAAATGAATGCCGGGGGGTTGGGGGGGCGTCTTGATTGGTGGGTTCCAGTGCCGAGATGGGTGCCAGTTAAGCAAGCCGGGGCACTAAGTATGTAGCGGGACAGAGAGAGGGGCTAGGTGAGGCAAATAAGTAGCGGGACAGAGCGCTTTGCTAGTGAAATAAATGGATTTAAGTGACCCTTCAAAGAGCGAGCGGGTGAGGCGAATAAGTATGGGTGAGGTAGGCAAAGAAGTAGCGGGACAGAGATAGAGGCTAGGTAAGAGATAGATATAAAGGTGGATAAAGGTAGAGAAACAGAGATAAAGGTAGAGAAAAAGAGAAAGCTGTTTGTTCATGAAGCGGGAAACTCACTCCATGCTGCTGGCTTCTTCCTTAGAGCTGCTTCCTCATTAGAAGGGTACTTCCTTATTCGCCTTCCTTCCCTCAATCAATCCATCCTTCGTGAGGGCATGGAGGGCAGGGCTTAAATCAATCGCTCAATGAATCCTTCCATCCATCACTCAATCCCTCACTCAATCCTTCCATCAATCAATAAATCAATCTATGGCCCTTATTCTTCGATTTAAGGTCACTTTTCGTCATTGTGTGAGGTCGAACCGGCCTATTAACTGGATTTTGTTATGAGCGAAACCCACCTGAACCATCGCCTTCGGCCTGAAGGGAACCCGTAAGCAAGGCAAGCTTTAGGGCTTGAACACGGACTCCACCCAACTAGTGCTATGGTCGGTACACGAGATTATGTCTGTTTTCTAGCTTTAACACTCCCTGAAATCTTTGACAGTAAAGCATAGGGAGGTGACCGTACCAGCCCAGCATCGATGCCACTGTGCTCCCTAGCTTTCATTAATAGTTTCAACGTGTTTGGGGGCTTTCGTCACGCATCTGCCACTGGGCTCCGAGCGAGAGCAATTCACCGCTTCTGTAGAAGACCCGAACAGCTGTCCTCTTTCTTTCCCCCGATCAATAGGAAAGGGAGAACCCAGAAGGCTAGAAAGATTTTGTTTCGGAAGAATCTCAAAGACCAACCTTCTTCGTGGACAATTCCCGCTCCGCCCCCTCCATCAGTGGCGATCGAAGTAAGGGGGAGGTCGTACGGCTTTAGGAAGGATAGGATGATCATGGACTTGCCACAGCGAACTAACACTCTCTGGGTCGTAGCATTATGTATGTGGGGGGTGTGAAAGAAAGAGGGGAAAACAGAAATGCACTTTTGGGGGTAATGCCCATGATCCTATTGATCGGTCGGTAAGTCTTGGCCTATTGATCGAATTCGAGAACTGCTGAATGCAGCGGGATACAAAACCAACCAATAAGGTTAGGTTATGAATCAAAAGACTAGCGAGTGACTTCATGAGCAGCAGGATGGCGAACTGAAACAACGAACTGAGTGGTAGATCAATAGGCCTTCCCCTTCCTCGGTGTGCCTTACGTTCTCACCTTTTCTTTCGTTTTTCCATACTCACTCGGGCTGGAATAATCGCTTTCCTTCCCCTCACTGCGTTCAGGAAAGGAATAACCTAGTGGATCATTAAAATCATTAAGAGGGCGTAGGGGGGATTTTCTTTTATGGTGGTGACTATAGATTGGCTCTTGGGATAAATAGGATAATCAAACCGAACATCCGCCGCGTTCTCGAAGAAAACATTTCGATCTACCTACTTTCGGAATCTCCCCTCCGTGAACCAAGAGGAGCAAGACTTGATATTCATTGATGGGCGCGAGGCAAACCAATATCTTATGTTATGTAGGTATCATTGGGACACTCGCCAATCATTCCCGCCCATACGAACGACGAATGACGATAGAAGCTCCCTCCCTATAGGGGTGGAGTGCATTTTGTCCCTGGAGGGATGTCAGTAGGGAGTTAATAAAGAAAGAAGTGAATAAAGTCTCTCCCCCGTTTCATTTCATATAGGCGCGTGACAAGAGAAGTCGAGGTATAGTTCAAATTATTTCTTTTTTCGTTAAGATAAAAGGCATCTGATAGATATATGTATATAAAATATATATATATCTATATATATACGTCTCCCTATCAACATACATATCCATTTTTATCCTATCTTGAGTAAGAGTGAGTGCAGCTCCACTTTAATGCTAATGACACGCGACTCCACCTTACCCCAAGTCTTTTTGAGGCCCACCTTACCATACCAGGTGAAGCGGCAAAGGAAGGTTCCCCAAAGTGAGCTCCTCTGGCTGTTGTCGTATCCCACTACAGGATGGATCAAGAATAAAGAGACTTAGAAATCTATCTTACTCTTTTCCTGCGATGAAAAGGAAGGAGATCCGCCTTGCTTGCTATATTTTATTTAGGCTTCATTGAGTGATATCTACCAACTTGATTGATGGGGTAGAAAAAGAAAGGACTTCGCGTTCCCTTACTATAGAAGTGTTTCTTAGCTCTTACCATAGTGCCCGGACAGAGTCCTTCTATTATTAAGAGAGAGTCTGTCTAAAGGCGCTTATTTAACCACGCTATCTATGTCCTATGGAAGGCCCTCTCGAAGCTGATCAGTATCAGTGCGGGAAGGCAGCGGAGAGAGTCTTGCGCTGCTTCTCCTATTGATATCTCTTCGGCTAATATTATCTCTGCCTGCATGCATAGCAGAACGCGAAACACTTTAATGATACATGGATGCTCCCGAACTCATCTAATTGAGTGAGTAGGTTTAATAGAGCTCTAATGATTCACCAGCGGGAATAAGGAAGAGAATTACCATTGTCCTGGGCTGGCTCAGCGACCAACTACTTTACTTTCCCCCCCCCCCACTTTCCACAGCTTCTATCAGACATAGTGGGTGCACCTAAAGGAAGGAGGGAAGGGGTCCTGTTAGTTCGCTATCGCTCACTGCGGGGTTAGCGAAGGTTCCGAGTGTAATGACTCGCACCATCGGCATGACCGATGTAGTAGGTAGGTTGAGGAACCATCTAAACAAATAGGGTTCAAATGGCAATACAACGCATTTCAATGCCCTCAGTAATTGCGGTTTAGAACTAATCTCTCTATGCCGCTCTATGCCGCCTACAGAAAGCAGGGACTGAAGCCAATGAAGCTCCATAGAGGGGCATAAAGCTCTATAGAGGGGACTGAAGGTGATCAACGGGCCTACAGAAAGCTTAGTTTAAGTTCTGTAAAGCTTAGTTATTAGCCTACAGAAAGCACCGCCATAAAGCAGGGAAAGCAGGGAAGAAGCCGTACCTCCATTCATCTAGTCTTTGATTCTTTCTTTCGGAGCCATTATGTTTACTGCGGAGCCCGGGCCCGTCTATATATATTTTTGATTTAGCCGATGACGGGCCTATTGCTGGTGGGGGCCTGGGAAAGAAGCGTGGGTGGGCTGAATTGAGCACCGGGAAGGAATGTAATTTCGTTGATTCGACAGAAGGTCAATTTCCTCTGGCACATGGGGGTCTGGAGGGTCTTGGGTGCCGTTAAGTTAAATGCTTTTAATAAAATGTCTTCATCCTGGGAGCGACGATAGGAGCTTGCTCTATCTCCCCTATATTATATATTCCCACCCACATAGGGCCCACATAAGATAGAATAGGATAGGATAGAATTGAATAGGAGCGGAACCACCAGCCAGGAAGATCCAAGAAGCCAGGAGCAAACAACACTCCCTTGCCCTTCTTTTCACTTGCCAGAACTAGAACTGCGAGCCCTAGACCTTGAATGCACATAGTTAGTCACCCATGGTGGGACAACTTAGAAGCTTTGGGATGGATGGGGATCTATACCTTACCCCTAGATTACTACCGCCTTCACCTAGGAGCATGGAAGCACCTTTCAACCAAGACAAGAATATACCCCAGTTTCCAGGAGCACATGCATGCTATGACCACACTCCCTTGCCTTTCTTTATTTCACTTGCCAGAACTTCTAGACCTGGAGTCAGATACCAGGAATCACCTTGTTAGCAGGCAGGAAATGTTTACCTTATCTTAGAAGCACCAGATGGATTGTTGATTAGCCAATAGCCAATAGCCAATATGGGGGGTTGGTTTACAGTATCCATGCACCTAACTCACTCTGTCGGGATGGGATAATGATTGAACTTAATATATATGCTTCACGTAGACTTCACTTCACTTCTATGCGTATTATAGCAGCGGATTAGAGTTTCCATTGTTTAATCCCCTTTATTCTTCCCCCCCAGTGGATTAGTGCCGTACCTGTGCTCCTCCCTGTGGATTAGGCCTCACCCTATGTAGATGTGGGGAAGTGTAGTGGGGAATCAATCAGTCACTAACCGGTGCCACTTCCCTCCATACTGCTATATTGGTTATATCTATCTATCTACGGATATAACAAGCAAATGTAACTCAATATATCATATCTGCTGTTCTTTTGTTTGCCATGCGGATTATTTATCAGGTTGGGTATGCTGGTATCATGTTTGTCTACCGGGTACTTCTTCTTTTCTTTGTCCACCTGGTACTTCTTTTCAAAATTGGAATTGGGAATGCGGTAATGCTAGAATGCTGGAATGGGAATGGCGGGTATGGTATGCGCGAAAGCAAGAATGGTGGGCGAATTGGAATTATATTATCCATCACTCGAATCGATCAATCAGTGTCCGGGCCTTACCTCCAACTATGGGGCCTTACTGATCCTTCCTTCTCTCTTCAGTATCCATCCATCCATCCGTTGGCCGATAATACCATCTCTGATTATCTGTTTCCGTCCGGTGTACCGCCCCAGCTCCAACTATGTGTTCAATCAAGTGAATCTATCTCATCAGTTGCTTGCGAAGCGGCCTCCTCCAGAATCTGTTGTCTCTCGATTGTACCTCGATGGGGAGACCTCTATATTCCTCGATGGGTACGTGAGATGGTTATAAAGTAATAGAGCTAATTCATCAGTACGGGTATTATCGGTACGTGAGATGGGGAATAAGGGTACGTGCTATTGGCAGATGTATTAGTTAGAACGCCCCACCCCCAACAACTATGTTCTCAATGCAATCAATGCAATGCGATCAATCAATGCAATAAGTTTCCGTTCCTAACCCCAAACTGTTGTCCGCCCGGTAAAAGGGTAATGAAGGGTATAAGTGAAACGGGCCTTACGGTACGGAAATGAAACCACTGAACCAACTGATCAGTGTGCGCAGAAAGAAAGAGCGCAGAAGTATGGCTAAGAGCTATGGATCTGGAAAAGCAGAGCGCTAACAAAAGAAGGAACGGTACGGTACGGGAATGATTAGAGCGTAGCAGGCAGGAGAATAAAAGCATAGAGCGATACTTTAAAGAGCGAAGAGCTATAGGGTCAGGATAGAGCAGCAGGCAGAGGAACAAAAGAGCGAATCAATAGTGGATAGAGCACATAGCAATAGTGGCTGATAAGAGCGTAGCAGGCAGGGCCATAAAGCGCATAGCAATAGGGTCAAGAGCAAAGAGCTATAGTCCACTTCTGGCGACATATACTGGTCAGCAGCCTCACAGAAAGCGGGAAGGAGCATTATATTTATCTCTCTATTGTTCTACCTCACACGGCTACATAATCCGTCCGTTGTACACTGCCCCTCTCCTCTTTGCCGATGTGGTAAATAAATAAATCCCTAACCGGCTTTCCATTGCTGACTGTAATTTGTTCACACATGGCACGAACACCAACCTCACAGGGCACGTGGGAAGGAAAACAGGTAACACACATAGAATCACCACCTTCGTGGGATGGGTTAATCGAGAACAGCACGTATAACAACTCCTATCCTGGTAACTGCAACTGGTGCACGAACACATCCATCCTATCCTGTGCACGTCGAACCAGTAACGTTGGCTCTAGAACAGGTAACACAAATAGAATCAGCTCCTGCGAACGTCGAACTGGGCACGGGGTATTGTGATGACCCTAACTAACTGACTGACTCACCTCAGTCACCTCATTGTGGAACCCTTATCGTCGTGGAACCTCATCTCACTCACTCACATCATCGTATAACTTCATTGGAAACCACCTCCATCGTCGGTAAGCAAACCTCATCCGGAACACGTCCCTCATCGATCGGTAACACCTCATTGTGTAACCCTCGTTGCGTTATCGTTAGGTGAAATGGGAGTTTCAAGAGTAATGTAAGCTGCTGTAGAAACCGTGTTCCGTCAGGGTAAGCTTTGAATCGGGTAGGTGGGTTGGTTCTCTGCCGTTGCCAACGCCATTGCCATCGTAAATCAACATCAAAATCGAACTCGAAATGTGTAACCTACCTAATCGAACCTAATGCATCGTACCTCATTCATGCATTGTACCTCATCGAACCAACCTGCATAAATCGTGTAGCTCTCCGTGTAACCTAATCTCATTGAACCTGCCTGCATCGTGTAAGCTCATGCATCGTACCTCATCTAACCACCCTCATCGCGTAACCTAACCTCCATTGTGATAACCTCATTGTGTAACCCGTGTATCGTATCGTTAAGTGAAAGGGGAAGATTTAAAGGGGATGAATGAAAGGGTAATGGGTAATGGGGAATGTGGAGTATCTGTAGGAACGATTGATCTGTCTCGGTAAGCTTTGAATCAGGTAGGTTGTTTCGTTCTCTGCCGTTGCCAACGCCATTGCTATTGACTCGCCAACGCCAATCGACATCGACTATCGTATCCGACTCCCTACCGGCAACTATGACTGATCGACTGATCGAGTATAACATTAGCATCATTGAGTAGCATCATCATCGAGTAGCATCATCGGGTACCACAATCATCGAGTACAAGCCCTGGAGTAGCATCATCGATATACCATCTGTCATCGAGAGAATACAAGCATTGAGTACAATCATGCAGCCATTGAGTACAAGCATCGCCTCTTGGATCGCCAGCATAGAGTAAAGCAGTAACCAGCATAGAGTAACACAGCATCGAGTACATCTCCAGTGGGATCTCCTATTGTGCTCAACAGCATCAAGTAGCATCATAAAGTATCAGATCGAGTAGCATCAAATGCCGGTGCCAATCCGTTGAGTAGGAGCCGTTGAGTATCCCCCCTGTGAGATTAGGCCCCTCAAATTGTAAATGAGTCAGCGGATTTGAGCATCCGGGGAAGTGTATAAGAGCAGCTGATAAGCCCATCCCCCATTGGATTAGCGGAGGCCATTGGATTAGCCTAGCGGATTGGATCAGCAGATCGGAGTCATCGGATTAGAGCTATCCCATCGGATTAGAGGCATTCGAAAAGCCCATCGCCGATTAGCGGAGTCGATCATCATTCGTCAATTAGCGCATCCGATTTTATGATCGGCGTATTAGAGCGGATTAGAGGCACCATCGGATCAGAGCCATCGTATTAGCGGCAGCAGAGTTATCAGAGGCGGATTCGAGGCAGAGAGCGGAGGGCACGGACGATGTAGTCCCCAGTGTGAGGTGCACCGATTACCCTAACAACTTATATAATGCAATTGGGAATAAAGATTCTCAGCATAACTCCCAGCATTCTCAGCAGCATGACTCCCAACAGTTCCATCAGCATTTGGATCAGCAGCCCCATCAAGACCAATATAACCATTTGGATTCCTGGCATAATGAGAACAAGAAAATAACCAGGCTAAGCAGCCTAATTCCAAGGAGCAGTTTCACCGAAAGCAGAACCGGACCAAAGCATAATTCTTCCCAGCATTACCAGTCTAATTTCTAGCAACACCAATTTAACGGGCATTATTCCCATAAGTGGTAGTCCCAGCAAAAGCGGCATTATAATAACCAGGAGAGTCGAATTGGGAAATGTCGAGGAAGTTGGGTCCGTTGAATGCCAGCAGCCTCGTTGTTTCTTGTCAGTCTGAGGGGGATGGGAAGACCTTTCACGTGATAGCAAAATTCAAGGAATCAATCAAGAAAAGTGAGATTCAAGGGAGGCTCTCTAGTCTGTTTCCCCCATCTGTTCCGATTCAACAAATTAGGGGACTTGAAGGCTGGGATCGTATCCTTCGAAGAATGCTTGCTGAAGGTCCCCTCGTGGCGAGTTTAGTCAATGACCCAGATATGGTGAGTAATTTTGAAGTGAAAAAAAAAAGAGGGTTTGATAGGATTCGAAGGAGGTTAACTTCCTTTCGTAGGGTTTGTCGCCGCTGTGGTCATAGCTGTCGTTGCTTAGGAAAAAAGCGTTAGCGTCCCTTTCAATCAATCAATCTCCTTTCAGTATGGTTCAAAGCGAGGGGTCACCCTTTGAAAAGCGAGGGGTCAGTTCAAAGCGAGGTTCAAAGAGAGGGGTCAGTATGGTTCCGTTCATAATCGCATAAAAGGCTTCAGTATGGTTCCGTTCATAATCGCATAAAAGGCTCTGGAAAGGGTATAGTGAATAGAAAAAAAAATCCTGTTTAAGTGGCCGATGAAGCTGCTGAGGGAGGACAGCGCTTTAAAGACGTTTTTATGGGTCCCAAGATAAATGGGGATTCGATCCAGCCGCAGGTTTCCCTACGACTACCTTGTTACGAACGACTGAACCCCACCGTTGTATAACGGGGATTCGATCCTGCCGCAGGTTCCCTGCTTAGGTCGTGAAGCACTGATGCTGAGATCATAAACTGACCTTCTCTCTCACTGCTATGAACTCCTTCCTTTGTTTCTCTTTCTCCGAACCACCACCGTTCACGACGACATCTCATCCGGAACTCTCGTTCTAGGGCAGAAAGAATCGATCAGTCAATAGCTGCTCATTGCCATCATTCCGGCCTCTCTTATAAACCTAGCCGAAGTTCTGATAGCCAGGAGTCATATGTTCCATAGTGGAGGTGTTTATAACTATAGCGCTATCCCCGTAGCGCTCACTATATGTGAGGATAGCGACCCCGTTTGTTCGGGCGGAAGCCCCCAGAATCCAGGTCCGCCTGGATTATCTCCAATACGGCCCGTAAAAAATCTGGATCCTCCTCCATCCGGCGGTAGGTAGCCCGGAGATCAGGGATACTCTGCTCCGAAAGAGCAAACAAAGGAAAATGAAGGAGAGTGTGTAGAAGATTATAAAACCTTACTCCCTCCTTAATTCCGAAATGTTTGCCCAAAAGCAGCTTCAATTTCTCCCGGATCAAAAGCTGTAGCTCCCAACGGGCGAGACATTCCTGGTGGAAATCATCCCCTGATCTGGGGTCTTCGAAGGGATTTCTGAGCCCCTGTTCGGCAAAGAGATCTCGCGCTCGGAGACTTCTTATATGAAGTTCCTCCGCGAGATCTCTTAAAGTCTTCGGGGGGACTTGGAGCCGTCGAAGAAAGGCCTCTTCCCCCGCGGCCCTAAGTCGCTCCTCGCCCCCCGCCTGGACTTCGGGCGAAACGGGGCCCGCTTCGGCCTCATGGGCCAACTCCTCCCTTGGGGCCGGAACCCCCGATTCCCCAGTCTCTGAGCCCCCAAGGATATCATTCCAATCAATGGGGGAGGAAACAGGGGAGCGAAAGAGTGCCCCGAGCGAACCTTCCGAAGAGGGTTGGCAAAGAGCCTTATCGAAGCTTCCGGTGTTTTTTAGGCACCAGAAGATAAAATAAGACCAACCGAGCTGGACCAGAAACCAAAACAAGATTCCAGGCCAGCCATAGAGAGCATTAATTTTCTGGTAAAATGATTTCCAGAATAATGAAAGAGTTTCCTCCTTCAAATT